CTCTTCTGCGATTCTAGACTTTTTGTGTGTGTCTTAACCTAACTCTTAGCCCCTTACCCTGAAGTGGCCTACAAGCGAAGCTTGTCTAGTCTTTTCTAACCTGACAAAGACTACTAACTTCGTTAGTAGTCAAGTTTACAAGCGAAGCGCATAAAAAAAACCCTGAACAAACGTAGTTTGTTCAGCATAGAACCCAAGCCTTCTATGTTCTGCGTCAGGTTTACAAGCTTCCCTTGTTTACTCTCTCAGAATTAGGCCTTTGGTAATCTAAATCCCGGAGGGATTTAGATAACCTTGCTCTAAATATTTTATCAAAGATAAAACAGAAGTGTTCTCTGAAAGAGTAAACCTTCGGTAAACAAGCGAAGCTTGTTAATCTTGCTTAAGCTACTAACTTCGTTAGTACCCTTGTCGTGTCCGCCAGGGTAATCAAACTTTGTTTGATAACCTTGCCCCTTCGGTAAACAAGCAGAGCTTGTTAACCTTGCCCCTGCGGGGTGAGGAGTTAGGCAACGGGTAATCTAAATCCCCTAGGGATTTAGATAACCTGGCTCTTTCAGAGTTAGGCAAGGTTGATAAATTTCGTTTGTATACCCTTTTGGGGGTGAGAAGTAAGGCAGTTTATTTAAACTCGACTAATTTAAAATAATTTGGGCTATGCTGAACTCGAATCAGCGACCTCACCCTTATCAGGGGTGCGCTCTAACCAACTGAGCTAATAGCCCTTATATATTTATTTTACCTAGAATAATCATAGTTTGTCAACCTTGTTTTTAAGTGCGCGCTTTACTTAAATTTTTTTTTACACCGCAGTCTTTATCCATTGGTAAAGACCTCACTCTGAAAGAGCAAGGTTAGAAAAAGAAGCTAGGCTTCTTTTTCTTACCAATGGGCACAGAAAAAAAGTCCAGAACAAACGGAGTTTGTTCAGTCTTTACCTCAACCCGGAAGGTTGAGGCAAAGAACACAAGTCTTCTTTGTTCTATGGATAAATTGAAGTTTTTACTTCTTCTTCCCCCGTGGTAAGAAAAAAAGTCCAGAACAAACGAAGTTTGTTCAGCCCTTGCCTCTGGCAACGCCCAAGAGAAATAGAATCCAAGTGTTCTATGTTCTGCGTAATATAAATAAACGAAGCTTATTTAGGGTGTTGTAGCGAAGCGCAGAACACCGAAGCACAGAACACAAGCCTTCTGTGAAGTCTTCTGCGTATTTCAACTAGAGTTTTTAATTAATATCCTGGCATCAAGTTATCTTCCCAAAGCCCCACGGCTTAAGTATTGTCACTCTTTCTACGTTTCACAACCAAGTTCGAGATGGATTGGTGTGGGTCCATAAAAATAAAGACACCAGAAATTAGAGTACCAAGCCAAGCTTGGTACTCTTACAACCACCGCAGCACAGAAAAGAAGTCCTGAACAAACTTTGTTTGTTCAGTCTTTGTTCTGTGTGTTTATTCGCAGTGATTAATTTTGTAGATCAAAATCACTCGGTCTGTTAGTATATCTCAGCTAAAACTATTACTAGCCTTACACTTGATACCTATTAAACGGTTAGTCTTACCGTGACCTTTTTAAACCCAAAGGTTTAAGAGAGTACTCATCTTGAGGTGGGCTTCCTACTTAGATGCTTTCAGCAGTTATCCACTCCGCACTTGGCTACCCAGCGTTTCCCCTTGGCAGGAGAACTGGTATACTAGTGGTGCGTTCTTCCAGGTCCTCTCGTACAATGGAAGACTCCTCTCAATACTCTTACGCCTACACCGGATATGGACCGAACTGTCTCACGACGTTCTGAACCCAGCTCACGTACCGCTTTCATGGGCGAACAGCCCAACCCTTGGAACGTACTACCGCTCCAGGTTGCGATGAGCCGACATCGAGGTGCCAAACCTTCCCGTCGATGTGAACTCTTGGGGAAGATCAGCCTGTTATCCCTAGAGTAACTTTTATCCGTTGAGCGACGGCCCTTCCACTCGGTACCGTCGGATCACTAAGGCCGGCTTTCGCCCCTGCTCGACTTGTAGGTCTTGCAGTCAAGCTCCCTTCTGCCTTTACACTCTTCGGCTGATTTCCGTCCAGCCTGAGGGAACCTTTGCACGCCTCCGTTACTGTTTAGGAGGCGACCGCCCCAGTCAAACTGCCCACCTGAAACTGTCAAACGTCCTGATTCAAGGATCGCCATTAGAATTCTAGCTTCTCCAGAGTGGTCTCTCACTGATGGCTCCAACCCTCCCGGAAGAGAATTATCAACGCCTCCCACCTAGGCTGCGCAAGAAAAGCCCGAATTCAATTCCAGGCTACAGTCAAGCTTCATAGGGTCTTTCTGTCCAGGTGCAGGAAGTCCGCATCTTCACGGACATGTCTATTTCACCGAGCCTCTCTCCGAGACAGTGCCCAGATCGTTACGCCTTTCGTGCGGGCCAGAACTTACCTGGCAAGGAATTTCGCTACCTTAGGACCGTTATAGTTACGGCCGCCGTTCACCGGGGCTTCGGTTGTCAGCTTTTCTTACTCCAAGGAATAAAATAACCAACTTCCTTCACCTTCCGGCACTGGGCAGGCGTCAGCCCCCATATATTGTCTTACGACTTAGCGGAGACCTGTGTTTTTGGTAAACAGTCGCCTGGGCCTGGTCACTGCGGCCTCTATTTCTAGAGGCACCCCTTCTCCCGAAGTTACGGGGCCATTTTGCCGAGTTCCTTAGAGAGAGTTATCTCGCGCCCCTAGGTATACTCTACCCACCTACCTGTGTCGGTTTGGGGTACAGGTAATTCTTAATTATTAGTAGTTCGAGCTTTTCTAGGAAGTTTAACAATTCGTTAAATTTCACTATGAAAAAAAATTTCAGGGAATGAAACCGTATCACGCCTTAGCTCAAGGTTAGTTTTTATTCTACCTCTCAACACCTCGAACGTTTCCACCAAAAATCCAATTTTGGCCAACTTTTGCTTTCTTCGTCCCTCGGTACCAATTAAGAATCAGTACAGGAATATTAACCTGTTTTCCATCGACTACGCCTTTCGGCCTTGCCTTAGGTCCTGACTCACCCTCCATGGACGAGCCTAGTGGAGGAACCCTTAGGTTTTCGGGGCATTGGATTCTCACCAATGTTTGCGTTACTCAAGCCGACATTCTCACTTCCGCTTTGTCCACATTAACTTTCGTTTATGCTTCACCCTAGAGCGGAACGCTCCCCTACCGATTTTTAATTCGAAAAAAAACATTAGTTACTCAGAGGGTAGTTTAAACCTTGCAGGTTTAAATTTAGTCTACGAGAACCGCAGCACAGAAAAAAGTTTTCTGTATTTTATTTTTGTTTAAAAATCCCACAGCTTCGGCAGACCGCTTAGTCCCATTCATTTTCGGCGCAAGAACGCTCCACCAGTGAGCTATTACGCACTCTTTTAAGGGTGGCTGCTTCTAAGCAAACCTCCTGGTTGTTTCAGCATTCTTACCTCCTTTATCACTTAGCGGCCATTTAGGGGCCTTAGCTGGTGATCTGGGCTGTTTCCCTCTCGACGATGAAGCTTATCCCCCACCGTCTCACTGGTTGATGGAAAGCATATCTAGTATTCTTAGTTTGCTACGATTTGGTACCGCTCTCGCAGCCCGCACCGAAACAGTGCTTTACCCCTAGATAGCCCAATTCATCAACCGCTGCGCCTCAACGCATTTCGGGGAGAACCAGCTAGCTCCGAGTTCGATTGGCATTTCACCCCTAACCACAGCTCATCCGCCGATTTTTCAACATCGGTCGGTTCGGACCTCCACTTGGTTTTACCCAAGCTTCATCCTGGCCATGGTTAGATCACCCGGGTTCGGGTCCATAAGAAGTGACAAGAGCGCCCTATTAAGACTTGCTTTCGCTTTGGCTTCAGATGTTTTCTTTAACCACGCCACTCCCTATAAGTCGCCGGCTCATTCTTCAACAGGCACGCGGTCAGGCTTTTCGCCCTCCCACTGCTTGACAGCTTACGGTTTCATGTTCTATTTCACTCCCCTATAGGGGTTCTTTTTCACCTTTCCCTCGCGGTACTAGTTCACTATCGGTCACCTAGGAGTATTTAGCCTTACGAGGTGGTCCTCGCTGATTCACACGGGATTTCACGTGCCCCATGCTACTCGGGATAAGAAATAAAAATATTACTTAACTTTCGATTACTGGACTTTCACCATCTATGGTGCAGGATTCAGCTGCTTCACCTAGTTAAATAATTTTTTTTGCAGTTATACGTATTTCTTCCCACAACCCCAACTCGAAAAAATCGAATCGGTTTAGGCTGTTCCCATTTCGCTCGCCGCTACTAAGGGAATCGCGTTTGCTTTCTTTTCCTCCAGCTACTAAGATGTTTCAGTTCACTGGGTTGTCTCTTTCCTATCTATGAATTCAATAGGTAGTGTACAAGGTTGCCCTATTAGGGAATCTTCGAATCATAGCTTGTTTCCAGCTCCTCGAAGCATTTCGTTGGTTTCCACGCCCTTCATCGTCTCTAGGTGCCTAGGTATCCACCGTAAGCTTTTCTTCATTTGATCATTTTATAAATTTAAAAAACCAGGATACTTGTGCACAGTGTAACGCAGAAAATAATTCAGAACAAACGAAGTTTATTCAGCATAGAAAACAAGTCTTCTATGTTCTGCGAAAACTAATTTCCGTGAACTTTTATATAAAATAAAAGTAGTAATCTGGTGGAAGTAAGCGGACTCGAACCGCTGACATCTGCCTTGCAAAGGCAGCGCTCTACCAACTGAGCTATACTCCCGTATTTAAGACTAATTATACAATCCGCAAGAAGTTTTTTTATTTTATATTTGATAAAAATTTTACCAAACCTACAGCGTAGAAAACAAATCTTCTGTGTATTATGTGCGTGTTATTTAGGTTTCTCTTTTTAAAGAATATCTTACAAAGCTGATTTGCGTCAATCCAGTCCGCCTCTCTCTCTCTTCTTAGTAATCAAACTTTGTTTGATTACCCCCGGCCTAACTCCTCACCCCTCACCCCGAAGGGGCAAGGTTAACAAGCAAAGCTTGTTTACCGAAGGGGTATACAAGCTCCGCTTGTCTAGGAAGCGATCGTAGATCGCAATCAAGTGTTACCCTTTGGGTAAAACAACCTTGCTACTAACTTCGTTAGTAGCTTAGGTAAGGTTATCTAAATTCCTACGGAATTTTGATTACCGAATGAGTAAGGTTAACAAACTTTGCTTGTTTACCCATTGGCAATGGCCCATTGGTAAAGACAAAGCCCTAACTCTGAAAGAATAAGGTTAGAAAAAGAAGCTTTGCTTCTTTTTCTTGCCAAGGAGTAGTTAAAACAAGCTTTGCTTGTTTCAATAAACCTATCCTAAATGACGAACTATGTTCGTCATAAAGTCTCCTCCTACGGAGGTTAGGTCCATAACAAACAAAGTTTGTTCAGTACCGAACACAAGTCTTCTGTCTTCTATATTCTATGTTCTGTGTAAACTAATAACTTTATTTACGGAGTGAGAGGGATTCGAACCCTCGGTATAGGTTTCTATACACTCAATTAGCAATCGAGCTCTTTCGGCCACTCAGACATCACTCCATCAAATCCTTATGGTAATCAACCTCCAAACTCTGAAAGAGTCCGGTTAACAAGCTTCGCTTGTTTACTGGTTGATCACCTTGACCTTGCCCCTTCGGTAAACAAGCGAAGCTTGTTAACCTTGCCTAAGCTACTAACGAAGTTAGTACCCTTGCCGTGTCCGCCAGGATAATCAAACTTTGTTTGATAACCTTGCCCCTTCGGTAAACAAGCAGAGCTTGTTAACCTTGCCCCTGCGGGGTGAGGAGTTAGGCAACGGGTAATCAACTTCTGGTTGATAACCTGGCTCTAAATAACGAACTCGGTTCGTTATAAAGGTGCCTAAGCTACTAACGAAGTTAGTAGCAAGGTTGACAAACTTCGTTTGTATACCCCTTTCAGGGGCAGCCTTCGGGGTTAGGGGTGAGGGGTACGTTTATTAAAACAAGCCAAGCTTGTTATAACTACCCAAGCATTGAAAAAAAGTCCAGAAAAAACTAAGTTTGTTCAGTATAGAACACAAGTCTTCTGTCTTCTATGAGGAAAAAACACAGAACATAGAAGACTTATGTTCTCTGCTTGGATCTTTCTTCTATGTTCTGTGTTTTTATAAAAGTTTGTTCAGTAAAAATAAAATACTATTCGCCGTAGCGCAGAAAACAAGTCTTCTGCGTTTAACTTTTGTGTTTTTTATTTTTAAATACTAATATAATCTTATGTTACCTAAAAAACCGAACTCTAGTCAAGTTTTACTGAAAAAGCTTCCTAACCCAGAACCACCTCACTCTAAATTTAAACCCTTAGCGTCGAAAAAAATATAGAAGGATTTACTCATTACTTTCAGGCCGTAGATTTTCCCTCACCCCTAGCCCTGAGGGGTGAGGGGTGAAGCAAGGTTATAAAACTTCGGTTGATTATCAAGGGGTTAAGTCTTTTCTGTTTTTTATGTGCTCCGACCTTCGTGGAGTAAACTTAGTATTTAAGGGGTAATAGTTTAATTTAAGTGAAAAATAACAAACAAAGTTTTCATATCGTTACCTTCTCAGCAACCATTGTTCCCAAAGTATCTTCCCAATGAAGCCTCTAGATGTTTTACACTTCGTATAAAATTCGAACAAAGCTTAGCTTGTGCGGAGCATACACTTCAGATATACCCGAAAAGAAGAACTTAGTAACAAACGAAGTTTTTTATTAAGACAAAAGCGAGTGAGATAATTAAAATTTAGAGAACCTTGCCAAGACTACTAACAAAGTTAGTAGTCAAGTTGACAAGCTTTGCTTTATATGGCCAACAAAGTTCGCCATATAAAGCAAAATTATGTATCACGATTTAAATATTAAAGGTCGGATACAGTAAAACATAATTAAAATTATGCGTTGATTGAAGGAGCTTCAACAGAAGCTAAATCTAGAGGGAAGTTGTGCGCGTTACGTTCGTGCATTACTTCCATACCTAAGTTAGCACGGTTAATAATGTCAGCCCAAGTGTTGATTACACGACCTTGAGAGTCTACAACAGATTGGTTGAAATTGAAACCATTTAGGTTGAATGCCATAGTTGAAATACCTAAAGCAGTAAACCAGATACCAACAACAGGCCAAGCAGCTAAGAAGAAGTGTAGAGAACGAGAGTTGTTGAAAGAAGCATATTGGAAGATTAAACGACCAAAGTAACCATGAGCAGCTACGATGTTGTAAGTTTCTTCTTCTTGACCGAATTTGTAACCAGCGTTAGCAGATTCATTCTCAGTAGTTTCACGGATTAAAGATGAAGTTACTAAAGAACCGTGCATAGCAGAGAATAAAGAACCACCAAAAACACCAGCAACACCAAGCATGTGGAATGGGTGCATTAAGATGTTGTGTTCAGCTTGGAATACGATCATGAAGTTGAAAGTACCAGAAATACCTAAAGGCATACCATCAGAAAAAGAACCTTGTCCGATAGGGTAAATAATAAATACAGCAGTAGCTGCAGCAACTGGAGCAGAGTAAGCTACAGCAATCCAAGGACGCATACCTAAACGGAAAGAAAGTTCCCACTCACGACCCATGTAGCAGCAAATACCTAAAAAGAAATGACAAACGATAAGTTGGTAAGGACCACCGTTGTATAACCACTCGTCTAAAGAAGCAGCTTCCCAAATTGGGTAAAAATGCAGACCGATTGCGTTTGAAGTAGGAATTACAGCACCAGAAATGATGTTGTTTCCGTAAAGTAAAGAACCAGAAACAGGCTCACGAATACCATCGATATCTACTGGAGGTGCAGCGATAAAAGCGATGATAAATACAGAAGTTGCAGTTAATAAAGTTGGGATCATTAGAACACCAAACCATCCAATGTATAAACGGTTTTCAGTGCTAGTAACCCATTCACAAAAGCGAGCCCATAGGCTAGCGTTTTCACGTCTTTCTAAAATAGCAGTCATAATAATTTTTAAGTTTTAAAAAAATTTTATTTCTCAAAATCGGACCGTCTACCGCAGCACAGAAAACAAGTCTTCTGTGACTAGTAAAGCTTAATTAAAATGAAAAGCAAAAACTCGAAGCATAGAACCACAAGTCTTCTGTGTTTCATTCAATCTTAGAATTACATTTAGCCCTTGCCACTTGAGCAATCAAACGAAGTTTGATAGCCTTGCCCTTACGGGGTGAGGCAACGGCCAAGGGGAAGTTTTTGGTTTCAACTTGGTAAATAATAGTATTCCATATTCAACACATAACATCAAGTGATAAATAAAAAGATGATTAAACAGTTATGTAAAAAAAGATAACAATTAAACAGGTCCCTTTGCCAAGGGGTAGACAACCGTAGGTTGTCAACCCTATTGGTAAAGACCTCACTCCGAAGGTTTTTTCGGAAAGAAAAAACTTATGTTTTATCAAAGATAAAACATTTAGAGCAAGGTTATCTAAATCCCTACGGGATTTTGATTACCAATAAGTAAAGACTGGTAACGGGGGGGGGAATTATCATAAACTTCGTTTGTGATAAAGGCCCCCCCCTGGAAGGGTTACATTTAGACAAGAACCCGACAAGCACAGAAAGAATATAGCATCACTTAAATTAAAATATAAAGAGAAATTTGTTTTCTCTTATGAACTTGCTTCACCGTAAAGTATTTTTAGAAAAGCTAGCTTGCTTTTTTTATTAATATACAACAATATCATCAACAAAAAAGCCTTTTTCACTTTTTTCGACTAAGCGTTTATTATACCAATAACGACCAAAGGCTCCATCCATTGAATCTAATTGCAAAGGATTTTTACCGTACTCAAACAGCTCGTCACGGGGTTTTATGTGAAAATTACTAGTAGTATTTGACAACAAAGACATATTCTGCATACGAAGAGTGTCTATTTTGCCCAGTAGAGTTTTATCGTCAAGACTCGGAAATACTCTTTTAGCTCCACTAATCCTCTCCTCAAGTACATTTGTTAATACGCCCAATTCACCATTTACTCCTCTGCGACAAGTGTACGCATAATCAGGAGAATTTTCAAAAAGGTGATATACCCCAGATTCTAAAAAGTCAAAACGCCTACTCGTTGCGTCTAAGCACCCCTCTACATGGCGGAAAGCCTGGTTTTCATTTACTAAGTAAAACGCCCGTGTGTGCTCAATATCCGGAGACAAGGTTCCTCTTACCAAGTTTATATCTAACGCTAAAATATGATCATTATCTCCAATTTGGTGGGTTTCTACGAAGTTTTTGTTTATGAGTGTTAATTGAGCCTTTAAAGCCTTCTCCATACCAAGTATTTGTAAAGCTTTTTGCTGATCAAACAATAGTAATTCAGGGTGCGTCCCAAAATAGTGTTTAACATGAGCAATACCCCGAGTTCCATGATCTTGGAGTAAGTCAAATAGAGTCCCCTTTTGATAATTGAATATGGGATCTTGCTTTAAACTATTAGAGTTTTTACCCGTTTTTGCTATATTAGCCTGTTTAATAAGATTAGTGCCATTACAGTAATCCCAATCTTTTTTAACTGATGACGCAGTTCTTGACTTGGTTGCAATACAAAGGCTTTTGTTTAAAGCATGGTCAAAGTCCTGATTAGGAAAGGGTTGGGTTCTATATTTTGGACTTGGATATAGTTCTAATAACTGTTGAGAAGCCAAAGTAGCATAACCTTTTAAGCTCTCTCTTGTTCCCGCATTTCCAGAAATATCATACAAAACTACTCCATCGATTTCAGTAAAACGGACTTCTCCTAATGTACGGGTTTTTCCTACCTTAAAAGATGTGTAGTTTTCAGTTGCTGTCCCGTGCAGAATGGTAGGCTGCGACTTAGAAGACAAAAGTTTTCCCGATACAATTCTTGTTTTTGCATTAATTGCTACCGTAGGTCTTTTATTTGGTTCTTTACGAGAAACGACCAAAGCTTGATTGGCTTGTAAGTTTAAAGACACCCTTTTTTGCATCGCTAGCGAAGGCCTAGGGAAAATAGCAGCAGCAGCCATCAATAAAGTAAGAGAAATTATTTTTAAGCAAGAACCAAGCCATATTTCTTTTTGTTGAAAAGACTCGTCCGGACTTTCAAATGCTGCAAGTTCTTGTTCATCTATCGAATTTATATAAAAATTAATACTTTGATTATAGTTTTCTTTACACAGCCCTTTACTATTAAAATCACTTCCCATAATATAGCCTAAAAAATTAGCTAGATAAGAGGTGTCATTATTGACAAAATCTTGAAAATAAGAACCACACGGCCCTAAACTAAGCAAGGATAAATTATCAAAAGAAGAGCAAATATCAATTGCTTCGAACGTCTCCAATTGCTCTTTTGCCGATTCAATTATTAAATTGGCTTCTTGTCTTGAAATTGTCCAAGATTCCAAAAACTCGGCAACTTTACCAACTTCTTTTTGGCGCTACTTTTTTTCAGTAAGTTGCTTTTGTTTTTCTAGTTTATAATTAGCTAAAAAGCTATCAAGTTGAACCGCACTTTTGGTTTCAATAGTCTTTTTCACTAGTTTACGAGCATCAACAACATTTATATCAAGACAAGTTAAAAAAGTAACTAAGCCTTGTTCCATGAAACTACGGTTGGCGTTTGAAGGGACGAAAAACCAATCGTTGTATACAGAGAACGATGAGAGCAATGAACTTACAGTGTCGATAATAAACTTCGGCTCAGAAAATAAATTAAGTTGGTTTAACAATGGACCAAGACGAGGACCTATTTTAGTACTTAGAAATAAAGTAAGAAGCTCGTGAGTTGGAACTAATATGCAGTTTGATAAAACAGTTTCGCGAGAAACAAATTTTGACGAAGATCCAAAACATTCTAACTTTTTTATATATTCTTTTAAATTATATTCAAGTTGATAAAAAAATACAGAACAAATAAGTACGTCATAAGACCAATCCTTAATTTTTAATTCACGATTGAAAAACAAGGCATCAGCTAAACCAAAACCGTCTGGTTTTAGTGTGTCGGAACAGATTATAGATTCACACGCTAACTCGTCATTGTCGATGAAATCGGTTATAACATGAACATCCTCCCAAGTATTGTATAAGTCAGCGTTTTCAAGAATAATAATCTCAGCATTATTCCCTTCCCAATCACCTTTATACGGCCAATGATATTTTTTATTAATACCAAATAGTGGGTGTTTTTCGATTTTTAACAATAATAAGTTAGCATAGATTAATTGTTTATTTACCATAGATTTTTTTTACTTAATGTTTAAATTGTTTAGTTAAACTAAAATTACAATCTCTATGAAATTTCAAGCTTACTATGCTTTTTTTAATAAAAAAACTAACTTAAAATCGAGGTTTTATTAAATATTTAATAGTCTTATATAAAAACCATAAAAAATATTACCGGCTATAAGCAAAACTTATGGCCGGTAATACTGAATATTTAGTAATTATTTATGGATTACCAAGATTACTATTAATCTTAGTAATCTGTTTGTATTGTTCTACAATACAGACAAATTACTTAAATTTTTAACCAAATTTTCCAGAAGTAGACGCAATTAGGAAAGCAGCATAAGTTAGTATATATCCCGCTGAAAAATGCGCTAATCCAACTAGTCGAGCTTGAACAATAGAAAGAGCAACTGGCTTATCACGCCAACGAACTAAGTTCGCAAGTGGAGTTCTTTCATGAGCCCAAGCAAGGGTTTCGATTAACTCTTGCCAATACCCTCTCCAAGAAATTAAAAACATAAACCCAGTAGCATAAATTAAGTGCCCGAACAAAAACATCCAAGCCCAAACTGATAAACTATTCATACCAAAAGGATTATATCCATTAATCAATTGCGAAGAATTTAGCCATAAATAATCTCTAAGCCAACCCATTAAATATGTAGATGACTCATTAAATTGATTTACATTACCTTGCCAAATGCCTAAATGCTTCCAATGCCAATAAAAGGTAACCCAACCAATAGTATTTAACATCCAAAAAACAGCCAAATAAAAAGCATCCCAAGCTGAAATATCACAAGTTCCGCCACGACCTGGGCCGTCACATGGAAAACTATACCCAAAATCTTTTTTATCAGGCATTAATTTAGAACCACGAGCATCTAAAGCTCCTTTAACTAAAATTAATGTTGTAGTATGAAGTCCAAGAGCAATTGCATGATGTACAAGGAAGTCACCAGGCCCAATAGTTAAAAATAGAGAATTGGTATTATTATTAATCGCATCTAGCCACCCAGGTAACCATAAACTTTGACTTGCAGTAAAGGCTGGGCTAGCTGAAGAAGATAATAATAAATCAAACCCATAAAGAGTTTTTCCGTGAGCAGCTTGAATCCATTGAGCAAATACTGGTTCAATTAAAATTTGTTTTTCCGGAGTCCCGAACGCTTGTACTACATCATTATGTACATAAAGTCCAAGAGTATGGAATCCTAGAAAAAGACTTACCCAACTTAGATGTGAAATTATAGCTTCTTTATGATCTAAAATTCTTGCTAGAACATTTCCTTTATTTTGTTCTGGATCATAATCTCTAATAAAGAAAATGGCACCATGAGCAAAAGCTCCACATAAAATAAATCCAGCAATATATTGATGATGCGTATAAAGAGCTGCTTGAGCTGTAAAATCTTGTGCTAAAAAAGCATATGGAGGTAAAGAATAAATATGTTGCGCTACTAACGAGCAAACTGTTCCAAGCGCAGCAAGAGCTAATCCTAATTGAAAATGTAAAGAATTATTTACTGTATCAAATAATCCTTTATGCCCAGCCCCTAGACCTCCTGCAGGTGGGGTATGAGCATCAAGAATTTCTCGCATACTGTGTCCAATACCAAAATTAGTTCGGTACATATGACCAGCAAGAATAAATACAACAGCAATAGCTAAATGATGATGAGCAATATCAGTTAACCATAAACTCTGAGTTTGTGGATGGAACCCACCTAAAAAAGTTAGAATAGCGTTCCCAGAACCTTCAGCAGTACTAAAGATATGACTAGAAGAATCAGGATTTTGAGCATAAGCAGCCCAATTCCCACTAAAGAAAGGTCCTAATCCTTCGGGGTGAGGCAACGTTGTTAAAAAATTATTCCAACGAACATGTTGGCCACGAGATTCCGGAATAGCCACGTGTACTAAATGCCCAGTCCATGCTAAAGAGCTTACACCAAATAAACCAGATAAATGATGATTTAAGCGAGCTTCAGCATTTTTAAACCATGAAAGAGAAGGTTGAAATTTAGGTTGTAAATGAAGCCAGCCTGCAAATAAAAAAAGACCAGCACCTATAATTAAAAAAATCGATCCATTATATAAGTCTTGATTACTCCGTAATCCAATGGTATACCACCACTGATAAACACCAGAAGTTGAAATATTTACAGGACCAGATGCCCCCCCACGAGTAAATGCTTCGACAGCTGGCTGCCCGAAATGGGGATCCCAGATAGCATGTGCAATGGGACGAACATGTAAAGGATCTCGTCCCCATTGCTCAAAGTTACCTTGCCATGCAACATGGAATAAGTTACCAGCAGTCCATAAAAATATAATTGCTAATTGACCAAAATGAGATGCAAAAATTTTTTGGTAAAGATTTTCTTCAGTTATGCCGTCATGACTTTCAAAATCATGCGCGGTAGCGATTCCATACCAAATTCGCCGAGTAGTAGGGTCTTGTGCCAGACCTTGGCTAAATTTTGGAAACTTTGTTGCCATAGTCTTTTAGAAATCCTCCGTTTCTTAAAAAAACAAATTTAACTTTATTCTAAGGTTTTTACTAATTTTTTTACTAATTTTTTTGTCTTACATTATTAAGAAAAATAGCTACCGATATATATATATATCATAGTATTATCTCATAACTGTGTTCTTAGTAAAGTTTATAAACTAAGCTTATATACCTTAAGGCTAACATAAAAAAAGCTAAGCTAATTTTGCTACCCTTACTCTTTTCATTACCCGTAGCGCAGAACACAAGTCTTCTGCGTTGTCGGTAACCCTTGTTCTTTCAGAACAAGGCTTGATTTGTGCGTAGCACAAACTTCGGACAAAGGCAAAATACTGCTTTGCCGCAAACGTAAACTACTATTGTTAATTATTACTGAATTGCCACCTTTATATTTTATTGTTACGTTGCCAGTAAGAATAAAAACTCAAAACGGCCAATATTGAACAAAATTGTGTGGCTACAATCTAATTTAACCAACAGCAATAATTCGTGCCAAAAAGAAAGACCAAGTAGTTACAATACCACCTAATAAATAATGAGCTACCCCAACAGCACGACCTTGGGTAATACTTAATGCTCGTGGTTGAATTGCTGGTGCTACTTTTAATTTATTATGAGCCCAAATAATAGACTCAATAAGTTCTTGCCAATAACCACGTCCGCTAAATAAAAACATAAGACTAAAAGCCCAAACAAAATGAGCCCCAAGAAATAATAAGCCGTACGCCGATAAAGCTGATCCGTAAGATTGGATAACTTGCGATGATTGTGCCCATAAAAAATCACGAAGCCAACCATTAATAGTATTTGCACTTTGTGCGAAATTACCACCAGTAATATGAGAAACACTAGACGCGTTTACAGTCCCCCAAACATCTGATTGCATTTTCCAACTAAAGTGAAAAATTACAATTGATAATGCATTATACATCCAAAAGAGTCCTAAGAAAACATGATCCCATGCTGATACTTGACATGTACCACCTCGTCCGGGGCCATCACATGGGAAACGGAAACCTAAATTAGCTTTATCAGGAATTAAACGTGAGCTACGAGCATAAAGTACACCTTTTAATAAAATTAAAACTGTAACATGAATGGTAAAAGCATGAATATGGTGAACTAAAAAATCTGCTGTTCCTAAAGAAATTGGCATCATTGCTACTTTACCACCAACAGCTACTACATCCCCACCCCAAGTTAAACTAGTTGCAGCTAATGCATTTGGTGCTGTTAATTCTGGTGCTAAGAAATGTGTATTTTGAATCCATTGAGCAAATACCGGTTGAAGCTGAATCGCTGTATCAGAAAACATATCTTGTGGGCGGCCTAATGCACTCATAGTATCATTATGAATGTATAAACCAAAACTATGAAAGCCTAGAAAAATACAAACCCAATTTAAATGAGAAATAATAGCGTCGCGGTGTCTAATTACACGATCTAATAAATTATTGTAATTATTAGTTGGATCATAATCACGAACCATAAAAATAGCAGCATGAGCTCCAGCCCCAACAATACAAAAACCTCCAATCCACATATGATGTGTAAATATAGAAAGTTGGGTTGCGTAGTCAGTAGCTAAATACGGATAAGGTGGCATTGAATACATGTGATGTGCCACAATAATTGATAAAGATCCAAATAAAGCTAAATTAATCGCTAACTGAGCATGCCAAGAAGTTGTTAAAATCTCGTAAAGTCCTTTATGACCTTCTCCAGTAAATGGACCTTTATGGGCTTCTAAAATTTCTTTAATACTATGCCCAATTCCCCAGTTAGTTCGGTACATATGACCGGCAACTAAAAAAAGAACAGCAATTGCTAAATGATGATGAGCTGTATCTGTTAACCATAAACCACCAGTAACTGGATTTAGTCCACCTTTAAAAGTTAAAAAATCACTATATTCACCCCAATTTACGGTAAAAAAAGGTGTTAAACCTTTTTGAAAACTTGGATATAATTGTGCTATTAAATCTCTATTTACTAAAAATTCATGTGGAAGTGGAATTTCTTTGGGGTCAACTCCAGCATCTAATAACTTATTAATAGGTAAAGAGATATGAATTTGATGACCTGCCCAAGCTAAACTTCCTAACCCAAGTAACCCTGCTAAATGATGATTTAACATAGATTCCACATTCTGAAACCATTCTAGTTTTGGTGCAGCTTTATGATAATGAAACCAACCAGCAAAAAACATAGCTGAAGCTAAAACCAAACCACCAATAGCAGTACTATATAGTTGCAACTCACTAGTTATACCACTAGCTCTCCAAAGCTGAAAAAACCCAGAAGTAATTTGGATTCCTTGAAAGCCGCCGCCTACATCTCCATTTAAAATTTCTTGTCCTACAATAGGCCAAACAACTTGAGCACTTGGTTTAATATGAGTAGGATCAGTTAGCCATGCTTCATAATTAGAGAAACGTGCTCCATGAAAGTACATTCCACTAAGCCAAATTAAGATAATACCTAGTTGACCGAAATGAGCACTAAAAACTTTTCTAGAAATCTCTTCAAGATCACTAGTATGACTATCAAAATCGTGAGCATCGGCATGTAGATTCCAAATCCAAGTTGTAGTAGTTGGCCCTTTAGATAAGGTTCGTGAAAAATGTCCTGGTTTGGCCCATTTTTCAAAACTCGTTTCAACTGGATTTCGATCGACTACAATCTTCACCTTTTTTGCTTCTCGTTCTGGTGGACTAATTGTCATCGAATTTCTCCTAAAACAAATATTATATAACTGTTGCTTATGTTTTTTATACCAATTAAGCTGTTTTTTTACTTATTTTTCTAAAAAATTTAGATATATTAAAAACAATATCTCTTTATTTTCAGTAAATTCAGATACAACGTAATGTTCTCGCTCTTAAAAATTAGAGTTCCCTAAATTGACACCCTAGTATCTAATTTAGTTTTCTTTAGTTACATGCTTAGTTTATATAAAAGCTTATTTCCACTTTAAATTAAAAATTCTCGTGTGAAAAAATTTTATCAACTGTGTCCGTCTAAATTTCGAACTTTGTCTCAAATGACGTTTTTCTTAGAGTGAAATCTGTCATTGCTAATTTGGTTACTTAATTAAGATATTTCCATAGCGATTTCAATAAAAGAAAGGTATTCACAAAAATATATAATTCTAAAATAAAGTTTATCTTATAAAAAAAGCTTTTTTTATAAATTAAGTTAAACTCATTATGTCTTGACTTGAATTTTAAAAGAATACACCCTAAGCTTTAACCTCTAATACAAATATATTTTTGATTTAATTAAAAATTACTAAAAAAAAATTATAATATAATATTGTATTTAGATTTAACATGTAACTTTTTACTTTAAGAAAAAAGGAAAATTAACAAAAAAAATATTTTGTTAATCTTAAAAAATCAGCGAACTTTTTTTATTAAAACTACCTAAAATCGTTTAAAACAATACTAAATTAAAGTTTACTTAAATTAAAAAGGGTAATCAAAACTTCTGCGGAATTTAGATAACCTGGCTCCCAAGGCTGCCCCCGAAGGGGTCACCTTTATAACGAACTTGGTTCGTTATTTAGAGTGAGGTAATTAAAATTCGGTAAAAATTGTCATAACTTTACTTTTAATAATGTACTTTGTGACGCATAATTTGTTTAATATACTATCTATTTCTTATCCAGTTTTTTATTGTGTTAAAAATAAAGTGTTTACTTTAGACAAAAAGAGAGTAAGCTTAAGTAATTTTTATTTAATTTAAGTGTTCTTGAAGTAATTTAAAGATTTATATAAATCACTTAAATTACTTAGCAAAAACCTAAATGTTTATAGCGATAAAGTCTGATTTTGGTTGTTAACTTATAAACGAACTTTGAACTTCAGTATTGTTTTACACGAGGAGTTTTTAAGTGCTATAAAAAAAAATAAAGCAAATAAAAAAACTAAAAAAAGAAAAATACTCATTCATAGTTTAAAAGTATTGTCTTGTTATTAAATTTTTCCATAAAGAAAAAGTGCTTTAGGGGTTAAAAGCTATTAAGAAACTAATGCTATAAGTACTAATATGTAGATATGCAAAAGTAAAGTAAACTTTACTCCATTTCAATACTAAAACTTTTTATGTCTGCCTTAACTTTCTTTATATTTTAAAAATCCAATAAAATGGAAACTAAACTTCAGGTTTCTCTAAAATGGCATGCGCGGTAATTAGGAAATAGATTTTAATAATCAAGATGCTAAAATATCAATCAATTGTATAACTACAGTTAACACTTGATTGATAATTGTATAAAAATAATACCCTTACCTTTTCAGATAATTATATTAAAACCAAGCTCAAAAAAACCCTTTCAAAAAAAAATTATTTTATCTTTGCTGAACTAAACCACTTTACTAAAAAACAAAGCTTAAATCTTTATTTCAAAAATTTTGGGAAATTACTCCCATAATTTTTGAGTGTACACGGTATTCTAAATTCACTTTGTCTAAATATAAATTTTTGCGTTTTACCAAAATATCCCCCCCTTTCGGTAATTAAAATTCCTACGAAATTAAAATGACCTGACTCCTTCGGAGTTAGGAGGAAGTCTTGATACTTTATCCGTCTTTTAAAATACTATTTAAAACTTATAAAAAATTCTACAAATGATTACTGTAGTATAAATATAGACGTGTATACTTAATCAAAAAATAGAAGCTAAGGACTTACTGCGGTATCACCAATTATCTAAAAATTTATCCATTTATAGATTAATATTTAGTTAGGAAATCCTAATTTTTTTAAGCCCCAACTGATTCTTTTGCTGCATACATAATTTCCATAGTAATTTCATTAATATTGTTTTCTCGGGCAAATTTTTCCGTATTTCGTTTAATTTTTCCGCGAACGAAGCCTGGAATTTTATTTAGTTCTGCTATTCCATCGGGAGCCCAATTTAAAGTTGAATCTGTAGAAAGAGATTTTGTTATAACTTCTTTTGTATCATGGCCACCGAAAATTTCTAGAAGGTGATCCTCCATACCTAAAGTGAAAGAGTTATAAACTAAATCAGCTATTTGATTGGTTCCTTCATATCCTAAAAATGGACGATAACCTAATGGGAAATTTTGAATATGTACAGGAGCAGAAATTACACCACATGGAATATCTAAACGTTTGCCAATATGCCTTTCCATTTGTGTACCAAAAATAGCTGACGGCTCAATTCGTGCAATCATATCACCAACTTGAGTATGATCATCAGTAATTAATACTTCATCGCAAAATCCTTGAACTTGTTCTCGAAACCAATCTGAGTCATGTTTACAATACGTCCCTGCACAAGACACACGAATTCCCATTTCTCGAGCTAAAATTTTAGTCATAGAGGCCGCATGAGTGGCATCACCAAATACAACAGCTTTTTTTCCAGTTAAATTTTGGCAATCAATAGATCTTGAAAACCACGCTGCTTGCGAAACAAATTTTGTTTGCTGCTCAATATATTCATCAAAATTTTTATCGTAATTATTTTGTTTTAAAATATCTGCGATTTCATGAATACATTCTGCCGTGTCTACTACACCCATTGGTGTTGTTGTTACGTATGGTATATTAAACTCTTTTTCAAGATAATTAGCAGTCATTAAACCAACTTCACGATAAGGAATTAAATTAAACCAAGCTTTTGTTAGATTACATAAATTAGTTACTGACCCACCTTCTGGAATTACCTCATTAATTTCAACTCCAAGATCATTTAAAAGACGTTTAAGTTCTCTAGAGTCATGTTGATTATGAAATCCTAATGTAAAAATTCCAATAATATTAGCAGAAGGTTTTTTTGTTTTTTCTAATTGTAAAGAATTACTTTTTTTTGCTTTTTCAATATAAAATCTAACAACTTGTTCTAAAGTGCGATCTGCCGCTTGTAATTCATTAACACGATAATGATTTACATCAGCTAAAATAACATCTGATTCAGATTCAATCGCGGCCCTATCAACAAAATTTTGTAAATCCTCTTGTAAAATACTAGAAGTGCACGTTGGAGTTAACACGATTAAATCTGGTCGTTCTTCTTTATCTTTTCTTGTAATATTCTCAACTACTTTTTCTTGCGAACCACGAGCTAGAACATGCCGATCTACAATACTTGCCGTTACCGGAGTAAAATCCCTTTCTCGTTCTAACATGGAACGCATTACATTAAAATAATCATCTCCAAGCGGCGCATGCATTATTGCATGAACATTTTTAAAGGAGCTTGCAACACGAAGAGTTCCTATGTGAGCAGGACCTGCGTACATCCAATATGCTAATTTCATAAATAGTTTTCCAAAATAAGAAGTTTTTTTAATCTACAATATTTTTTTAAGTCTTATTCCTAAATTTTTTACATACAATATGTTAGGTCTCATAAGATCTAATAATTTAGATCGAACATTAGAGGTTGGTATGAACCAATGGATATCTAAATTTAATTTTTCTACCTTAATACTAACGATATTTTCATTTTAGGTAAGATAATTTAGGATTTTTTACAATAATTTTTGTAAGCTAGGTAAATTTATATTCTATACAATTGGACATTTTAATTTTTCCAAAAATTTTAGTAAATAAAATTTATCCAGAACAAGGTTAGGGGCTTAATAAAACTAGTTTAGTATATTACGTATTTTTTTTATAACGATTCTAAAGTGAAGTTACTTCACTAAAATTAAATTTTAGATCTTTGATAAGAAAGTATTGGCTCAGGAGGATTGGCATTAAATTTATCTTAATTCCTAAATCTATAACAAAGTCTGAACTTAAAAAAAAATAAAATTGAATTGTCTAATAAAGGGCTCTCAAAAAATCTTTTCTTTTTTTTACGCGTAAAGACTTAAAATAAAAAAGAACTTTAAGAAGAGGGCGCTTTTTAACTTATAAATTTATTTTGCCAGCTAGAAAAGCCCCAGTTAAAACATGATTAATTACTTTATTTATTATTAAAATTATTTTTCTTAATTAAAACTTCCATAAAATTAAAAACTAAATGAAAATTTATAGATTGCAATAAAAGTTTTTTGTTAGAATAAAAAATGGTTGATAATATTTTTTATAATACTTTAACAAAAGCTATTTAGTACTTATGTTTGCTACTCATTCATTTTAATGTTAACTAGTTTTAGCATTATTTTATTTATTCAAAACCTTATTTCGAAGAGTAGAAATAGGTTGAAAAAATATTTAAAAGTGATACTTATCAAAAAAAATTATGGCTTCTCTCAATTCTAGTTTTACGTTTCAAATATCTTCCTTTAGGATTGACAGTTTATAAAGTTTAAATTACCGCGCTCTTTCAGGGTAAAAAGCGAGGTTTCATCTTAACAGCAAGGTTTTTGTCGGTATCGACAAAGCTAAAAAGTAGAATACCCCCTGTCCGGGCCACGGAATAAAATTCAAAGCTAGTGTTATTATTTTCTTCTTAAGTTTTGTTATTTTCGGTAACCTCGTTTAGAGCAAAACTCCAGTTTACCATTTATAAGGAAAAAACTAAATTTTCTAATATTTTTTGTGACCTTAGAAACCTAAGGTCCACATTTATCAGAAAAAAAAGCATCTGAATAAGCTATATTTGAGTTGGTTTTTACCTACCTCTGTGTCTACCTTTTATTCCTAATAAAGTTATTTAATAAGATATGTCTAAAGTTAGATAGTAGTAATAAATTTACTTTTAATCTTATATTGTCTAAATAAGGTTATACTAAACTTACAAAGAAACAGTTAGTAAAACTAAATGTTTTCAATAAAATATTTAGTCAAAACAAAACTAGTCTTGGTTTTGGATAAAACTTAGAAATAAGATCTTGATAGAGTATCAAATTTGAATTTTAAATTAATTATATTTATTAATTTAAAATTTCAAGCACTAGTAGCAAAACACTTAATCATCAATTACAATTTTAAAATTATTTCCAAGGAGATTTGTATTAGCTATGACTTTTTTACTTGCAAAATTACCTGAAGCTTATGCACCTTTTGATCCAATTGTAGACGTTTTACCCGTTATACCAGTTCTTTTTATACTTCTAGCATTTGTTTGGCAAGCGTCAGTGAGTTTTCGATAAATTTTTTCTAACATAACGAAAACTAAAATAAGCAGCGTGGTCTAAATTCTAAATAAATAAATGTAATTTATTTATTCTAGATGTAAAAACTTCCTCAGTACTTCCTTTGGAACATTTTTTAAAAGATATAGCTATTTTATAACTTAAAACTATATCCACTAAATAGAGGGATTTAGTTTGAAATTTTAATGTTTTTTAAAAAACCTTCGTCCTATTCGCTTATTACCTTTTCGATATACATCAAGGGTTTATAAGAACTATTATAAATTCTACTGAGAAAATTTTATTGTCTAAGTGTCACCTTCTTTGATTACAATAAGGTTCTTTAAATAAGCAAACCTTATTTAAAGCACCAATGTAAATTACTATATTTCATTTGTTTAAGGTTAAATTTAGAAAGATTTTCAAATCTTTTAATTTAACGTATAAGAAAATCTAGCCTTCTAGAAATACCGCACCCCGAGGAGGTATACAAGCTCCGCTTGTCTAGGAAGCGATCGTAGATCGCAATCAAGTTTTACGCAAAAGACTTGTGTTCTGCGCTGCGCCCTTCGGGTAAAACAACCTTGCGACTAACAAAGTTAGTAGCTTAGGCAAGGTTATCTAAATAAGCAAACCTTATTTTGATTACCCGTTTTATGTAGAGGCTAGAAATCGTATGGTAATCATAGATTAACACTTTGTTCTCTATTCTGACTTTGGCCATTGTCAAAAGTTATACAATCTCAATTAGTTACACTTCTAACTTTAGTCCTAGCTTACGCAAAACTTATTGGCTTATTTGCTCGATACTTGTGTATTTGTGAAGATAAGAAAGATTATCACTTCGTTCATAACACGCTATCAACTTTAGCGACAGCTTGATTTTATTTAAACTTTTAAAGAGCCTACGATACCAATTTAGAGTTGACATCTAGAAGCGTTGGCCGCTGGCCTAATAAAATTGAGAATAATACTTTGTGTTATTCTGGACTTTTAAATTTTATTTTTGAATAAAGAATAAAAAACTTTGAAGTTGACACTCTATTTTTTAACATTTAAAGTTTGGCAATGTAAATAAGCTAAACCAAGTTTGCTCAATAAACTCTTTCAAAATAAAAGCTTCAAATAAAATTTTAAGTTTAGAAAAAGCTTTTAAGGGTTTCTTTGCAGGCTTTATTAAAAAAGCTTTGTTTAAAAGTTTTTAGTTTAGACAAAGAAATTATAATTTAGATTTAGAAAAATTTATTTTAATCATATTAAAAAAAAGTTCAAAATAAATTTTTCTAAATCTAAATATTTTATTATTCAGTAGAGGTATATAATGAATTTAGAAATTTTTTTCCAGTTAGCATCGCTTGCTTTTATTTTAGCAGCAGGTCCTATTGTTATTATTTTACTTGCAAGCCGTGGTGGGAATCTTTAATTTAGTTTTTTAGTTATAATTTTTGCTTCTTATAGATATAAGCTCAAAGTTTATATCAAAGTCTTGTAAATAAAAAAAAACTCTGCTTTATTTAATCAGTTTAATGTATTTTAAAAAAAACTAAAAATTAAGCAGTTCCAATAAAAGTTACGATCTTTAAAAATAAGGATAAATCACGATTTATGATACTTGCCGATAGTCAAATTTTTATTGCCCTTTTTACTGCATTAGTCACTGGTATTCTTGCTCTTCGTCTGGGAATTGCTCTTTACAAATAAGTTTTAAATAACAACTTGTTTTTACTAAGAGGATCTAAAAAGCTAGATATTATTATTATTATTTTAAGATTTCGACTAATAATAATATCTAACTTTTTAGGTTTCTGAAAAAAATTGTGTATATATCTTTAGCGCACTATCCAATTAATTAAAATTGGTTTTATTCAAATTATTTTTTAGTTGCAAAAATGTTCAAAGCTAATTAATATAGTATTAACAAAGGGTTGCTAACTCAATGGTAGAGTATTCGGCTTTTAACCGATTTGTTCCGGGTTCGAGTCCCGGGTAACCCAATAAAATAAGATCTTGTTTCATATTTTTTTATTCTTAACTTTTATTTTTAATAGTTTATTAATTAAAGGATATATAAGATTTAAATCAAACACAGCGACCATATTTCAAAAGCTAAGTGTCACTCTGAATAAACAAGGTTATTTAAATAAACGTCGCTTAATTTAATTAAAATGACGGAATATCCTATTTTTTTTGTCAGTAACAAAATACGTTAAAGCGGGATTCGTCCAAAGAACAAAACGTAGTTAGGCAGTTCGTTCGTAGTTCAGAATTTTTAAGATTAATTTTATTTTTCGTTTAGATAAAACCGAGAAAAAAAAAAAGCATAAAGTTTTACGTTTAAAAAAAACTTGAAAGAGGGCACTTTCTTAGAAACTAAATTTGTCAGAAAGTCCTAATAAAATATGTGGTGAAAAGCTTATGGGTAATAAAAAAATTACGTTTATTACTTTGCAACTAATTTTTTTAGCTACCTTTTTAATAATTAGAAATAGAAAGTAAAAAAATTTTTTACTGTAAGTGCTAACTTTTTATAACCAATCTAAATGTAAACAAAGATAGATGAGACTAAAGTGACGAGTAAATCCAGAATAAGACTTTATTTTATTAACTATAGATTTTTGATTAAATAATAAATAAACTGGAATCATAAATTTTATTTCGTAAAAATTAAAGTCATATTTCAATTTACTTTAATATAGACATTGTCTTAAAAAAAAATTCCAATGGAAGCTTTGATTATAAACATAATATTACCTAAATAGAAAAAGTAATGAGGTAATCTAAATAAGCTTTGCTTATTTAGATTACCTTGCCCCGTAGGGGCAAGGTGCTTAGTATAAAGACTTTCTACACAAATGTAGACTGTAGATTGTAGAGACAATAAACAAAATGCTTTTTTTTAATAATTTAATAAAATAAAAGATAATATTTGTTGCTAGTATTTTTTGATATATTCCTAAACTATTAAGAAATTAGATAACAGGATAAAACGATGTGAGTTGATAAAACAAGCTCCAACACCGGCAAAAAGAAGAATTTGGGGCGTTTCCAATTTATTTTTTTCGGAAAAAACATTTCGCACTTTAAGTTTTTTATCGCAATTGACTAAATTGCGCCTTAGTTTAGCTTTTGTATTGTTCTTCTGTTTTACAAAAATAAAATGTTGTAAAAACTCCGATCTTAGTTTATTTGTTAAATTAATAACTTTAGGATTATCTAAAAACTTTTCGTCTGCCGTGAATATGATACTTAAAGATTCCCGAAAAAGAACCTCTGAAAACATTTGGTATTCTGTTTTACAATTTTCTCGAATAAGAAAATTATTCTTGTACCTTAGTTTTTCGTCAAATTTGGAGTGACTTTTTTTTCTTTTAGCAAGTACAGCTATTAAGATTTGAATATGAAAAAATTTTATTTGTTTAGTAAAATATTGATCGAGAAATTGTTTTAGTAATCGTCTTTGAATTGCAATAGGAAGAAAATGAAATACTGACAGATTTAACTCAAAAGTGTTAGTCTTTTTAATTTGAAACTCTTCTTGTAAATGAGTTGTTAATCCATCTAGATAAAGCTGTTCCGTATTTGCGATTTCTGCAAATTGTAGAAAGAGTTTATCAATTTGAGGGTTAAAAAAAAACCGTAAAAGTGGTAATAATTGCTTTCGAACTCGATTTCGAAAATAGACTAGCTTCTCATTTGTTTGATCCGGATAGACCGGTAGGTGCCAAAATGCACAGACTTTTTTTAGATCAAATCGAGTAATAAATAAAAGCGGACGAACAACAAAGGACTGTTTAGTATTTTTTTCATACCAATTAAATCCTTCTTGATTTGGAAGCACCGATGGAACATCCTTATTGATTTTGCTACTCAGGTCAGACCTAGTATGCAGAGATAAAAATATTGTATGATCTTTAATTTGGTAAATAGGGCTATTCAATAGTAAAAAGTTTTTATACAAGAAATTTTTTATTTTCTTTTTTACATAGAAGTGCTGACAATTAACTATGATTTTTGATTTTAGTCTAGCAACTAAATTTGCCGTTTTACTCAATTTGACCTTGTTTTTAGTTTCCGTAAAACTATTTTCTTTTTTTATACTCTCTTGGCAAAAAAAATAACTTTTACCCCAATTATGTCTTTGCCTTTGTTTTATCAGGGTATACTCTGCTGAGAAAAAAATAGCTTTTAACTTTTGATTAGTATTTATAAATAAGACTAGGTTTTTATTTGCTTTATGTTTATCAAAACTAAGAAAATTTAAATCTGAATTTAACTGTTCAATATATTTCAAATCCTTTTTATCTTTGCTGTTGTCTTGCTCTGAAAAAATCAAGTCCTCAAACATCGTTTGAGCAAAAAAAGCCTGACCCCAAAAAGAAAAGGCTATCAAGGGGTAAATCGTTAGTATAATTGCAACTTGTTGATAATGAGGTAAAAAAAAATAAGATTTAATTAAAAATGGTGTTATTTCTAAATTTAAAACCTTTTTTAATTTTGAAACTTCAAGTTCTGCAAAATTTTTCTTAAATTTAACCCAATAGGATAGTTTTAAATACTTAATTAAAATTTTAGAAGGTTTTTTGTTTAAACCAATATTGTTAAAAATAAAAGAAAAAGGTTTATCTTTTCGACTTACAATATTATTTTCAAATTTACGATTGATACTATATTCCAACCTATGACTAGATGTTAGCGAAAAGAAAAATAGGATTTTATCGACTATGGAACTAGCTTGGCGCATACCCAAATGATTCCTAAAAATTATTCTACGGTTAATACTAAATGGTGTACGCCGAGTAAAGTTTGCGGAAAAGTTTATTGAGTTCGTTTGTACTAAACTAATGAAAAAAGCTAGCAAGGTGAGAGATGTAAAATTAGATTTTAATTGAAATAATTTTTGTCGTTGTCTTAAACTTAAATCTATTAAATTTCTATTATGGTAATAAGAACTTAACCAATTGAGATGGGTTGTACTGACATTTCCTGGATTATCCACTTTAGTTGAACTTAACCTATTTAAAGACTTTAGCCCCAACAAGCAGTTAGAGTTATTAAAAATGGGATATCGAGTACTATTTAAAAAAGGGAAGAATAATTTTTTTTTAAAAGAAAAAGATCTTAGTTTCTCAAGAGAAGTAAAAATTGGGGTTTTCTCTAAAGTTAACAATAAACAAGTGTCATAGATCCAGCTCGTATTACGGCAAAAAATATTTTGCCCGTCCTCACCCCGTAAGGGCAAGGTTATAAAACCTCGTTTGATTACCCGTTGCAAAGTAACAGTATTTTGTTCAAGATGTCCCCCGAAACTTAATTCAAACTGAAGATGTGAATTTAGAGACAATCTTTGGGACCAACTTTGTTTATCATTTAAAAATATTTGGTTTTCTAATAAAACTAAATTCTTGCTTTGTGCCAATACCTTAAACAAATATTGCTTAAATCTTTCGTATAAAATTAGTTGGATATTTGTTGTTTTGTAAAAAAAATTACTTTGTAGACAGTTAATTTGCCAGCTTAAAAAAAATTGGTTACAAAACTGTATTTGGAAAGAATTGTGGGAAAACGAAACGTTGTCATTTTTGAAAATAGTACCTGGCTTATCCATTTGGGTTCGAGCGTCAGGAGGAAAAAAAACCTGTGGTAATCTCTTTGAGGGAAAGGGGGGAATTGTCGATTTATTTCTAGAAATAGGTCTACTCCATTCTAAAGTAGATAGTCCTCGTGTACCAGTTCCTCGAAGGAGTTGAAGTAACACTGTCTCAATTTTATCTGTGGAAGTGTGGCCCGTAAAAATAATGTCATACTTATAGAAATTACTTAATCTTCCAAATTGGCCATATCTCCAAGTTCTAGATTTTTGTTCACTAAAAATATTTCCTGATGGTAGACTTAAATAAGCGGGAAGTAAAAAAAAAAAACCTAATTTGCAGATTAATGAATTTATATAGAACGAATCGATTTGCCAAAAATGATTGCAATATAAAAGACCAAAACGCCATTTCCATTGTCTTTTTAAGTGTAATAAAATAAAAAATAGGCATAATGAGTCTTGGCCCCCTGAAATAGTTATTAAAATAAACTGGGTAGGGGAAACTACATTTTGTTTAGTAATAGTTAGGTGTGTTTGATTAATTAAATTAATTATCTTATTACTCATTTTGTGGTGTATGATATTTTAATTAACAGATTTAGAATAAACTAAAAACCTAGGTAATTTTTCGAAAAACTAATAAAATTGCCAAACTTTTGTATGCTAAAAGTGGAGTATACGATTAGAATTTAATTTCTAAACGTAAAGCTTTGATTTACACGAAATTATATACGTTTGGCTTTTAAAATTGTTTTTACGAATCTAAACCTTTAATTTTAAAATTCTTTTAATTAAAGTAGAAGCAAAAATGTTTAGTTACAATTTTGGATTAATCATTAATAATATTAAAAAATTCAAGAATAATACCTTAAATTTAAAGGGTCTATAGCTTGATCTAATTCCCAAAAGCTGTATTTGTAAGTATTAAATCCAGAATCCCCTAAAAAAAGGAACGATACTTCGAATTAAATTTCTAGTTAGGTTTTAAAACTTGTGTCCTAATTTATATTACTCTCAGCAAGTACTTAAGCGCGTGCCTTGTTTATAAAAAATCAGGCTAAATAAACGAAGCTTTTTTAGGTAAGCAAAAGGACTATTCTTAAGATGTCCCATAACACTAAATTGTTCGAATCAAGCAATCTTATTTGTTCTACGTTTAAAATAAGACGTTCTTATTAGGAAAACAAGTTTAATTTGGTAAATATAAACTAAAATTTCTAGATACTTTTTATTTTTAGGCTAGTTTAGTCATAAATAAAAAGTATCCTCATAAAAAATTACTTCTCGAAAAAAAGGGCCTATTTAATTTTTTTAAATGTTTTAAGAGAAATTTAGTATATTATAGTTATATATTTATAATAAAAAAATTAAATATTGCCAGGAACCAGACTTGAACTGGTGACACGAGGATTTTCAGTCCTCTGCTCTACCAACTGAGCTATCCCGGCTATTTTTATTAATTAAAATAATAACATATTTTTTAGCTTGATGACAAGATTAAATTTCTATTTTTTTTATTATTAATTTAATATTTATTTATTAGAACTTTTTATGTTAAATATAATTCGCCTAACTTTTGCAATATGTGTTATCTTATTAATTGTTCCACAAACACAAACAGAAAATGTATTATTACGAATTTTTTATGAAACGAGAATTTTTAAAAATTATGGTCAAACAAAAAAAGTCTTAAATTTCGTCACCTGGATTTGTATCTTTATTTTCTTATTACTTATATTGACTAATATTTTCTATTAAAACCTATAGAAAACACTTTAGTAAAAGAGGATAAAAGGGGGTCTGTGTTATTCATTTTAATTTTAAATTTTTGCTATTAGTGGTTAAAAACTTAAAAAATAAATTATATTTTTTAAGTTTTAGGGATTCTAATAAGTAATTTTAGTTTAAAAAATTAGTAGGATACTGAAAATAAACGAAGCTTGTTTAAATAATTTTTTTTTAGATTAATAGCTTTTCTTTATATCCATCAGATTATACGTCAATTTGGCTCCAAACAAAGTTATGTCTTAGTATGTCTTAAATTGAATTCGAGACGTGTCCCTTATAAAAATTAATCAAAACTTTTAAAAAAGTTTTTAATTTATTGTACAAACGTTGAGACAAAGTGTTGTTTTACGAGTATAGCTCGTAAAACAAAAATAAAAGACGCACAACTCTATTAGATATCTAAAAAAATATTTAAAATTTGTAAAACTAACTTGTAAAGCCAAGATTACATTTTTAATAAAACCATATAAAAAAACTTACCTTAGATATTTTGGAGACAGCGCTAAAGAAACTTAAATAAACCTAAATTTAGAATAAAACAAAATATAAACTTGGGTTTCAGCTTAAATTTTAAAGAAGATTTCTTTTATTTTAAATTTTCCTTAAAACTTTAGAAATTAAAAAAAATAAAGAAGTTTAACTTACTCTTTAAAATAACAGTAGTTTAAGAAAGTTATAGCACACCTAAAAAAAAAACAACTGGGGTGGAAGGATTCGAACCTCCGAATGGCGGTACCAAAAACCGCTGCCTTACCACTTGGCGACACCCCATTAAATATAAGATTTATATATTAAGTATAACATTACTGAAAGTTTTTATGTCAACTCCATTTTTTATTTTACTATTTTCAGACTATATTAGCCACTAAACTAATAACTTGTTTTTTAAACAGCTTAAATAAAAAATAAAATTAAAGTTTAGCCTTGCTTGAACACTATTTAAAAAGCTGGTCTGGAGACACGTTGTATAAAGTATACACATGTTTAGCTGTACGTATCCTAAAGTTTTTTGAAACATTAGAAGCTGTCATTAGCTATATTTTTTAGGGGTATTTATAGACCTAATGTGCCAACATTATTATTATTCTTATTTTTTTTTCACTTAATTGTTTCTATCATACTAGTATGTAAATTAGTCTTAAATAAAAGTTATTGGCCTTTTTCTTAATTATTTTAGTTTACTAATTTTTCAATTCTACATCTTTATATTATATTGAATCGCTCATGATAAAAGAACACCATATTAAATTTAATTGAAAATTTAAATATCATAATAATCAAAGTGTGAATGGGTCGTAACTAATATTTTTTTATTATGACATTTAAATGGTACAGGTTTAAAGATACTGTTCTTTTGTGTTAAAAATCTTTTCGGTCTGGAAGTTTATTGTACTACCAGACTATCAAAGACAAAATGCTAACATTTTATTTAAACGTAGAGACTAGGAGTTAATCCACGTTTAATCAATTTATAAAAAAATTTAAATTAACTAAATTGAGGTTAAAATAGTTTTATTAGATAACAAAAGAGTTTAAAACCCCTACAGCGAAAACTAAGAACAGCCATAAACCAAGACCAGAAAAAACACTGCTTTTATTTTGTGTCCACCCATCTGGTGAAGCAAATGCAACTGGAACGCCAACAACTAATAAAAATGATACACCGATTAATGCAAAAAGAGTTAGTTGAAAAACTAGAGTCATAAATTTCTTCTCCAAAAAAAATTATAATATAAAAAAACTAATTACTCTATACTATTAGGATACGTTTTACTAAGTAAATAAAAAGCGAATTGCGGTATTAAAACCCTTCTTTAAATAAAAAGGTCTAACTAAAACAATAAAAGTAATCAAACAAGAAAAAACAACTACATTTTTAAATAACCCAAATCGTAAATTTCAAAATTTAGTAAATTAGTGTTACTATATTTTTTAGGAGCAATTATATTGTCTAAATCTAACCTTTTCAGTTACATCCAGTTTGACCTATGTAGTTTATAATATATTAAAAACTGGCATTTGCTTTGCTAGACAAAGTCAAAATATTATAACTATCGTTGTTTTTGTTCTCTTTGTTGACTATTTTTTAGCTAAATTTTTAAATTTTCTAGTAATACGCGAAATAAAATAATAGTTAATTTTAAAAATAAAGAACATAGAATTCTTTATAGTATTATACACAATTTATTAAACTTGTTACTATTAATTTAGACAATGCTATCAATTTAATAAAACTAGAAAAAAATTTATTTTTTCTCTAATTTTTGTTAATTTTTGTTGTTGGTCTATTTTATGCATAATAGAGGGCTACATAACTCAAGTAATAGTAGTAAAACCTTAAGTTATTAGTATTTAGCGTTAAAGCCTAACTTGACAATTAGTTTCTTTTTTTACTTTAAAAAGAAAATAACTATCAACTAGAAAACATTAGTTTTCCTATTCTCTTTGGCAGAAATCGAAAGACCTTATAAAATTAACAGTTGCTTTAAACTTTCTCCAAATGGAATTTTTTAGAAATAATGTTCTAAAAAACTTTAAATTAAAAATTTTATTTTTAAGCGCTATTACTACACGAAAAAAGGAACTACACAACCGGAATAAAAAAATGATTTATATTTTTAGAAAATTTTAGAACTCAACCAAGTGTATCCTTTAATAAAAATTATTTAATTTTAATGTTTATGTCTAATTTGCATTAAAACTAAATAATTTAGAAAATAAAATTGCAGTAAAAAAGCCTTTTTTATTGAGATAATTAAAAAAATTATTTTAAAAAGTACAGCTTCTAATTTATCTCAAATAGTGCTAAGGGTTGTTTCTTTAAAATTAGTCAATTATAAAAAATAAACAACATTTCTTCAGTATTTTATATTTCAATACTTTATATTCAAGGATTAAATTTTTATCTTTTAAAAATAATATTTTTAGAAAATTGTCACTAAGAACTCGATATGATATAATTAATCATATGCGGATGTAGCTCAGTTGGTAGAGCGTGGTCCTTCCAAGTCCAATGTCGCGCGTTCGAGTCGCGTCATCCGCTTAAGTCGAGCTAAAACTTATAGAGATTAAAATCAATATAAAACTAAGACGCTCGTTATATTTATAAAAATTTCTATTTTTATCAGCAAATTTTTCTTTTAAATTTATATCTTGCAGACTAGAATATAGGTTTTCTAACTTATTACCTTTGTGGTAATAAACAAAATATATGTTCCTGTACTAGAGGTTGCCCAACTCCGTTTTAACTACCTCTCTGGGACAAATTGTAGGTAAATCTTTCTCTAAATTATTAATACTTTTTACCTTTTCACAAAATTTAATTCTTGTACAAACTAAGGTTTTTAAACTTGACACATTATATTAACGGACTAATATAAAAGATAGGCAGTAGATTGAAGAAACTTTGCCAGGCACATAAAAAAAGTCCAAAACAAACGGGGTTTGTTCAGCAGAGAACACAAGTCTTCTCTGGTCTGTCTTCTAACCTATTTTCTGTACTTTACTAAGGTCACTATTTAACAAAAAATTCTTAAACTTACGTTAATGACCAAGGTTTTTTTTACTTAATCCTATAAAGTGCGTTCTTGTACTACATGATGCCAATAAAGACTGGACGAGTTTATTAAAAAAATGTTATATTAAAACATATGGCGGGCGTAGCCAAGTGGTAAGGCAATGGATTGTGACTCCATCATTCGCGGGTTCGAGTCCCGTCGTTCGCCCAAATATAAAAATTAAAAAATCTACGCTGTCGGCAAGTATTTTTTATACTAAATATTGCGTTACTCAAGTGTAACTTCGCACTAATTTTAGCTTTAGGAACCCACTTAGATTTTGACCCTAGATTATAAAATTATATTATTTTCATTAAGATATAAACTTTTATTAAAGCCTTACTCATTAAATACTATTTTTTGTAACACTTTCCTTGTTACACGAACTTACTAAAAATAAAATTCTCCGCTTAAACCTCTAAACTCCCAGTTTACTTAAATTTATATACTCAACCTAGATGACAAAGTAGCATTGATAAACAAAACAATATTTATTTCCATACAAAAACTTATATATTACAAAAACTTATATATTACAAAACCTTATATATTGAAAAGACAATAGACATAATGTATGTTAACAACTAACCTATATAAAGAGTAACCGCTAAGGTAACAAGTTGTTTATTACAATTTATGATTCTTAAAATGGACACTATTTGTAAAGCTTGATTCTCTCGGTATCCAAGGTTATACTACATTTGTCTAAGCAAAAATTATCTCACTAATTTTAATGATATTACAATTTATTTTGAAAAAATAATTTGTATTTCCTACTTGGTAATTTAAACTACAAAGCAAATTTTATACTATTTTTTAAAAACCTCAATTTTGTTAAAAATTTAGATAAGATATGTTTATTTTAGTAAATATTAAATTAAGATTTGATTGCTAGTAGTATAGCTTAGGTAGGCTTCTAACAATCAAATTATACTAACTCAGAATAAGCTAAATTTATTCTGAGTTAGTATAATTTCAAGATAGAATTTAGTTTTTTAGTAGAGACAATTTAAATAGATAAAACAAAAAGAAGTGTTTAACCTACTAATTAATTGAATAAAAAAATGCAATTAATTAGTCAAAATTCATAAATAATTCAAGGTTCTATTTTAGTTTAATAAAGCTATTTTTAGATTTAAATAGCTTTATTAAACTAAAATAGATTTTTTCCTAAACTTTCCCAACGCTAAAACATCAACTGTTGTTTAAAAGCAAAGAATAGACGATTATAGACAAAATTTATACGAAAGTAACGAAGAAATACTCTCTGGTAAAACTAAGATCTTTGCTTTTATAGTAAAGTAGTCCGAAAATTTATGCGCTTTGAAAGTTTTTAATAAAGAACTTGAGTTATTTTTAAAACTAAAAATAAAATTTAAGGAGTTTTATAATGTCTGGAGCTACAGGAGAACGCCCGTTTTCTGATATCCTGACCAGTATTCGCTACTGGGTAATTCACAGTATTACTATTCCTTCTTTATTTATTGCAGGATGGCTATTTGTAAGTACTGGTCTTGCATATGACGTATTTGGTAGTCCTCGACCTAATGAGTACTTTACCGAAGCGCGTCAAGAAACTCCACTTATTACTGATCGTTTTAACGCATTAGAACAAGTGAAGCAATTAGCGGAATAATAATGTAAATTGTATTTTATTAAAATACAAATAAAGAAAAAAAAATGTACTTGTAACACTTGGTAAACAAATAATATTTGTACATCCTTCTCTAAAAGAAGTACAGCTGATTCAAGTTTTAATTTATAATACTTTATAAACTCAGTTTTTAACACTTTATCCAAACGAGTGATTTAAACTGAGACATATTATTTCTTTTATTTAACAAAGATAAGTTTTATTCTTTATTGTAGGAAAAAATTTTCAGAACACTTTCTTCAGTACTACTTGAGAGTAATTTTGTCTTTAAAATACTTCATGATAAATTAGCCTTTTCTGTCTAATTTTTAAATAAAGTTTATAATAAAAATTTATCCACCAAATTTACAAAGGTTATTTGTCAACGTTACTAACTTCACCCTGAAGAGGTATACAAGCTCCGCTTGTCTAGGAAGCGATCGTAGATCGCAATCAAGTTTTACGCAGAAGACTTGTGTTCTGCGCTGCGCCCTTCGGGTAAAACAACCTTGCTACTAACAAACTTAGTAGCTTAGGCAAGGTAATAAAAATTCCTACGGAATTTTTATTACCAATTCGTTAGTAGTTTAGATAAATTCTTTTTTAGTTTGACTAAAATAAAAAACTTGAGGAAGCTTGCTTATTATAAAGTAAGGCTATTGCTAAGTAAATTTAAGAGGTCACAATAGAACATGGCTACAAAAAAATCATCTTATACTTATCCTATTTTTACTGTTCGCTGGCTTGCTATTCATGCTTTAGCTGTACCAACTGTATTTTTTCTAGGTTCTATTACCGCAATGCAATTTATTCAGCGTTAAGAAGTTTTTATAGGAAATAAATATGGCTAAACCAAATCCGAATAAGCAATCTGTTGAATTAAATCGTACTAGTCTATATTGGGGACTATTATTAATTTTTGTATTAGCTGTATTATTTTCCAGCTATATTTTTAATTAAAAGTTAAAAAGAATTTGCATAACGGTTTACTCTTGATAGAACTCAAGCAATGTGGGAAAATATTTTGTTTTTTAGTATTACAATTTTAATATTATTCAAACGTAACATTCAAGAAAATTTCTGGGTAATCTAAATTCTGTAAGAATTTTTATAATTCCTTGTTCGAGTAGACAAAGTTCTAGGTACTGGTATTTTAAATAAAATTGACAAAGTCTAGAACGTTATTTCCATCAAAAAATTTTAGGTGTTATATTGAAGAAAGCAAAACTAAGTTTGTCGGCCCGTTAAGTAAAAATCTTACTTCGGACCGCCCGTTGTGTAATATGTTAAAAAATTTATTTATCGTTACCCGGGACCCCTACTCCTGGCTATATCACTATAGAGAAAAGAACCCATAATCATCGTCAAAAAATCGTAAATTTTATATCTTTAAACTTTATTTGTAAATCATTTAATTGGTTTGCCTTATAAAAAAGTGGATATAAATTCTTCAAAATATTTTTATTCTAGATTTAAAATATTTTATCATTGTGCCTTTGTCGTTATTAACAAAGCCAATGATAAAATATTTAGAATATAAAATATAAGCTTGTCCAGGATGTTATTTTCTATCCCAAAGCTGATAGTTTGAAGAACGTTTGTAACGAACTTTGTTTGCTACGTATTTTAATTAAAGCTAAACTTTTAGCTGAACTAGTCTTATGATTTTATTGCTTCACCTATTAAACGTTTGCTAATTTAGGAAAAATATCAATGTCTAACACTGGAACTACCGGACGTATCCCTTTGTGGCTTGTGGGTACAGTTGTAGGTACTGCAGCAATTGCTTTACTTAGTGTATTTTTTTATGGCTCTTATGTTGGTTTAGGTTCTTCTCTTTAATTTTGAGCGTAAACTAGCAATTTTAGAATTTTTAGAAAAATGAGTTTTTGTTCTTTTATATATATATTAAATTGACTTAGGCTCTTCAAATGTCGACCTACCATTATTTATTAGTCTAACTATATCTTATAAACTTAGTTACTTGACAAATAAGTGAAGATTTGAATCTCTGAATGGAAGGACAATAAATAGAAATAAGTAGAGCTTAGCTTTGATTTTCTTTACTTTTTACTTTTTGTTGGTAATCACTATAAGCAGATATCTCTGTCTATCAAATTAATTAAGAATCAATCCACTTGAAAAAAGCTTGGGTAATCTCAATTCTATAGAATTGGGGTTACCCAAGCTTTTACATTGTGAAGAATAAAGTCATAGGTTTTTTAACATCCTCATGTCATAGGTCATAGGGGGTTTTTATATTTCTACTTAGAAAAAATCCAAGATTTATCAATTTTTGTTAGGTTTAGGGAAACTAGAGGATATAATTTAGTAGTTAAGAGTTCTTTCTAATAATAATTTGAATTTTTCTACAATTATAAAAGTAAAGACTTAATCTAATTTTTTAAATATTAAACCTAATATAACTGTTTTCGTGTCAGACTGGACGATAATGCCCTGAAGAGGACTTGAACCTCCACGCAATAAGCAATTAATTTTGAATCAATCGTGTCTACCATTTCACCATCAGGGCATATTTTAGATTGTACTAGAAAGTATAATTAGAGTAAAATCAATTTTTTACTAAAAATAAATACAAATTCCACAATGTATAGTTAGCTTATAAAACATAACCTCAGCAATAACATTGGCAAGTTATCTTAAAAAAGTGTAACAACAATTTTTTGGTCAGTTATGTTTCAAATCCATTTTAAATTATAACTAAATTAACTATTGAAATTAATTTTAGTTATAATCAGAAAGTCAGTAAAAATAAACTTTACTAGAGTTCTTTAAAACCCAACTAAAAGGTATGACCAATTGAGACTAATCAATTGATTGGTAAAATACTACTCACTTATAGTTTTTTTACTTTAACATGCTAAAACAGAACAAAAAACTTAAATAGCTAAAAATATTATTGCGCTCAAAAACCATGTCCTGGTTTCTTTCGTTACCTTATTAGTAATAAAAAACTAGTAATAAAAAACTAGTAATAAAAAACTAGTAATAAAAAACTAGTAATAAAAAACTAATAATAAAAAACTAATAATAAAAAACTAATAATAAAAAACTAATACTATAAAACTAATAATAGAAAACTAATAATAAAATTATACTATAAATTAAATATATCACGCGTCTTTAAATACATTAGACCAAGCAAACACGGAAAAGAGTACTTTATTGTTAGTTTTGGAAAGGTTAAGTTAAGAAAATAAAAGTGGATTCACTTCTCTTTATTTCGATCATTCTCTTTCTCACAGCACTAAATTACATAGGAATTAATGTTACCCTCTTACTAATCAAACAAAGTTTATTAACCTTCTTTGATTTCGAAACGAATTCTTTGTCTAAATTAAAAAAGTTTCTGTGTAAGCTGCTAAACTTTTTTTAATAAAATTTAACATTCATGCAACGCCTCAACTAAGATAACAAATACACGGGAACAATGCACATTTTGCTTATAAATCCCCTCGACATATAAAAGCTTAGGGAGAGGAAATAAATTCTTTGTCTAAATAATAAACAAAGTTCGTCGTAAGGTTGTTTTATCCGGGAAATATATCCCTTGTTACCTTGTCTATAACGCCAAAGGCTGCAGAGGCACACTGTATTTAAACCTTCGCTTTAAATTTAAAAATTTTATGCCACCCTTCAAAAAAAAATAAATAAATTTTGTTCAGTATATAAAATTTCGTTTTATACAAGATTTCCGTTTAGGCAAGCTTTATATAATCTTACAGACTGGAGTCTGACAGTATTTTTTTTCTCAAGGAACAACCGTGATCGATCGTTACTTTATCGGTAACGACAAAGGCAAAGTAAGGAGGCAAAAAATTCGGTACAAAGTCCGCCATAGAGTTTCACCCTTTAGAAGAATTGTTAATAGGAAACCGATGGTAGGAGTCTTTGAAAAAAGCTTTATAATTAACACAGTAAATAAAAAATTTGATTTCTGAAGTAGAAAAATAAGTGGGTTTTTTAGTGTTTCAAATTTTATAGTTATCGACTTCTTCTGCAAAGTTTATAAAAAGTAGAATCTCGTTCGCTACTTCGAAAAATTTTTTTCAACCTAAATAAGTATTACTTACCCCTTGGTAATTAACCTCTGGTTGATAACCTTGACCTCACCCTGAAAAAGCAAGGTTAGCTAAATCCCTACGGGATTTTAATTACCCTTTGGCTTCAGGCCTGTGGTAATTAAACGAAGTTTTATAACCTTGCCAAGACTACTAATTTCGTTAGTAGTCAGGTTTACAAATTTTGCTTGTTTAGTCTTTCAGTGTGAGGCAGGGGCTAAGGCAAAATTAAGAAAAGCCCATATGACACCGGATACAAGGAAACTATTTAACTAATCTAAGATTCGTTCGCCTATGATTTATGTTTAAAATGTAAAAAAGCGAAACATTTGTCTTCGAGAATGAGGACCCCAAGAGTTTTCAATAATTTTAACTTTTTTATTTTTTACTAATGACACTTGTTCTTGTTTAGCCCAACTACTAACTTTCTCTGTATTAAACCTTGAAGAGTTTTGTCCTATATAATGGTGTTGATTTTGAAGTGAAGCTATTTCTTCAGTTTTTATTTTACTTTTCCTAGAATTATCGTTACCTTCTAAACCTTGGGAGATATTTAATAAATCAGTATTAGTTTTTAAAACGAAATTAGGTTTAAATTGTAATAAAATATCATTCATTTCATGTTCTCGAAGAATATCATTTCGCATTAAATATGCGGCTAAATAATCTAGGAGCTCTCTATTTTTATCTAAAATAGTAAAGGCCGTATTAAAACAAGTTAAAAGTAAACCATGAGAAATATAATCCCGATCATGTACGTACAGATCATTCCAATTAATAGAACAATTATTAGAATTTAAAGCCAAATTGCTTAACTGATTATTATTATGATAATACTCATCTGGCGGTATCCATTCTTCATTTCGTTCACTCTCTTCAGGATCAGGAAGATAAATTCTATACCAATCATCATATGCGGGATCTAAAACCCCAATTTGCTGGGTAATCTGTGTTTGCCACCATGGTCGTATTGACCATTTTTGAAAATCTCGCTTTAAACCGGAAGAGCGTGTTTTTTTTATAATTGCAGTTTCGGTTTCAATTGCTAACTCATTAAATAAATCAATAGTATCCAATTCTTGAATTTCTTGTAAATTTCGCTGATATAAAATTTGATTCGAGTTCCGAACAACTAAATTTTTTGAATAAAAATACCATTTGCTAATCATTGATTCTACTAAATAGGTTGCAAAAGTTAAGTCTCCAATACCAATATCAGATTGCCACAGTTTTTTTGAAGAAAAGAAAGATTGCTCTGTTTCTGAAATAAGAGACAGTGATTTATTTTGAGTATTTAGATTATTCTGCTCTAATCCTAAAGTGGATGCGTTTTCTCTAATGAGATAATTTGATTTTAACCTCTCTTTACTACTAAGAGAAACTTCTGGTAAAAACTCTATTTCAGAGCTAAGACTTAAATTATTTGATAAAATTAAAAGTTCGGCAGCCTTTCCAGCATATAGCCCAATAACTCGAGATTCTAATTCTAGTTTCCGGCTACTTTTCAAAAATTGATTTTGAATAATAGAGCTAATATATGTATGTCTTGCATTTTTTCTTTTTTGCCATAAATGCAATACAGTTATTGAAGGGTGTTGTAACAGTAACGTATGAACTACCGCTTTTCCAGCTTGATAATATGCTAAGCGACTAATGAAAAACGGATCCACACAATCTCTACTTCCACGTTCTATTTTTTCACTACTATAACTTGTAATTGATTCAATCCCCTTCTCAATAGTTTCAATTGTATGAATTGTTTCACCTAAAATTGCTTTCATTGAAGATTCATTCATTACAGCAGCTAAATCGGCTGCACTAAATCCAACTGTTCTATTTGCTAAGTAATCCCAGGAAATATTTTTTACAGTTCCTATATTCTTACTATAAAGTTTTAAGATTTCTATTCGTTTTTGTTTTTCAGGTAAGCCCAGTTGCAAAGTTTGATCAAATCTACCAGGCCGAGTTAAAGCTAAATCAAGAACATCAGGTCTATTGGTGGCACCAATAACAATAACGCCTTTTCGAGCTCGCAGACCATCCATTTCAATTAAGAATTGCATTAAAAGACTTAACTGTTCTTGTTTTGCCTCTTTTTTATCAATACTTTGTTGCATAATATCAAGATTGACATTTTCAGATGACTCTAGATTCTGATTGATAAAAGCTCCTTCATCGTGTCCTGAGAAATGTTGCTGTTCGCTATCTAAATTATTACTTTGACTTTTATCAAATTTAATTTTTGGTTTAGGAATAAACTGTTTACTACTTAAATTGGTAAAATTAGTATGCTCTTGTATTGATTCAATAATTTCATCGGTTCCCATTGGGTTCTGAATAACATTTTCTCGTTTTTCCCCGAGAGCATCAATTTCATCTATAAATACAATACAAGGTGCCAGTTGTCGGGCTTGTTCAAATAAATTTTTTAAATTTTGTGCTCCATCTCCTTCTTGTTCTGGGCCGTTTAATGAGCTTCCAGATTGAACTAAAACGGGTACTTCTGCTTCACCCGCAATTGCTTGTACTAATAGAGTTTTGCCAGTACCTGGTGAACCGATCAAAAGAATTCCTTTGGGAATAATATTTCCAACTTTAAATGAACGTCCAGAGTTTCTAAGAAACCAAACAATTTCACCAAGTTCAGGTAAAATATTATCAATACCTGCAATATCCCGAAACCGTTTTGGCACTTTTCTGATTAGGCGAAATCCTTTACTACCATCATCGAGTTCCAGTTCCTCTTTCAATGTGTCATCAATGATACCTAATGATGCTATTAAGTCTAATAAGTAAGAAATTAACTCTTTGCCATATTTACGATAAAACTCTTGTAATATTTGTAAGACCACTAAACCAAAAGACAATTGTGTAATCATCATCCAAGATCCTGTTGTAATTGGTTCCCACGATTGATAGAATACTGTGCTAAAATTTCTTATAAAAATATGTTTGGCGTAGCTTTTTCTTTTCTTTTTATTAAAAGATTCATATTTATTTTCTAAAATATTTTTATAAAGGGTAAAAACTTTTTTATAAATATTTCCAAAAGTTCTTTTTTGTGCTAAATTGTCATTTAGTAAGATTTGTGCTGAAGGAAGATAATGATAGTTAATACTAGTTGAGTTTTTTTTTTTGACACCCTGATAAGTTATATCCTCAAAAATAATTGAAGAATTTGGTTTTTGCCCTAAATTATAAATTTTGTTAACTAAGTTAGTTTTTGAAGTGAAAATAAAATCATTTAAATCTTGATAATCTAGTTGATTTAAAGGCCATTGAATATTTTGTTGCTTCGGATTTCGGATACGAATTAAGGGTACATCGACCTGAAATTTTTTATCTAATTCTGATTTATCGTCCAATTGTTCTTCTAAATTAGCTTTAAGTTTTTCCAAAATCGTCTGCCATTGAGATTTATTCAAGTAGGGAACTTGAAACTCTTCAATAAAGGGAAGTACTGGTAAATTAATCGAATTTAATTTAGTTTTAGTACCTAACTTGACTTCTCCGATTTTTGATATTAGAGGTCGGCCTATATGTTTTTTAACTTTTTGTATTTCCGCGTCGGCCTTTGTCGTTAACAATGACGGAACAAAGGAAGCATCGGAAATCAAGCGCGAAGCAGAGTCTTTATTTAAACTTGGGGTTTGTAAGTAAAGGTCAGAAGTCTGAATTAAAGTTTCAGGTGTAGATAAATCGACTAGATTTTCGCCTGGAATAAAATTTTCTTGTGACGGGGGTGTTGTTTGTTTATCTTGTTTTTTACGAGTTAATTCATTGTTAGCAAAATTAACTTTAGTTACATTTTGACCAAAAAAAATTTCACGTCGATCAGTTAATGGATTATCTGATGATAAAAATTGCTTAATCCAGTGCTGAATTTCTTGTTTATTAGTTAAATTTAAATCTTGGGTCAAATTATCACGTAAAACCCCTGGCCCTTCATAAAGTATTTTTTTAACACCTTGCAAAAAAGTAGGTCGATAGTTTAATTTAAAACTTGGAGTTTTTGGATTATAATAATTATAATTTAAATATGACGTAAAACTTGGAGGTAAGTCTATTTTTAAAATTGGTGAAAAAACTTTAAATTTATTTTGGTCTTTATGTTTTAGTAAAGGATTACTAGTTGATAATACTGTTGTTTGATAAAAATGTTGTAAAATTAACGAGCGTAACTCTATATTTGAAGTATCGGGAAACTCGTATCCTGACATTAGCCGTGGTTGAATTGTAAAATTTCTCTTAAATGGTCTAAAATTTTGTAATGTTTGTAAGATTTGTTCGGAACAATATTCCTGAAGGTTACTTGAAATTCCTAATTGACCTGGAGTAGGATGTGCTAATAAAACTTTCTTCTCATTTTTTAAGTGTGTGCTTTCTTGTTGATTTAGAACGACTGGTTTCTCTTGTCCAATTAAACTAGAGTCTACTATTTGATTGGTATTTATAGCCAAGTAAGCAAAATCCAAAGAAGCGGTATTTTGGGTCTTACTATTTTGCTCCAACATATAATTTTTATTACTCAAAAAATCTTTATTACGTACTAAATTTAAGACACTTTTATAATTGTTTAAATTCGGTGCTAATCGTAACAAATTGGGTAATGGATTTAACCCGTTATTATAAAAAGATTGTCTTAATTGATTTTGTAATAAACTACCTTTGCTATTTACAAGTAACCTTGAACTTAAATAACCTTCTTCAAACCCACTAAATGGATAAGTAGTAGAAAATCCGTCTATTGTTTGCATGGATAATCTAGTTTTAAAGGCTAAATTGTCTTTGGGAGCAATTTTATTTGAAAAAAAGAAAGGTCCCATTAATTGGCCTTCCTTTGTTCTATTAGAAACTTCTGTTGAAACCAATTTTTTTATTTGGAAAGGGCGATATGGTAGAAGATTGAATAAATTAGATATTTTTTGATATTTAAATTTAACTTCCCCCTCTTTTTTATCCAAAGATTTTTCTATTGAGATTGGATGCGGTTTTTTTGTGTCGCTGTCAAACGTATTTATTAAAAAATCTTGATATTCAGCTAAATAGTTTTGTACTGGTAAAAGTTGCCCTGTGTCATCTGTATTGAAATTTGATAATTTGTCAGTTGAACTAAGTAGATTTCTTGCATTTAATTTTTTTGGTAATTCATCTAAATTTAAATAGAATGTTTCCCAATAATTGTTTATCTTAGGTTTAAATTGTAGATCAAGTTTTTTTGAAAAGCTTTGTGCGTTATTGATAAAGCTGAGTTCATCAGTAAAAGAAACTGCTGGACTAACAAATTTAGTAGGGACTACAGATGAAAAAGTAATAGCCTCTTTTGGGGATACTACATTCCAATTATTACCAATTTGATAGTTAGTTGTTGGGTTAAAAAAAAAATTTGTGTTAAGTGAAGAAGATTGCAAAAAATTTCTTTTTGGGAAAAGGCCAATATAGACTTGTTTTTTTTTATTTAACCACGCTGAATTTAACTTTATTAACAAAGAATCAGTATAAAAATCTAATTGTTTAATAAATCTATTTAATTTAAAAGCTGGTGTAATCATAGGTTGGGAATAACCAACCTGAGCACTATTTTTTTTATAATCGGAAATTCTACTAAATTTAAGAACTTCGTTTTTATCTTCTGATTGAGCAAAAACATTAATTATCTTACTATCTGGTTTTTGTACACTAGTTACGTTAGCAATTTTTTGTGGAACTAAACTATTTTTGTTGGATATCAATTTGGCTAAACTAATAGGTTCTAGGGTTAATTGATGAGAAGTAATATTTTGAAAGGTATCCCATTTTAATCTTGGAAAAGAAGGATAGATGCCAGGTAAATTTTTATTAATAAAATAAGGAAAGACTTGATTTTGATAGCGAGAATAAATAATATAAGAAATTCCAAAAATAAAGGGAAAAAAACTAATGATAATTTTAAAATCAAGAGTTCCTTTGTAATTAGCCATCAACGACTTTTTAGTCCAGACTTTATACTCCAAAATGAAAAAACTAGTTTTTAACCAAGTTGCTCTCCAAATTTTTAAATTTGCAAATAAATATAAAGGTAAACTGACAATCCAGACAGGTAAAAAATAGAAAATAAAAGTGTTACAAGAATATAAGCTTATAGCACTTATTAGATTTAGTAAATTATTACTTTTATAGGCTTTTTCTATTTGGTAAATAAATTTATTTGGGTTATAAAATTGTCGATGCTGGTTTAATACTTCCACTTCTAGTTGAATACTAGTAAAAATAAGATTCTGTATTTTTAAATATTCACTAAATACTTGAATAGGTTTAAAAAGAAATTGTTTCATATGCAACTCATTATATAGTTTATTAGACTTTTTAATTATAAAAATTTAAAAACTGTGTAATTAAATTATATAAAAAATGTTTATTGTTTTACAAGCTAAACTTATTGTATTTTTAGTTAAAACTGGTATTTTTACGGTTATATTGGTTTAAATTAATAACTTAGTCTCTCTGAACTAGTAAAATAGAAGATACGTAGTAGACTGAACACACTTTATCTAAGGTGATTCTGAATTTTTTATTACATAATATAGAAGACTTAGATTCTATACTGAACTGAACAAACTTTGTTTGTTCTGGGCTTTTTCTAGATGTCGAGCTGCTAATAATAATAAAAATAAACTAAGCTTATTTTTATTAACGTTTTTTTTAATAGTAAAACCTAAATAAAATCTCGAAATTTTTTTTTAAGGCTAAACTATAATTTAAAATTTAAATGAATTTCTGTTAATAGACAAATGGCCTTCAAAATGATACACTAAGTCAAACTTAAGCCTTTTTAACTCAGTCGGTAGAGTATTTGCATGGTAAGCAAAAAGTCGCCGGTTCAAATCCGGCAAGAGGCTCAATCTCTAATAAACTCTTTTTTTATATAATAATTTTACCCCCTTTTACGCTTGTTACCTAGAATAAAGGCTCAATATTGCCAATATGTCTATTTTTACGTTTTTATAGAAAAAATAGTCGAATCGTCTCTTTTATACTAATCTTAACTTTTGATTAGAAAATACAGTTTTTATTTATTATAAATAATAATCTCCAGTAGTCATTTAAAGAAAATTTAACTTTTTTTTAATAATGTTTAAAACTAGTTTATTGTAGGGTTTCTATTAAAACTTTTAAATATAATTTTTATAAGTAGTGGACAACACTGTCATTAAACGTTGTAACTTTTCGATTTTCAATTTTTTTTCTAGACTGAGAGGTTTGTACATTGAGCCTCAACTAAGTTTTAAATTTTAATTAGAATAATTAAAATACTAGTTTTCAGTTTACTTTTAGAAGCTATTTTGTTAATTAAGAGCGCATAATAGAAAAATTATGTTTAAAATAAAGTCTTTAGCCTTAATAAAGACAAATTTTTATTAAAAAATTTGAACTACAGAAAGCTTTAAGTTAAGATTATATATTAAGGCAAAAATTTTACTGTTTTAAAAAAATAGTAATTAAAATGTTAGCTTCACTTATTATGGACAAGTTTTTTTATTAGAAAAATTTAATCTATTTATTCCCTACTTGCAACTCAATTTTACGAGCAACGAAACTGATAATTTAGTCTTGATGGCAACATTGAGTTGTCATTTATAAAATTCTCTGTGACAATTAAAGACGTCATTTTCAATTGCAATCAAATTGTATTTAGATTAGCAATTTTAGTTTTAATCTAAACACAATAATCCGATAACCAATAAAGTTGTTAGTCTAAGATAATCAGTCCCCTTTAGCAAGGATTAAGTAAAAACGCTTTGGAGCATCCATTAAAAAGCTTCTTTTTATCCACCATAAAGTAAAGCTTATACAATTCATACCTACGATTACATTATCTCCTAGCTTAGGGATCTGAGTAGATAAACAAAGGTTTATTAAGCTTGCTACTAATTTTATGGCTAGTTGAAGCTTTTTACAGCAGGAATATTTGTCTAAACTAATAAAGAAGCTTTTCAACAAAATTTCACTTGAGTATGAGTGAGTAATTTTTTGGTATCTCACTAAGTTGATACCTTACAATAAGGTTACCCTACAGTTAAATTTACAATAAACAAAACTAATACTGAATAAATTACAAAAGAAGTTTGTAATAAAGTGTAGTAATCTGTGAAAATTTAAAATTAACTCTGCTTATTTGAGTCTTACTCTTATAAATTTGTTGTAAAAAACGTACAATCATAAATTACTTATCATTTTTATTATACAATATGGAGACCTTTTTTTATGTCTATTTTAGCTTGGATTGAAGACCAAAGAAAATTAAAACTTCTTAATGCTCCAAAATATAATCACCCCACCTCGGACGGTAGTCAGGGATTATGGACTCGTTGCGATCATTGTGGAGTTATTTTATATATTAAACATCTCAAAGAAAACCAAAGAGTCTGCTTTGGGTGTGGATATCATTTGCAAATGAATAGCCAAGAGCGAATTGAACATTTAATTGACTCGGAAACATGGCGACCACTAGATGAGACCTTATCTCCTTGTGATCCTTTAGAATTTCGAGATCAAAAAGCTTACACCGAACGTTTAAAAGAAGCCCAAGAACGAACCGGTCTTCAAGATGCTGTGCAAACTGGTACAGGTATGCTTGATGGCATTCCAATTGCTTTAGGGGTAATGGATTTTAATTTTATGGGTGGGAGTATGGGGTCCGTAGTAGGAGAAAAAATAACTCGTTTAATTGAATATGCAACCCAAGAAGGTTTAACACTTATTTTAGTTTGTGCTTCAGGTGGAGCTCGTATGCAAGAAGGTATTTTAAGTTTAATGCAAATGGCTAAAATTTCTGCCGCATTACAAGTTTACCAATCATGTGCGAATTTATTGTATATTTCGGTGCTAACTTCGCCAACAACTGGTGGGGTGACGGCTAGTTTCGCAATGTTAGGTGATCTCATTTTTGCAGAGCCAAAAGCCCTCATTGGATTTGCTGGTAGACGAGTTATTGAACAAACATTACAGGAACAATTACCTGAAGATTTCCAAACAGCAGAATACTTGCTTCATCATGGATTACTTGATCTTATTGTACCGCGTTCATTTTTAAAACAAGCCTTATCTGAAACTATAACTCTTTATAAAGACGCTCCATTTAAGCGTTCTGGGCAAGTCCCACATGGAATCCAACAGCCTCTTAATTTCATTAATGAAGAAAATATTCGCCGAAGATGGAGTGATTGGTGTAATTTAAGTTTACTTTCACCTGATAAAGTTTTTGAAAAAACAAAATATTTAAACTCAAATAGGGAAATAAATTTAAATCAAAATGACAAAGATTTTGATTATAAGAATGCTATTTCTTATCGCCAACTTTTAACATCCTTTGAAAACATGTTTGACTTTTTACAAAATAGAGCGTTAAATACCACTGTACAAACTATGTGTCTTCCTATTGGTGACGAATTAACGCCTTTAAATAAAAGTGTTCATTTTTCTTCATTTGAAAACTCAAATTTACTCATTGAAAATTTTTTTAACACGTCTATTTTATTATCAATAGATAAAGTAATTCAATGGCGTACTATAGGAAATAGTAAAACTATTTCATCAAAAACAACTTTTTTAGACAATTTAATAAATAAAAAAGACAAAAATTTTTTTTATAGTACAATGTCTAAAACAAATAAAAGTTGTTAGATTTTATTATTGAGAACTTTAAAGAAAATAGATGAAATAAGCGTTCATTTCATAAGTATAACTTATAATAATTTGATATTTACTAAAACAAAGTTTTAGTTTACAGTCCCGTGACTTTTTTTGTTCAAAGTTTGTGCAAAGCACAAACTTTGGGTTTTTCTCTTTATAATAATCTAAAATACTAATAAAATGACTAGTCAGCTTTTTTAGAAGATTTCTACTTTGCTAATATGAAATCACATATACAAATATTATAAACTTGGTGATCAAAATCCCTACGGGATTTAGATAATCTTGCTCGAAATGTTTTATCAAAGATAAATTGTCTCTGAAAGAGAAAACCTTCGGAGTGAGGTTTGTAATTTTCAAAAGATACAAAGTGTAAAATAATTAGCTGATAATTTAATAAATTTTGCTAATTAAGTGAATAATCTAAAATTTACTATATATCTTATCTTTATTAAATGAATATATGTACACTTACTGAATGTAAAAAAATTTATGAGTATTTTAATTGAAGATTTATCAAAAAATTTTAATAGTTTTAAAGCCTTAGATCACGTTAATCTAGAGATAAAAACAGGGTCGTTAGTGGCTCTTGTAGGCGCCTCTGGATCAGGGAAATCGACATTATTACGAATTATTGCTGGCTTAGATAAACCTAATACCGGAAGAATCTGGTTAGCTGGAAGAGATTCTACTTTTCTATCAATTCAAGAACGAGAAATTGGTTTTGTTTTTCAAAATTATGCTTTGTTTAAACATTTGACAGTTTATGAAAACATTGCTTTTGGGCTACAAGTTCGAGGAACAACTTTATCAGTGATCAGTAATAGGGTAAAACAACTTTTACAGCTTATTCAATTAGAAAATTTTGCAGATCGATATCCAAGTCAACTGTCGGGCGGCCAAAGACAGCGAGTCGCTTTAGCCCGTGCTCTGGCTATTGAGCCGAAAGTACTATTATTAGATGAACCTTTTGGTGCTTTAGATGTAAAAGTGCGAAAAGAATTGAGGACTTGGTTAAGACGCTTACATGAAGAAGTTCCTGTTACAACGATATTTGTTACGCATGATCACCAAGAAGCATTAGAAGTCGCTAATGAAATTGTTGTTTTTCAAAAAGGTCGGATTGAACAACTTGGTAAACCACAAGATATTTATCAACAATTATCCATAAACTCTTGATTCTAATTTGGCTATTATTATTCTGTCTTAGTTTTTTAAGAATAAATTCCTAGGAAAAAAAAATTTATATGGTATAATAAAAAATAAGGGTAGCCTATAAAAAACTTTTATAATTACAAATCTATGTTAACTTTAAAAATTTTCGTTTATACTGTTGTTACTTTTTTTGTTTCTTTATTTATTTTTGGTTTTCTTTCTAATGACCCAGGTAGAAATCCTGGCCAAAAAGATTTGGACTAAGGTTTTTAGTTCTAGAATGGTTTTATTAGTAAACTAAAACTAATTTTATTTATATTCTTTAAAGTGATTACAATATCTCAACTTTTTATAAAAATTGGATGTTGTCTTTCTCTAAATTAGAAACTAAGTTTCACCTAATACTTTTTTCTCTGCTTAACCACACCTGACTTCTCACCCCGAAGGGGGTATACAGGTCAAGCTTGTCAACCTAGCTACTAACTTCGTTAGTAGCTTAAACAAGGTTATCAACCTCCAGTTGATTACCCAAGGAATATACAAGCAAAGCTTGTCTAGGAAGCGATCGTAGATCGCAACCAAGTTTCACCCGAAGAACATTTGTCGTTACCGACAAACCTTTCCTTGAAAAGGATTGCCCGTAGGCTTTATTCTTAGATGGTCTCCCTAAGTTTACTCTTACGGACCACACTTTGTTACAAACCCTGTTTCTAATAAAGTAAAGAGGAAAGAACAATGGTTGAGGGGTGATACGCTTTTAAAAATAAAAAAATCTCTAATAAAACTATAAAAAATTTTTAATATGCCACGATCACAGCGAAATGATAACTTTATTGATAAAACTTTTACTGTTGTTGCTGATATTTTACTAAAAGTATTACCTACTTCTAATCGTGAAAAACAAGCCTTTAGCTATTATAGAGATGGAATGTCTGCTCAGTCTGAAGGAGAATATGCTGAAGCACTTCAAAATTATTATGAAGCAATGCGTCTCGAAACTGATGCTTATGATCGAAGTTATATTCTTTATAATATTGGTTTAATTCATACTAGTAATGGTGAACATGGCCGAGCACTTGAATATTATTATCAAGCTCTTGAACGTAACCCGTCTTTGCCGCAAGCTTTAAATAATATTGCCGTTATTTATCATTATAGGGGTGAGCAAGCCATTGAAAATGGCCAATCAGAAATATCTAAAATGCTTTTTGATAAGGCAGCCGATTATTGGAAAGAAGCTATTCGTTTAGCTCCTACAAATTATATTGAAGCTGTTAATTGGTTAAAAATGACAGGGCGCGAAGTCTAGAATTAGTTAACAAACAAATTGTAGGACTCATTTTTATTTCTTTCCATAAGTTATTTTAAAAAAACGATAAACTAGCTTACGTTAAAAACGAGTTTTTTATTCATATTGTCTTTAAATTACGAATAAAATCAGCCAAAAACTAAATGTCAGCTAAATATATGCTTCATATCTACGAGGCTCGTTAAAGAGGAAGTGATCCTTAACTATACGCAACAAGAGTTAATCAATCCAAATTAAGAGCTAAAACCAACAAATTTTTATTACATATAAAATGTCATTGAAACGCCCCTCTAATGGTTAGTTCATTATAAACCAACTTTGCAATCAAGTTTTATATGTAATAAAGCCTACAGTACAGATCTTTAAAACAAGAACTTGTGGGCAACAACAAAGAAATAAGGCAATTATCTAAATTTTTACGGAATTTATCTAAAAAAAAAGAAGAAAGCAGCCTTTTTGAATCGATTTTTTCCCGAAATCAAACATTTTTAGTTTGTGGTTATACGGCTTTTTATAAAATGGAAAGTATTATTAATTAAAAGTTATACATATTCTCGAGATTATCTTTTATTTTTTTTTTTAGGAATATTAACTTTACCCAGAATCATAAAAATAAATAATTTTTGGTATAAAAAGCAGGTAATTCAAGAAAATTATTTTTAGATTATAGACAAGCTTCAAAAAATAATTTCGGCAATGAGGGTTGTTAACTTGACAATATAATACTGACGCTTCTCTATACTAAATGTAAATTAGATGCATTATTATTTATAATAATGTCATATAAATTATTTTTGAGCCAAACATGTAAAATAATTTGTTGTATCTCCGAGACGATAAGCATAATGAATTTTATAAAGACTAAGCTTAGCTTTTTTAAAAGCGAAACCGGATCAGTAACATTTGACTTTAACTATAGTTACATCATCATTTTTAAGTATTTTAATTAGCAAATTTCCTGTACATCATTTACTACTACTTCGAGTTAAATGAGGAATAACAACAGATATATCTTCTCTGCTATACAAGACGCATTGTTTTTAGATAGTAGGCAGAATGATTTTTGCTTGCTTTAAAGTAAATTTTCTTACTATAGGAATTATAGTATTAATTATAATTAATTTGTATATTCTAACTTTTTTTTTAAAGCTTCAAAAAAAAGCTTCGCTCACAACACTAGTCTAAAGCTTTCAAAATTTATGTGCAAAGCTAGACTTATCGAAAAAATAAAACTAAAATTTCCACTAAAAAAATTTAAAAGAAATATTTTTCGTCCCTTTGCTACTAAAACGAATAAAATCTTTTTATTTCCCTCTACGTAAATAATTTTTTAATTTTTGGGCCCAGTCGGACTCGAACCAACGACCTCAACTTTGTAAGAGTTGCACTCTACCAACTGAGTTATAAGCCCTTTATAAGTTAAATTATAATAAATTTTTTGTCAGAGAGCAATTGTACAAATAATCTTAATTTAAAATAATAAATTTAGGTAAATACAAACACAGAAAAAAGCCTTCTGTGTTTGTAATTTAGAAAAAGACACAAAGCTAAAACATTTAGAGAACGGTTTTATTTGAACAAAATTAAGCATCCTAACCTATCACTAAAGGTAACAGAGAAATATAAAGGGTCAAATAAGTAAAACCTAGATAATTAAATTAACAAATATTTGGAGCAAAATAAAAATTCATTTGTAATTTTTCGTTTTTAATTGTTTTCTTTGGTATACAATGATCCACAATTTTATAAAATTTAAAATTGAAAAGTAAATACTTTCAAGTTAATCATTTTCTAAAAAAATAAATAAATAAGCCTGTACTTTTTAAGCAATAACCGTGTTACGACTGTGAGAAATTAATTAATTTCTTCTTGTTCGATATATAAAAATAAAGAAGCCATTGCCACAGCAGGAAATATAAGACCTACTAAGGGAACTAAAATAGAAGGTAAATAAGAAGCAGCCATAATAAATATTCCTTTTTTTAAAATTAATTTTTTAATTATACTTAGTATTTTTTGTGTTACCACATGAAGAATATACGTTAAATAACCACAGTACAAAAATAAAAACTTGCAGTATTATTGAAATACTGTAAAATTATTTATACATCGATTTAATATTTTAAACTAACAAAATAATTATTTTTTTAGACGGATCTTCATAGCACTATAATCTTCATTTTTTGGAAAAGCTAACCTTTACGATGTTTTATTATAGATTTTGCTCGTAAAAAATAAATAGTGAAATAGTGAAATAAAAAACTTCCTGTAAAACCAGGCTGCTAAATTCAAAATTTTATTTTTAAAATAAATTATTCAACGCTCTTGCTTGCCGATCGGCAAGCTAATTATGATTCGACTATTTAGTAAAAATAGGTGCTGGAAATAAAATAATTAAGATTAAATGAAATAAAAAATTAATTTATATTTAATTTCAGTTCGGGAACTATAAAAAATCTTATCTTAAATCAACATATTTGATAAAAAGAGTAAATTATAACGAATTTTCTTCCTGTGAAATGTAGTTATTATTATATCATAATTTTAAATAGGTTTTAAATTTATTTGAGTAGGTTTGTAAATTTATGATTAATTACAGATTTAGAAAAGATTGAAATAAAAGTTAGAAATGTAGATTATATTTCCAAATGATAAACAAAATTAGGTAGGAAGCATAGTTTAATAAATAGAAAATCCAGAATAAAATTTTATTTATTAACTAATTGAATTTATACAGCTTTCTAAGTTTGGTCGAAAAAGCTAGAACTTTTTATTTAGAAAGATAAAGACAGACAGCTAGAGGCCACGGATTTTATGTACTTTTAAAACCTATTCGCGATATTTATTATAGATAGAGTCCATAATACAAGTTATATTTCAGTATTAAGATTAGTAGAAAATATCAGGCTTAATCTTGCTTCGTTTACTTTACTAAAAACACTTTTAAAATAGACAATAACAAAACTTAAACTCCACTTTTTAAAAAGCATCCATGGCAGAGTGGTCGATTGCACCGCACTCATAATGCGGTTCTGAAAAGACGTCGTTGGTTCAAACCCAACTGGATGCAACTTTTTTTTTTAGTTTCTTTAAAACTAGCTTGTTTAAAATACTATTAAAAAATAATCTTGGCTAAAAAAAGTGTCTCCCGCTAGCGCTATAACTTTGCATATAAACTTAAAAAGCCTACTAGATATTTTAAATTTAATAATTTTTTTAACTCTTTGTTTAGAAAAAAATAAATTTCATTTCTATGTATTTAAAATAATGTTTGCTACTTCCTAAAATGACACTACAACCTTTTTTTTAGCCGCTCTAATTAACAGTAAGAAAAAAAACTAATATTTATTGATAACTTTAATCTAACATAAGGATGTTATAGTAGGATATTTTATAATAATAGTTCTTTTTAACAGAAAACTATGTTTTTTAAAACGGAACGCCGAAAACTTCTCGGTGTACACTTTATTGTTTAAACTTGATAATTTTAGAAAATTTTTCTTAAAAAATTCTATTGTAAGATAGAAAACGTTAATCAATAAATCTAGAACTTCAGACTTTTTTTTTAATAAAAGTTCAATTGCAATGAAAAGCAGTAGAACGGTTTTTTAGTTAACCAATGCAAATCTAACTTAGTCCAGTTACCTAACTCCGAAGGAGCAAGGTTATCTAAATTCTTACGGAATTTAGATTACCCAGTAATATTTTTTGCATTTTTGAAAAACTAGTATTAAGAAATATTTTTCTAAAATCTAAATAAAATTTAAATTTATTTGATCTCTCTCTTGACATTTAGTTTAAAGAAGTTATATTAGAGTTTTACTATTATTTAAAATTCTATACATAGTTATTTAGATTCATCATTGTTCTAAGTGACGAACTGTGTTTGTCACTTAGTCTAAGTTTATTATTAACGATCAAGTTATTAAAAGAAGTTTCACCCCCAAAGGGGTATGTAAGCTTCGCTTGTCAACCTTACCTTTTGCGGGTGAGGCCAGGTTATCGAAATAAGTTTCGCTTATTTTGACTACCCAGCATAGTAGTTAGAAAAATAAAAGACAGTTTATTATAACCTAAGTGTATAACTTACATATTTCTTATTTACAAGGTACTAGCCGTACCTTGCGTTGTTTTTAAATTTGAAAAAAAACTTTTTAATTTAAAGTTTATAGAGTATCAATAGTTTCAAATTCAAATTTAATTTCTTTCCAAACTTCACAAGCCGCTGCTAATTCAGGACTCCATTTGCAAGCTGCACGAATAACATCACCACCTTCACGAGCAAGGTCACGACCTTCGTTACGAGCTTGAGTACAAGCTTCTAGAGCAACACGGTTTGCAGCAGCCCCTGGTGCATTACCCCAAGGGTGGCCTAAAGTACCACCACCGAATTGTAAACAAGCGTCATCACCAAAAATCTCTACTAAAGCTGGCATATGCCATACATGAATACCACCCGAAGCTACAGGCATTACTCCAGGAAGTGAAGCCCAATCTTGAGTAAAGTAAATACCACGACTACGATCTTTTTGAATGTAATCATCTCTCATAAGGTCAACAAACCCTAAAGTTACTTCACGTTCACCTTCAAGTTTACCTACTACAGTACCAGAATGAAGATGATCACCACCTGATAAACGAAGAGCTTTTGCTAAAACACGGAAATGAATCCCATGATTTTTTTGACGATCAATTACAGCATGCATAGCTCTATGGATATGAAGTAATAAACCGTTGTCACGACAATAGTAAGATAAACTAGTGTTTGCAGTAAACCCACCAGTTAAGTAATCATGCATAACAATAGGTACACCGAAATCTTTAGCTACTTGTGCACGTTTAATCATTTCTTCACAAGTTCCAGCTGTAACATTTAAGTAATGTCCTTTAATTTCACCAGTTTCTGCTTGAGCTTTATAAATTGCTTCTGCTACAAATAAGAAACGATCTCTCCAACGCATAAATGGTTGTGAAGTAACGTTTTCATCATCTTTAGTGAAATCAAGACCACCACGTAAACACTCATAAACTGCACGACCGTAGTTTTTAGCTGAAAGACCTAATTTAGGTTTAATAGTACAACCTAAAAGGCCACGTCCGTATTTGTTTAATTTGTCGCGTTCTACTTGAATTCCATGAGGAGGTCCTTGGAAAGTTTTTGAGTATGCTGGAGGAATACGAAGATCCTCAAGACGTAATGCACGAAGTGCTTTAAAACCAAAAACATTTCCTACAATAGAAGTAAATAAATTTGTTACAGATCCTTCTTCAAAAAGGTCTAAAGGATATGCTACGTATGCAATGAATTGATTTTCTTCACCAGGAACTGGCTCGATATCATAGCAACGTCCTTTGTATCGATCTAGACTAGTTAAACCATCTGTCCATACAGTAGTCCATGTACCAGTTGAAGATTCTGCTGCAACTGCTGCACCACACTCTTCCACGGGAACACCGGGTTGAGGAGTCATACGAAAAGCTGCTAAAATATCAGTATCTTTTACTTGGTAATCTGGAGTATAGTAAGTTAAGCGGTAATCTTTTACGCCTGCTTTGAAGCCAGCACCTGTTTTAGTTTCAGTTTGTGGAGCCATTTATCACAAATTTATTAAAAATTTTTACGATCATATAATCTGCCCGTTTCTAAATTTAATATCAAAAAGTAAAGGTTTTAGGAAATGAATTTAGACAAATTTTTTGTTAAGACAAATCTTATGAAAAAAAAGACTTTATAGCGTAGCGCATAAAAAAACAGGGAAGACTTGTGTTCTCTGTTTTGATCTTCTCTGTTGATGTTTATATAAAAACAGTATTCTAAAACTTTTAAATTTAACAGCAACCTGTTCTAATTAATAGTATACCATAATATAAAAAGAACTTTTTTTTATCAAAATGTTAATTTTTATAACTTATATTGAATATTTAAAATGAAAATTGCTCATTTATCTTGTTTTTAGTAAGCTTTTCTTTTTTTAGCCCTGTAAGGTCCCCTTTTGGTTTAAAACTGCTTAAATTTAAAAAGCTTTTTTCATTAAATATACAAACTGGGTCTAAATACTGAGATTAGTTCACTATGTCTAACTTTAGTAAAAATTTATAAAGGTAGCTTTTATTGGAAAGGTTATTTAAAGAATAACCTTTCCAATAAAAACTAGGATCATTAAAGTTAGTAAAGTTATTAAAGCTAATTTTATTAAAAAACATTTGTCCTAACAGTTTTACGAGTACTTCAAATTATTTGTTTGATTGTTTAACAACTTGATATCTGGCTCTTGCTCTTTTAAAAATAAAATTGGCTTCTACTTTTTGTTTTTGCCCTGCAGCTTCTTCCAATTTAATTTTTGCTTTATTAAACGAATTTTCTGCTTCTTCTGCTTGAATAGTTTTTGAAGATTCAGCTTCATTTACTAACACAGTAATTTGATTTTGTTTAACTAAAGCAAATCCACCCATTAATGCTATAGAAATCCAATCATTATTTGCACGGATTAACATAACTCCGATATCTAATGCTGTAATTAAAGGAGCATGGTTTGATAAAACCCCCATTTGCCCTGTATTCGTCGGTAAAATAATTTCTTCTGCTTGATCATTCCAAAAAATACGATCAGGCGTCATAATACAAACCTTTAAACTCATTTTCTTCACCTCTAAATATTTGTTGCTAGTTGAGTTTTAGACACAAAGTGTTTTTTCAAAATAGTAGGAATTCTAAACCTAATAATTAAGTTACACAGTGTTTTAACTAAAGATTAAAATTGAAAGTTTTACTCTCTGGACGAACAATTTTTTATCTTTAATTCAAACCATATTTTATAAGTTAAACTTTGGAAACTCCTCTACACTACTCAAAGTTGGTTTGATTATACTACTCTGGAAGAGAAAGGTTATTTAAATTCCGTAAGAATTTAGATAACTCTTTGGCCTAAATGTGTAATTTATAGGAAGGTCGAAATCAAATTTTTAAAGCTCTTCTTTGATTTTAAACCAAGGTTGTTTCTAAATATTTTACACTTTGTGCCCTTGTCTAAATTTCAAATAAAATTTGTAATAAAGGTTCTTCTAAATATAAATCTGAAAGGTTTAAATAAAATTTTATCTAAATGTTTTACACTTAGTGTAAAACATAAAGTGCTCTCCTCCAGTAATAGAAATTCCTAATTAATAGAGATAACTTTGTCTAAATTACTAACTTGGTTATATAAATCCCTACTGGATTTAACTAACCTTGCTCTAAATGTTTTATCTGAAAGATAAACCCTTGGGAGTGAGAGTAGTAGTAATGTTGTTTAATTCTTCGTGGTCACTTCTTTTACGAAGGAAAAGCGTTTATTTAAACCTCACAGTTTAAAATTGAGGATAAGGAAAAGTCTTTGGGATGAACCTCCTACGGAATCAAACTTTATTGCAAGCAAAGCTTGTAACTTAGATAAAATTTTTGATTTATAATAAGGTTATTATAATAATTTTCATTTATTTTGATTACCGGTAGGGGAACACTTTGTTACTTTATTACAAATGATATTATTTCCCACTAGAAAAGAAAACCTCATTGGTTACTCCTCATAAATGGCCAGTATAAAATATTATTTTTAAACACAGAAAATTTTTTTCTATGAAAATCTTAAAATATTTTTAGTTTTTCTCTTGTAATGAAGCTGCTTTAGCAATTGCTTCATCTAAAGTACCTACTAAATAAAATGCTTGTTCTGGTAAATCATCTAATTCGCCCGATAAGATTAAATTGAATCCTTGAATTGTTTCTGCTAAACTTACATATTTTCCAGGTGAACCAGTAAATACTTCCGCAACAAAAAATGGTTGAGATAAAAAACGCTCAATTTTACGAGCTCGTGCAACAACTAATCTATCTTCTTCAGATAGCTCGTCTAAACCTAGAATTGCAATAATATCTTGTAATTCTTTGTATCTTTGTAAAGTTTCCTTTACGTTTTGTGCACATTCATAATGCTCTTCTCCAACAATCCAAGGCTGTAACATTGTTGATGTCGAGTCTAATGGATCTACTGCAGGGTAAATTCCTTTAGAAGCTAATCCTCGTGAAAGTACAGTAGTCGCATCTAAATGCGCAAACGTAGTAGCTGGTGCTGGATCTGTTAAATCATCAGCAGGTACGTACACAGCTTGAATCGAAGTAATAGAGCCATCTTTTGTAGATGTGATTCTCTCTTGTAATCCACCCATTTCTGTTGCTAATGTTGGTTGATAGCCTACTGCCGATGGCATACGCCCTAGTAAAGCTGATACTTCTGATCCAGCTTGAACAAATCTAAAAATGTTATCAATAAAGAGAAGAACATCTTGTTTATTGATATCTCTAAAATATTCTGCCATTGTAAGTGCGGTAAGACCTACACGCATACGAGCTCCTGGTGGCTCATTCATTTGACCATATACTAAAGCAACCTTTGATTCAGAAATGTTATCTTCGTTAATTACTTTTGATTCTTTCATTTCCATGTAAAGGTCATTCCCTTCTCTTGTGCGTTCACCTACACCCCCAAAAACAGAAACTCCTCCATGAGCTTTTGCGATATTATTAATTAATTCCATAATTAATACAGTTTTCCCCACGCCTGCTCCACCAAATAATCCAATTTTTCCTCCACGTCGATATGGAGCCAATAAATCAACAACTTTAATTCCAGTTTCAAAAATTGAAAGTTTAGTATCTAAATCAACAAATAAAGGTGCTGATCTATGAATAGGTAACCCTTCTTTAGCATCTACGGGCCCTAAATTATCAACTGGTTCTCCAAGTACATTAAAAATACGTCCGAGTGTCGCTGGACCAACTGGAACTGTAAGAGGTTTACCGGTATCAACTACATCCATACCACGCATTAAACCATCTGTTGCATTCATTGAAACTGCTCGAACACAATGATCACCAAGTAACTGTTGAACTTCACATGTTACGGCAATTTCATCACCCGCTTCGTTTTTTCCACGCACAACAATTGCATTATAAATATTTGGCATTTTCCCTGCTGGAAAAGCAACATCTAAAACAGGTCCAATAATTTGTGTAATGCGCCCTACATTTTTTGTATCTACAGAAATAGTCATAGTTAAAAATTTTATAAAATTTTATTGTTTAGTAATACCTTATCTAAGGTAAAACATAAGGTTTCTCGATGACAGTAAGCGTTAAATAATTAAAGCGTACTTCTAAGCAAATATATGATATTACAAGTCTTAAAAAAGTAAAAAAACTTATAATTAGTTAGTAATTAATAAAAATTTTTTAGCAAAAGTCTAAAAAAATTTTAGATCTATCGTTAGTTTTTTGGTTAACGACAAAGGCTGAATTGGTTTTTTTTATAAAAAACAACTAACCCTAATTATAACATTTTATTAACCTTCCTGGTCTATATTTAGAAAAATAAATTTTTTAAAATTTAAAAATTTATTAGCAATAAAAGTCGCCGGTGAAATTTTAAGTTTAAATAAGGCTTTTCAAAAATAGTAGTTTACCATAATAATCGATTTTACTCAAGCAAATTTTTTTATTAGTAAACTATACAAGACAAAACCTAATTTTTTGGCTTACTTCTGAGTAAAAACGAAACAGATTGTATTTGTATGCTGAGATGTGTTAATATTTCTATTATTAAAATCTTTATATTTTGAATATGGATGGATAATTTATGGCTATCTTTTTTTAGGAATTTTTTAATTACATAAATAACGAACTTTGTTTTTCATATAATTTCATCCCCCTCTGCCTTAAGCCAGGACACAAGTATAAGTCGTAATCCGCTGTTGGCTTTATTATAATTTTCGTTTGTAATAAAACTTTTTTTCTCGCGTGATTTTTAGTTTGTGTAGAGGATATGCTCAGGTCTCGCCCCACTGCCTTTTCAGAAAGTAATGTTTTTCCCAAAAAACTATAAAAGCTAAGCTTACCTAGTATTTGTAACCCAGTCTAACCGGAGTATAAATCAAAAATTAGAAAAATTATCTCCTAAGAGTAAGTTTTAGTTGCAGAAAATATGGCTTATTTATAAAAAATTTAGTTTTAAAAAGCGAAAAGTGCTCTCACTTATATTTTTTTGTTTCCGATAAATAACCCTACAAATTAAGCTTTTCTAAAAACGTTATCTCTGAGACTGCTTTTAGTTTAGGCAATATAAAATTAAATTAAGCATTGCTAATTTAATTTTTATAGGCATGGCTTATAAAAAGAAAACCCAAGAGTCAATCAAAACTTACCATTCTGATTTGTCTAAACAATTTTTCTGAGTACTTTAAAAAAGTAACACTTATTTAAATTAATCTTACCCGTAAAAATTTAAGAAAAATGAGTTTTTAAATTTTAATTAAATATCATAAAGTACAAAAAATTAGTAAAAATTTCAATTCTTTTTTTCGATAAGCTCGTAACATCTAAAGCTTAGCGTGTTTTAAACACTATTTGTTCGTTTAATTCAGAGCGAAAAAAATAATACTATTTAATAAAAAAAATATTATGTCTCGTTATCGTGGTCCGCGCTTAAGAATTATACGTAAACTTGGAGAATTACCTGGATTTACTACTAAATCATCACCTCGCCAAAGCCCACCAGGTCAGCATGGTACTAGTGTAAAAAAATTATCTCAGTACGGTATTCGACTACAAGAAAAACAAAAACTACGTTTTAATTATGGAATTACTGAATCGCAACTGATACGATATGTACGAAAAGCTAGAAAACTTAAAGGCTCTACTGGTGAAATCTTACTTCAATTATTAGAAATGCGTCTTGATAATATTGTATTTCGATTAGGAATAGCGCCAACTATAGCTGCAGCTAGACAATTAATAGGGCATGGCCATATTATTGTCAATAATGCAAAAGTAACAATTCCTAGTTACGAATGTAAAACAAATGATAGTATTTCTGTATCGACGAAAAAACATTCGCGTAATTTAGTAACAAAGTTTTTTGAAACTTCAACTCTAAATAGTATCCCAATTCATCTATCTTTTAATAAAGATACACTTATAGGAAAAGTAAATACTCTTGTTAATAGGCAATCGGTTAATCTAAATCTTAATGAATTATTAATTGTTGAGTATTATTCTCGTAAAGTTTAATAATTAGTACACTTTTCCTGTAAAATAAACTTAGTTTATTTTACAGGAAAAGTGTACTATTAACTCGAAAATTTAGTTTTAGGTAAAAGGAAGAGTGTCTGAGTGGTTGAAGGTGTAAACCTGGAAGTGCGATTCGTTAGCTATAACTCGTTAGTTAGAGAGAAACAAGCTGGTCTATAAATAGATATTTATAGATACAACTAAGAGATGATGTGGGTTAAAGTCCCACCAAGGCCAAACCGTTTGGATGACTCTATAACCTTGATAGACTATTTGGATGGTAGTTGGAGTTTAAGCATAAGGTTATAGGACGATTAATAAGATAAAGATTTTTGAATGCATTTAAGCTTGTTTTGCGCGAAGTAAGCAGTAAAAATTATGAAGAAATAATCTTTTTAGTTTAATTTAGTATTGTTTTAGTTACTACTACGGAGAATTTATTAAAAATACTTTATATTTTGGGGCTTGGTTGATCTCTATAAAATTTTTCATAAATATTTTATATAAAACACAAAATTGCCTCTAACGTAAATTTTTTGTAAAATGTCCAATCTCGATAAAGTAATTTAATTAATTTTAAATTAACCCATAATAAGCAGAAGGTTTGAAAGCAGTTTTCTCGTGCTAGTAACAAAGGTCTAATTAAAATGTCTATTTCGATGCCAAGGTTGATACGTGGAGTTTCCAGTCTACGTATAACGGTCGTTTACTATCAATTTTTTTTAAAATTCGTAGGCCTTACCAAGTAGTGTGTGTATCTAAGTTAGTCAAGTTATCATCTCTTGGAACGAAGTAATGCGTAATAATTCCCTAACTCGTTAGAGAAGGGAGGATATCCAATCTTTGGGTTATTACGTTTAGGATTGATCAAGAAGCCAATGCCAATTTGTAATGATTTGGATATGCTGACGTGATCACTCTATTCTAAGAATTGTTAGAGGAATTAAATTATTATAGAGACTCCTAAACTCTATATCTTTTTTGTTTTACTTTGTTAAATTAACGTTAGAAAATAAAATACTTTTCAGAAAAATTATAAAGACGTTAATAAGTTTTACTTAATTTAGTTCTATTTTAAATCCTACGCAGTCTATTTATAGAGGTATATATAGTTCTGACGTCAAGAATAGAGAGGAGCCGTATGAGGTAAAAGTCTCACGTACGGTTTTGAAACCGAGTCGTCTGGGAAAACCATGCAACTTAGGGTATCCGTTTATGTAACCAAAAATTACCGAGGGTTCGAATCCCTCCTCTTCCTTACCCCTTACTCTAAAAGAGTATGTGGGTCTTTTTTGTTACTTTATGACACCTCCTCGTTTCATATAAAGTTTTTTTAACTTAATAATTTTTTTAGTATTGAGTTTTTTTTTTTGATCTAGTCCTACTTTTTTTACAAATCACTAATAACAACGATGCAAAACAGAAAATATTTAAAAAATTTTTGTTCGAAAATCTAAGAGCTTTCGATATTTTAACTAAGCAAAAGTATGTGGTAAATCTAAGCACTCAAAACGAATAGAAATAAAACCGTTTACTTCTATTTCCTCTCATTAAAGATAGTAGAAAAGCTAGAGGAACTTCAGGTCTTTCCAATACTGTTAAAGTTTAAATAGGTTAGCAATATTGTAATAAAAATTAATCAGCTTACTTGGGGATAGAGGGACTTGAACCCTCACGGTTTTCCAACCAACGGATTTTAAGTCCGCAGCGTCTGCCAATTCCGCCATATCCCCTGGTTTTATTTTTTATTTATTTTAATAATTATATCAGAAAAATACATTATAAACTAGTTTTTTCGTGTTTTACTATATTAAATTTAGCCAATATTTCCAATAATAAGTCTTTCTTATTTTTTTTTCATACATTATTTTTAAATGAAGATTTTTAGTCCTTGTAAAGTTGTGTCTAATTTTAAACCGACCATTATTGATTAGTAAAGGCTAATGTTTCTCTAAAAAATTTTACGCTGTATGTTTTTATTATTGTCAACCAGGGCTGTATCTAACTATTTTTCACCTTACATAAAATCTAAAATTTTGTTTTTTACGGAACGCCTAAAAGAATATAAAACTCAAGGACAGCGCTTTAAAGAGAAAACTTCTGATGAAAGACATCTTCGGTAGAATAAACTTTAAATAAAATTTTGTCGAAAGTCTTCAATTGACAAGTTATAATAAACTGTATGTAGTGAAAGATTTAATCAATTTTTCTAGCTAATTAATCTAAAAAAAGCTGTCTTTAAATAAGTTAGCATAGAGTTCTTCAAGGTTTAAAACAATATTTCTTTAGTTTAGAAAATAAAGCATAGAATATAGCACAAAATAGTATAAGAATACAAAAAGAAATGTGAGCATTGCAAATTAAAGCCTAATTTAGTAAAATTGTGTTATATATAACTTTTGTATTTTGATGTAAACACAATACAAAGGGTCGATGCCCGAGTGGTTAATGGGGGCGGATTGTAAATCCGCTGATTTATATCTACGCTGGTTCAAATCCAGCTCGGCCCAACATATAAGATTTGAGCTTAGTAGGATTCGAACCTACATCAGAAACTTAGAAGATTTCTGTCCTAATCCTTTAGACGATAAGCCCTAATAAATATTTACTAATTCTCTTAATTAGTATACTACCAAAAATGATAATAGACTTCAATATTTTACAATCAAATTATTTTTAACTATTCCAATTGAGTAAATTGAGTAAAAAAGCGTTTTATTTACAAAATTTTACTTCCATTTATACACTCTCTAGTTTAGTATTAATTATAAAACTTTTTTTATTAAAATATTTATACTTTAAAATGGCGCGTAGCAGTTGTCAGTTAAGTGTCTAATTAAAATTGGATCTTAACTTTATTATAAAAACAGCAATTTTAGGATAAAAAAATTTGACGTTAGAAGGTTAATTTAGTCCGAAAATATATAGAGAATTTTTTGCGTTTTCGAAATTTAAGTTTATCAATGTATCAATTTTTATATCTGCTAAATACGATACGTCGATATAATTGAAAATTTATCAGATATCTTGGTAATGCAAATTATATAAGAAGCTTGATAATCTTACTTGGAAATAATAAGAGATTAGATTTTTGTCGGTAAGAAAGTTCGTAATGAAGAAAGTCTTGGGGTAATTGAGGTTTGTCCGGCGGAGCCATATAGGTGTGTACGACTTTATTATAATTTACCAAGACAATACAAAATATCGTCTAATATCATCTTCAATTTTATATTTCCATATTAAAATAGTAATCGTTATATAATTTAGGTTTTGAATGATTAAAAGCTATAAAACTAATAAATTTTAAAGAGATCGAAAGTAGACTAAATTATTTTTAATAAACAATTCCTAGAAATTAATAATCATATCTGCTATTAACTATTCTGTAAGTAAAGAACGTTTATCTCAATTTTTTCTGAAACAATATCAAATTTTGAAAATTACAAATAAAATTTGGACTAAAAATTCTCTACCTATTTGATATTCAGTATCAAACAGGTAGAGAAAACTTCCTACGGAATAAGCCTTTGAGTCATCCAAATAATCAAAAACGTTATTATCAAAATTGTTATAAAATTAAATTATGAATCTTAAGAAAACTTTATTATGAGCAGCGTTTCAAATAGCGTAATTGAAAACTCTACTCCGCAACTGATCAAGAAGAATTGTAATTCAGGTTCGCCTAAATTAAATACTTTTTTTTTAATGAAAGTAGTAGTTTAGGTTTTTATTTGTACTGATAAGATAATCACTGCCAAAAGCAAATTGTAGTTTACAGAAGATCTTACTTGTAACAAACCCCGCGTGTAATATTTACTAAATTTTTAAAACGCAACGTTATTGATAACCAAAAACTTTTTTGAAAGTATCTCTAACTTTATCACCTGAATCAATAGACTCTAAAGGATCTTTCCGTAATCTATGTCGTAAACATAGAGGAATTACCCTAAAAATATCCTGTGGTGTCACTTCATTTCGATTTTCAAAAGCTGCAATTGCCTTACTAGCACGATTTGTTACAATGTCACCTCGTAATCCATCTACGTTTAATTCTGAGCATATTTGAGAAATTTTAATACGAAAATCATAATCAATTTCTACCTTTTTTAAATTGTGACGCGCTTCAGTAAGCTTGTCAGTTAGCTCTTTTTGGGAATCATTATAATTTTTACGGAATTCTAAAGGAGCTTCATCAAAACTTGCTCTTTGTTCCACAATTTTAACTCTCAAATTAGGGTCTTTCACTGTTCCGATTTGAGCATGCATACCAAAGCGGTCAAGTAATTGAGGCCGCAATTCACCTTCTTCCGGATTACCGGAACCAACTAAAATAAAACGTGCTGGATGACTAATTGAAATGCCTTCTCTTTCAACTGTATTCCAACCTGAGGCAGCGGAGTCTAATAATACGTCTACTAAATGATCATCTAATAAATTTACTTCATCAACATAGAGAATGCCTCTATTTGCTTTAGCTAATAAGCCTGGTTCAAATGCTTTAACACCTTCAGTTAAAGCTTTTTCAATATCAATTGTGCCACAAACACGATCTTCAGTTGCACCTAATGGCAAATCCACCATTAGAATTTTTCGGTTTGTCACTTCAATTTTTTCATTTCTTTTTAATTTTTCTCGAACTTCTTCGCTCATTAATTCAGGATCTTGAGGATCTGAATTAAAAGGGTCATTTAGTACAACTTCGATTTCTGGTAATAAATCTACTAATGCTCGAACAGTAGTGGACTTGCCAGTTCCACGGTCGCCCATAATCATTACACCACCAATTTTGGGGTCGATTACATTCAAAATGAGTGATAACTTCATTTCTTCTTGACCAACAATGGCAGTAAAAGGAAAAATAGGACGACTTTGATCCAGAGTTATTGCATCTGACATAATTATTGTTAAAATTTATACAAAATAAATATTTTCTTATTTAAAAATAATATTTTAAAACATTATTCTTATTTTTATAGTAAACGAAAAAAAGCGAAAAAACAATATATATAAATATATATATTAAGAATATTTCAAAATTTAATAAAAACAAGTTTATTTTCCTATTCTAGATAAGACTAAACTTCCAACTCTTGGTATGGATATATTAGATTTAGTATATGGATTATAATTATCAGTATTTCCTATAATCAAATTAACTACTAATTAAATAAAATTTATTTAGAAATTCTAAGCTTTTGTTACTATACTTTTTTTTTAAGTTTTAATTTAATGCGTTAGCTTTAACTTAGCTAAAACTAATTTTATTTATTCAAGAGAGTTCCGATCTTGGTTTATCAGGCTCGGCTTGGCTGACTCTAAGGTTATCAAATGAAGTTTGATTACCCAAACAAACAGCAAGGACATAAATTTTTCTAGTGTAACTAAAAACATGCCACCGGGCACACCTAACCCTACTTGGATCTAAAAGAACAACCTAGAACATAGAAGACCTAATCCCTCAGGGGTAGATTTATTAAAGCAAGCTTGGCTTGTTTTAATTACCTAAGCATAGAAAAAAAGTCTTCTCTGTCGGGTGCTATGCCAAACAAACTTCTGTTGTTCTGGGCTTTTTTTCTGTATGGAGGTTTTATTAGTAATCAAAATATGCAAAATTTATTTTGAGTACTCGTCGGGGCACAGTTCTTCCTTTATCTTACGTCGTAAAGTTATTTTTTCTAAGTCTTAAATTTTAATGAATTTAATTAGAAATACCCTCTGTTACTAAAAGATGTTAAGCTATATTTAATACTAAAAAATAAATTGTGTTAGTAAATTTTTGTAATAATTAATTTTTATAAGGGTTATAAAAAAACTTCTTTCTTTATCTTAGATTTGGCGATAATATAGAAGTGAGAAGAAAATTTAAAATGTTAGAATAAAGTAGTAATTATGAAAAATTTTTTTTGTTATAAATGTAACTTGTTGAGTGTATCCAAAGTAATCTTATTTAGTTTTAGTACTATTCTAGCTCTTGAATTCACTCCTATTTTTCCTGCACAAGCTTACCCAATTTTTGCACAGCAAAATTATCCTAGTCCACGGGAAGCTAACGGTCGGATTGTATGTGCAAACTGTCATTTAGCACAAAAACCCGTTGAAATCGAAGTACCACAATCTGTCTTACCAGATACTGTATTTGAAGCTGTAGTTAAGATACCTTATGATCAGCAAATTAAGCAAGTTTTAGGAAATGGAAAAAAAGGTGCGTTAAATGTTGGAGCGGTTTTAATTCTCCCTGAAGGATTTGAATTAGCACCAGCAGATAGAATTCCTGAAGAAATGAAAACTAAGGTAGGTAAACTATACTTTCAACCTTATAGTGAGGATAAGAAAAACATTTTAGTTATTGGTCCTATCCCAGGTAAAAAATATAGTGAAATGGTTTTTCCAATTCTTTCTCCTGATCCTGCCAAAAATAAAACTGTTTCTTATTTAAAATATCCAATTTATTTAGGTGGAAATAGAGGCCGTGGTCAAGTATATCCTGATGGGTCTAAAAGTAATAATACGATCTATAATGCTTCAACTGCAGGAACAATTAGTCAAATCGAATCCCTAGAAAAAGGTGGCTACAATATTACGATTGAAACAAGTAATAATGAACAGAAAATTGATAAAATTCCTGCTGGACCAGAATTAATTGTTCAAATTGGACAAACTGTTCAAAATGACCAACCATTAACAAATAACCCTAATGTAGGTGGATTTGGTCAAACAGACACTGAAATTGTTTTACAAAATCCAACTCGTATTCAAGGTTTAATTCTATTTTTCGGCTTTGTAATTATTGCACAAATTTTCTTAGTTTTAAAGAAAAAACAATTTGAAAAAGTACAATTAGCAGAAATGAATTTCTAAAATATTAGTAAAACCTAATAATAATAAAAAATGTCATTTTTACTTTTTAAGCAAATTTTGCTTTTTTTCAATAAAGTCTTTTTTAAGATAATGTAAAAAACAAAATTGGTGACTTAATAAAACTAGACGAAATAAATTTGTAATTTAAAGAAAACATTAGCCATTGCTAATGAGTCATGACAAGTGTCGATTTAAATAAGTAAGTTTCTCTAAATATTTTATATAAAATGTCTAAACGAAATTTGGAATTAAACATCCCTCCCAAGGCTTTCTCTGAAGGAGACCACTTTATTTAAACCTGAAAGAGACACGTAATAAAATTTTATTACGTGCCTCTTTCAAAGTGATATAAATCCAAGTGGGCCCGTTCCAGACAAGTCCAGTATTTGAGTTCTATAAATAAAGCTAGTATTAACTAAATTTGCCCGAAACCTACATTTAAACATTTCTTAAATGGCAATACCAAAGAAATAGCTAGTTTAGATAAAGTCTAGGAATGATTTCGCTTAAAAATTCGAGGGCTTTATAACACAGAGGCGAGAAAAAATTTGTTTCAAAGTTAGCATTTTATAAAAATTCTGTTTTTCTCTTTTATTTTCTTTTTTTAATCTAATTGTAAAGGTTTTTGAAATCTCTATTTTAGTCTTATGATAACAATTATTAGCTATATCGGCTTACTTACTTGCGTATTAGGTGTTACTCTATTTGTTTATGTAAGTTTATTAAAAATTAAATTAATTTAATTAATAAACCCTAACTTGAACAAAAAGTAGTATCTTTTTGAACTCAATTTCCTAGTTTCTTAAAAAATTTATTTTATAATTTTTAAGTTTCAAAAAAATTATTTATTTTAAATGTTTTCATGGTTGAACCTCTTTTATCTGGAATTGTATTAGGATTAGTACCTGTTACTTTAGCAGGGTTATTTGTTACTGCATATTTACAATATCGACGTGGGGATCAATTAAATTTATAAATGTTTAGTTGGTAGTAAAACTAATCCCTTTGGAAGAACTTTTTCAATCTTGGTAATTATTAAAAAATAATAACCTAAACTACAAATAAATTTGGTAGAAAAATTAGTAAACTTCCTTTGAAGACTTTAACTCTTCCTCTGGAAGAATAAGGTAATCTAAATTTATAATGGGTATACAAGCTAAGTTTGTATACCCCTTTCTGATGTAAATGCTTGGCTCTTGGTACTCAAAATTTCTATGGAATTTAGAGAACCTTGCTCTTTCATCGTTGCTTCGTCGATAATGACAAAAGAAGTGAGGCGGGGGCAAAGATAGCTTTTAATTTAGTAAAACCTTTATTATAAACGTAGTTTGTAATAAAGTAATAATATAACATAAAGTTTTCTCCTACGGTTTTCCCTTTGGAAGCAACATTAGCAATTTTTCCTTTACTTTTTTGTTATTTTGTTGATAACAAAAAAGTAAAAGTTTATTTAAATTAGAAAGCCAAACTACTAGTCAGGTCTATTTGTATCTTTCTAAAGTAATACAAATTGCCAACGCTTATTTTTATTTTTAGGATTTTGTTCTTCTTTTTTATCTTACCCGAAACACTTTCGTTAAAACTAATTTTTGAAGTGCAGACAACAATAGAGTTAGACTTTATTACCAAGACCTCACTTGATATTTTACGCAAACCAAAAAAATATAGCGATTTTTGAGGACAAACTTCTAACTTAAAAAAGCCTGTCTAATGCTAAACAAGGTAGCGAAAACTCTAAATAAAGTTTACAATAAACTTTAGAAAGTATTTATTAATTATTTATTAAATTAAAGTTTATGGCTAAAAAAAGTATGATTGAGCGTGAAAAAAAGCGCCAGCAATTAGTAATGAAATACGCAAAAAAACGTTTTAGTTTAAAAGCACAAATGAAAGAAGCTTCTTTTTTAGAGGAAAAACTAACGATTCAAAGAAAATTACAAGAGCTTCCTCGTAATAGTAATCCCGTACGACTTCATAATCGCTGTTTAATTACCGGAAGACCTAAGGGCTTTTATCGAGATTTTGGTTTATCACGTCACGTATTACGCGAAATGGCTCATGAAGGGTTCTTACCTGGGGTGACCAAATCAAGTTGGTAACTATCTTAAAATTCAGTCTTATTAACGGCTTTCTATGATCTTAAATTTTTACCTGCATTGATCGCCTTAGTTGGAAATAAATTTTATTCGTATATTTTCTTATACAATTAAAAATTGTATAAGAAATTTGTTTTGTTTCACTTATTATAAATTACCTGTTGATTCTTTTTTGTTAACGGGATACACTTTTTTTTACAACCAAGTTAAAAAGTTTCACTTGGAGAGTTTAGAGTTAAACCTTCCAGGTTTAAATAAAATTTTTTCTTTTAGAAAAAGTCTTGGGCTATTCTCGTTATCAAAAACAATTTGATTAAAAAATTACACCGAAGGCGTCCCACAAAAGAAGAAACGACTCACCTCATTATACTTTGTCGCTACCAATATTTCTTCCTTTGGGCCAAAACCTTTTTTTTGTGCAAATTCTAAATTTTGAACAGAAAGAGTAGGGTAAGTTTATTTCTCAATATATTTTTGTTCAAGTAGTACTAATAACTAAAATTTTGATATTATGAAATTTTTATTTGAATTTCTTGTAGAAATTCAGGTTTTTTGTTAATATAGTAACTATAGAAGTGCGGGATAGAGCAGCCTGGTAGCTCGCAAGGCTCATAATCTTGAGGTCGTAGGTTCGAATCCTGCTCCCGCTAACTTTTTTATTAATAGTAAATTTAGGTTTAAGATTATAAAAAATTAGAATAAAATTGTTGACATATTAAAAAAAATAAATTAATATAAAAGTTAGGATGTACGCCCCCATCGTCTAGAGGCCCAGGACATCTCCCTTTCACGGAGGAAACGGGGATTCGACTTCCCCTGGGGGTATCTACTATATTTGAATAGTACTAGTGTTAGTTTTTAGAAGTTAGGTAAAATAAAAATATTTCTTATAAGTAATATTAATCCTAACAAAATATTATAAGGCGTAAGGTGGCAATTATAAAATAAAGTTTATAAAAATTTTTTTCTTTTTTTTAACAATGTAGAGGACTTCGAAATTAAATTTTGATTTTTTACTTATTTTCGATTAAACTACTAATATTATAATACTATTTTTTAAAGTGTAAATAGAACGATAAGCTTTCTTCCAATAAGATCTGACTCTTCCATCACAATGTAGTTTATTAGAGTTTGGTTACCAAAGGCTTTCTAAATATAAATTTTTTTAAAATTTTACCTAAAATAAAGTGTTAAAATAAATATTAAGTACTTTACGAGAAATTCATTATAAAAGTAGATTATTTCTACTGACAAACAGGTAAATTTTAAGTTTTTATAGAAATATTTGTAATTTTGGGGATAAAGTCTTTTGAGTTTAACTAAGAATATTTGTTATAGATGGACTCCAAAGTTTATTTAAAAGTTATAGAAAAACATTTTTTATTGTAAGAAGAAACCTCAAGGAGAGCAAATTTTAAATTAACATTATATTTTTTAAACGCTAGAAATAACCTATTTTAAATTTTAATGATTCTAGAATTCGTTTTAAAATATAAGTTAAAATTAAAAAAATAACATACAAAATGTGCTAAGTAACCAATTTCTCTTTCCTTTACAATAATAAATATTTAATCTAATAAAAAAATTATATTGGGGTAGTTTTACTTAATATAAGTAATTAAGTTTTTAGAAATTTGTAGAAATTAAAGATAGTTTATAAATTAAGAGGATAGCCAGTATGACTCGAGTAAAGCGAGGTAATGTTGCTCGTAAGCGACGTAAAAAGGTATTAAAAATTACAGAAGGATTTCGCGGATCGTCTTCACTTTTATTTAGGCCTGCCAATCAGCAAAAAATAAAAGCGTTAAAATATTCTTATAGAGATCGAAATCAACGCAAACGCGAATTTAGACGACTTTGGACAGCACGAATGAATGCTGCTGTTAGGCTTTACGGCTTAAACTATAGTGAGTTTTTACATGGTTTAAAAAAAGCAAATATGTTCTTAAACCGAAAAATGTTATCACAATTAGCAATTCGAGATCAAGAAGCTTTTCGCCAACTAGTTCAATCTTTAAGCTAATAAGATTACGTTGAGGAAAATATTCTTTAGACTATAGCTGCAACACTATTCATTATCTAGTAAAGAGTTGGTTGAGCCGAACTCCTTTGGATAACCTTTAATGTATAAAAAGCTTGCATCAGCTTTTATAAGCTCTCTTAGCAGCAAATCTACTAATAAGCTTACTTTGCTCAATACTCAGTTTAAATTGACTTTTGGTCTGTAGCCTGAGCATCGTTAGACTCTTATTAGTAAAAAGCAAAAATTAAGAATACCAAGCAAGTTCTCGTTGATGTGTTATCCAAGATACAACATTTAACAAAAAATTAAAATAAAATAGTTGTCAGCTAGCTACTTAGTTAATAATTAAGAGAAGGTCCAAAGCCCAACTTTTATTTGTTAGTCAGTCTATTTTATTTTTTTTTTATTATTTACCTTTTAAAAATTCAATCGCTAACTGAAAAAATTTATTATTGCTACCGCTTTAATTTAAATTTAAGACCCATTTTAAGAATAAATAAGTAATAAAGTGTGCTAGTGTAGTATTATTATGAGATAGAGAAAAATCGCTATTTTTTTTATACAAAAAGTCAATTTTCAAATTTAAATAAAAAAATTATATTAATTATTAACTATACAACTTATGACGTTTTCAAACCGCACATTAAAGAATAAAACTTCCCAAACCCAAAGAATAATACCCATCATTCAACGTAAATCACAATCAAAACTTATCCCATTTCAAGGAACAATTGATTACAAAAATATTGTTTTATTAAGGAAATTTATTACTGCTGAAGGAAAAATATTACCGAGAAGAATTAATGGTTTAACAGCTAAACAACAACGCTATATGGCAAAAGCTATAAAAAATGCTCGAATGATAGGATTACTACCATTTATAAATAAAAGTCAACCATCACAATAATTTTTTAAGAATTTATTTTGAAATTTGCAATACTAAACTAGTTCGAAAATTATTATTTTTAAAGTAATAGTATTGCAAATTTCAAAATAAATTCTTAAAAAATTAGATTAAAAACACGCCCTGTAGGACTTGAACCCACGGCATTAGGTTTTGGAAACCTACGTTCTACCAACTGAACTAAGGGCGTTTAGAGGTTTGAGAGAAAGAAGACCTTGAACAAATATTTCTTTAAAAAAAATACGGTAAAAATCTATCTTTATTTGCTTTTACTGTAGATTAATTTTAGGTATGGGATTATACTAAATAGTAAGAATTTTAAAAATCGGGATGACAGGATTCGAACCTGCGACCTCCTGTTCCCAAAACAGGAGCGCTACCAAACTGCGCTACATCCCGATAGTTTCTACACTCTAAATTTACATTTTCAAACGTGGTTATGCAAGTATTTTTTAGTATTTTATTTAAAAAAATAGCTTCTTTACTTTTTTAATTTTATAATAAAATGCACAATAGCTACAAAATTTATTTGGATAAAGAACATAGAAAAATTAGAAGCCTTTCATAAAAAGCTTTTCTAAATATAAACCTTGCGTGAAATCAAGGTTGATCAAGTTATTTCTAAAAAACTGCTCAATATCTATTCTAATCTTCTCCGAAGAAAACTATTTTTGGGAAAAAAGAATCTTAGGTATCTTGAATTTATTTTATAGACCAACCCCATAAGTTTTAAACAAGTATCCCCAAAAGTTAAACCTAAAAACTTAAATTTAAATAAGCGTGTTTACTTCAATATTTTATATTTTATATAAAGTTTCAAACTGTGTTCTGCTTTTTTTTTGTTCTAGTCTACGAACGTAGTAAAATGTCTAATTTAGCCAAAAATTTAACTTAGATACTTATTACACCTGTAGATAAATAAAGCTGGATACCCACTTAATAGTAAATTTTTTAAAAAATTTACTATTTACTATCTAGTTATAAAAATTATCCTGTAGTTTAAGTTAATTGTTTAGACCATATATTATCAACAATTTAAGATAAGGACAAGTTCAATGAAATATTTTACTACATATCTCTCAACTGCACCCGTGATAGCTTTAGTCTGGTTTACTTTAACAGCAGGGTTACTAATTGAAATTAATAGATTTTTCCCAGACCCATTAGTTTTTTCACTCTAAACGAATAGATTGTATAAAAAAATAAATTAAATCTTACTTAGACTACTAGTAGAAACTAGTAGAAACTAGTAGAAATAATAGTTTGTTCCAAAATTTTTTATTCTAAATAATAAGTTGGGTTGAAACGTATAAATAAAGTTAGTCATCAAGTTTCTCTTGACTATATTTTATAAGTAATCAAAATAAGTGTAGCTTATTTTGATTACTTATAAAATATAATTTAATTTTTTATTATCTAGTAAATATTTAAGAAAATGATAAATAAAATTCATCATTTCTAATTTTTACTAAGTTTAATTCAATTAAATACTCACTCTATTTTGGCTAAAAATGGCCATTATGCCTAAAAACAAAATAAATAAGTCTTAATTTAATTGAGACTATTAAATTAAACCCAGAAATGGTGAAAATTGTTCAAATTTAAAAACATCATAATAAAATGCTTTTTTTAAACATTGCAGGAATCTCTTCACTTCAGATTAACAGCAAAAATATTTTTTAAAAAGTAAAATTTTTTCGATAAAATAAGCTAAACTTCCTAAAAGCGGGCTTTTCAAACAAAGTGATTATTAACCACTTGATTTCTTTTGCTAGTTCTACTCTAAGATGGGCACTTTTCAGGAACCTTCCGGATAGCCTGGCTTTTTCACAGTGCTAGTTGGCGAAAATCTTATCCCATTTTTTTAGAACAATATTTATCAGTAAAATTTCTTAAGAACTTTGATGACTAAGGAAGTAAAATCAATAAGAGCTGAATTTAATATTAATAATATTAAATAGAGATTTAGAATAGAAGGTTGACAGAAGCATCTACTATGTAGTTTTACGATAGAATCTTTGAAATTGTATCAATACGGAGAAATTCATTTTTTTTTTCAAAATTAGTACTAACTAGTGAAATACTTTTTTTACTAGAGAGAAAAATGCCATTCATTAAAATATTTGTCAAAAATTAGAATTGGGTTCAATCACTCATCTATGGTATAATCACGGCATAATTAGTTAAAAAAAACTTATAATTTTTTAAGTTTTATCGAATAAAAAAAGCAACACTTATTTATGTTTCTAGAGATTATATAAATAACGTTTGCTTTTTTAATTGTTAACGAGAACCCAATACTTTTTCAAAATTTTAAGCTTAACTTAAAATAAAAAAGTTTTTTAAATAGGTAGAATTCATTTAAATTTTAAACTTTACATATAGCAACGTTTATCGGTTTACGAAAAATAGTTATTTTTAAATAAAAGCAAGCTTTTCTATTTATTCATTGCGTAAAAAAGTGAAAATTTTACAGTAAATACGAATAAAATTTTACCTAAGCGTTAAACTTACTGCCTAAGTGACGAACGAAGTGGGGGGATTTACTTACACTGAATCTATTCTTTTAACTTTAGAAAAAAGTAGGTTAGATTAAGTGGAAGTTCATATTTTACTCTATAACCAAAACATACATTTATCAGGTGATACTTTATTATCCACTTTTGCCCTAAATTAAAATCTAGTTTTTAATTTTCAAAACAGCAAGATTAGCTAACTACCCTTCGCTTATTTTGGTTACCTGTTTTATTACATTTTTTAAAAATTTATAGAGTGACTTTTTTTGTAAATTAAATTCATATTAAATTAAAATAAATATTATGCCTACTATTCAGCAATTAGTTCGTTCCGCAAGAAAAAATATTATAAAAAAAACAAAGTCTCCAGCACTACAATCTTGTCCCCAACGACGTGGTGTATGTACCCGAGTGTATACAATGACTCCAAAAAAACCTAATTCAGCGCTACGAAAAGTGGCCCGTGTACGTTTGAGTTCAGGCTTTGAAATAACCGCTTATATTCCAGGAATTGGGCATAATTTGCAAGAGCATTCTGTTGTCTTAGTACGTGGTGGTCGAGTTAAAGATTTACCAGGGGTTCGATATCATATTGTTCGTGGAACATTAGATACTTCAGGTGTTAAAGATCGACTTCAAGGTCGTTCTAAATATGGCGTTAAGCGTCCTAAATAAAATTGGATTTTTTTTTGTAATTTATTGGATATTTTAGTCTAACTAACTTTTTATTTCTTATATAGAACCTTTCTAAAAACTTACAATTACAACTTCCCGTGACTCCCTAACTCCGGCGGCTGCCCCTGAAAGGGGTATACAAACGAAGTTTGTCAACCTTGCTACTAACTTCGTTAGTAGCTTAGGCACCTTTATAACGAACTGAGTTCGTTATTTAGAGCAAGGTTATCAACCGGAGGTTGATTAATAGAACTTTGTGTTCTTAGTCAAGAAGAGACGTAGGAAAAAGTTTTAAATAAAAAGTGATCTGTAGGGTAAAGCCTTCAAGATACTCTAACTAAAAAACAACCCGTAACACCTAAACACAGAAAAAAATCTTCTGTATTTTTTAGTATAATTGTTCTTCTCTCTGTTGTTTTTCCAAAGCAAAGCTTTTTTTATTCGACTAGTAAAAGTAGAACCATAAAAGAGTAATCTTAACGACCTTAGGTTATGTACCAAGCAAGTGAAACTTCGATAAAAATCCAAATTACATGAGATCCCCGATCTCATTATAAAAAATATCCTAAATAAAGTGAGAGCTCAGGGTTGTAAATAAAATTGACTGCTTTGCTTTTTTATTGCTACAAATACATCAACTTGTTGGGTAATCTAAACAAGCTTAGCTTATTTAGATTACCTTGTATTAGATGAGGTACTACTTTGCCACGAAAGTTATTTATCACTTTTAGGCCCCTTCACTGGTAAGCACTTTTGCTTCATAGAAAATAACAGTTTTTCTCAAAAAAGGTGTACGATATTGTTTAAATCTTTGTAGTTTAACTTAAAAAAGTACCACTTTCAACTTTGTTACCTCGAGTAAACAAACTGGATTCTCAAAATATGAGTACATTTCTAAATATAGACCTTTGGTTTATATAAAGTTTTATAAATTTGGCATACTAATGTGTAAATCAACAAACTTTTAGACTTTTAGAAAATACTTGTTTTCATCAAATTATATAAATAATGGAGTTTATTATTTTATGTCTCGTCGACGTACCCCTAAAAAACGTTTTTTATCACCAGACCCTGTTTATGATAGCCATTTAGTCCATATGATTGTAAATCACCTTATGAAAAAAGGTAAAAAATCGTTAGCCTATAGAATGTTTTATGAATCAATGAAACAAATTGGTGAGACTACGCAACAAGATCCAGTTAAAATTGTAGAACAAGCAGTCAGAAATGCAACCCCTTTAGTGGAAGTAAAAGCACGACGTGTTGGTGGTTCCACTTACCAAGTTCCTTTAGAAGTAACTCCTGAACGTGGTACGGCACTTGCAATTCGATGGATTTTAACTTCTTGTAGAAGTAGATCTGGTCGAAATATGATTTCAAAATTAAGCAATGAGTTTTTAGACGCTTCTAAAAATTTGGGAAATGCAATCCGAAAGCGTGATGAAATTCACAGAATGGCCGAAGCAAATAAAGCTTTTACAAAATATCGCTTTTAACTAACTTGTCAAAAGTATCTGTTTAGGTTTCAGAACTAGAATTAGGTGTAAATCTACATTGTACCTGAATTTTGATCTTAAATCCTTTATCGATACTTTTATCGAGAATGATAAAATAGCAAATTTTTCTTGGCAAGCAAAACCGCATTTCTTTTATCTAAATAGCAAACGACATTTGTTACAAAGTTTCATCTAAATTTAAAACTGAAAGATTTAAATAAAGTGCCATCCAAATATTTTACACAAAGTGTAAAACATAAAGGTGCCCCTTATGGTAACAAAATTTTATAACCTGGCTTCTTCAATAAGAAAAATTCCTACGGGATTTCGATAACCTTGCTTTGATAAGTAGACCTTAGGACGAATCCCCAGTTTGTGCTTCGCCTGTCCCTAAATACCTTATCGTTACCGACAAGGCTTTTCTAAATTAATAACTTTTGTAGTACATAAACTATTTGTGTTCTGGACTTTGGTAAGATTTTTTTTCCAACAGAATCTATAAATAGGTATAAGGTTGCTTTCTAGATTCTAAGTTATAAACAAAGTTCATAATCAAGTTTTGTACCGAAGGTTTAACTTTATAGGCTTTATTTAATTTAACTCTTGCAAATTTAAAGTTAGGTAAGTTTTGCTTGTATACCCTTTTGTCAAACACTAAATTTCGAACGACATTTTTAATTTCGTAACGATGAGAAAGCAAGGTTATGAACGTTCCATTACAGTTTTTATTACTAGGGAATGAAACAAAATTATACTCAATTATAGAGTTATTCGAAGTGAGGGTAACCTTTTGATAAAAAAAATTTAATTTAATCAAACAGATAAATCTAGATCCGCTATTTTTAATTTTTTATTACCCTCTTTATGGGATGAAATTGTTCAATACATAATCAACAGGTTGTTTTGACTTTATAACTTTTTAATTTTTTTAACTGAAATATAATAAAAAAAAGTAGCTTAGCTTATTAAGAGCATACCTTCTTTTTTTTAGATTAATTGTATTAAAAAAGCGAAAATATTTTTTATTATTAGCTAAAATTAAAAAAATTGAAATCAAGGCCTCACTCTGCAAAAGCAAGGTTATCAAACTTGGTTTGATTATCAAGCTATAATCTTTAGCTAAACTTTTCCCTAAATTTTTTATATTTTCTGGCAAACCTCCAGTTTTAATTTTTGGAAAAAAAAATTAACTCTTACGGATAAGCAACGGCAGATTTATATTTGAGGAGTCTAAGCCTTAAAGGTGCAGTTTTGGCCTAGCAAATAGATTGAACGATTTATCTGAAATGAAAATCAAATATTTGACTTAAAATATTTTAACAACTAAGGAAAAATTGAAATATGGCACGCGCAAAATTTGAACGTAAAAAACCACATGTAAACATTGGTACAATTGGTCATGTTGATCATGGAAAAACTACCTTAACAGCAGCTATTACCATGACATTAGCCACTATTAGTGGTGGAAAAGGAAGAAAATATGCTGATATTGATTCTGCACCTGAAGAAAAAGCACGCGGTATTACAATTAATACCGCTCATGTAGAGTATGAAACTGAAAATCGTCATTATGCACATGTAGATTGTCCCGGTCATGCAGATTATGTTAAAAATATGATTACAGGTGCTGCACAAATGGATGGGGCTATTCTTGTAGTATCAGGTGCCGATGGTCCGATGCCTCAAACTAAAGAACATATTTTATTAGCAAAACAAGTTGGAGTACCTAATGTTGTTGTTTTTTTAAACAAAGAGGATCAAGTTGATGATGAAGAACTTTTAGAATTAGTTGAATTAGAAGTTCGTGAAACTTTAGATAATTATGAGTTTCCAGGTGATGAAATCCCTATTGTTGCTGGATCAGCGCTTCTTGCTTTAGAAGCTTTAACCGAAAATCCAGAATTAAAACGTGGTGAAAACAAGTGGGTTGACAAAATTTTTGATCTTATGGATCAAGTCGATACTTATATCCCTACGCCAGAAAGAGATATGGATAAAGCTTTTTTAATGGCAGTTGAGGATGTTTTTTCAATTACAGGGCGTGGTACCGTAGCAACAGGCCGAGTTGAGAGAGGTAGTGTTAAAGTAGGTGAATCTATTGAAATTGTCGGTTTACGAGATACCCGAACTACAACTGTGACTGGTCTGGAAATGTTCCAAAAAACATTAGAAGAAAGTGTTGCCGGGGATAATGTAGGAGTTTTATTACGTGGAATTCAAAAAATTGATATTGAAAGAGGGATGGTTTTAGCTAAACCTGGGACGATTACTCCACATACAAAATTTGAGTCACAAGTATATGTTCTTACAAAAGAAGAAGGTGGTCGTCATACACCTTTTTTTTCTGGATATCGTCCCCAATTTTACGTACGTACAACTGATGTAACTGGAAAAATTGAATCTTTCCGTGCAGATGATGATACTGCAACTCAGATGGTAATGCCTGGAGATCGTATTAAAATGAATGTTGAATTAATTCAACCAATTGCAATTGAAAAAGGGATGAGATTTGCTATTAGAGAAGGGGGCCGAACAGTAGGTGCCGGTGTTGTTTCTACAATAATTGAATAAACATCACTACGTTTATTTAGTTTAAAATTTAACGTAAAACTAACAAAAATTTTTTAAAATAAAATCTGGGGTATACAAGCACAGCTTGTATACCATCAATTTAGGCTAATTAAAATAAACTAAATTTACTTAGATCACCTTGCCTAAACTACTAACCTCGTTAGTTGTTAGATTATTCACTTTATATACCCATCATATCAAACTTTGTTTTATATACTGAATAAATAAACTCTGTCTATTTTTTTTAAGGATATATTTAGTTAAGCTTTGTTTGTCTAATCTAAATGACGAACTTTTTTCATGATAAAATGTTCTCCGTCTTGGGGGTGAAGGGTGACGTGAGGAAAAGCCTTTAAAAAATATTTTATGTCTTAAGTTTTGTGTAAAATATTTAGAGAAACGGCTAAATATAAATGAACAAGCTTAATTCAATATTTTGTATTCAGTGTTTTGCCGTTAATAATAAAAAGAAGCTTTGCTTGTTTTAATAATTCTACTTCAACTAATAACTTGGTAATCTAAATTCCGTAGGAATTTAGATTACCTTGCTCTAAATAACGAACTAGGTTCGTTATAAAGGTGCCTAAGCTACTAACAAAGTTAGTAGCAAGGTTGACAAACTTCGTTTGTATACCCCTTTCAGGGGCAGCCTTCGGAGTGAGGTTAGAGGTGAGGTTTGTAAGCTTGGGTTGTAGTTATTAAGAATTATAATTAATAAATCTAATATTTACTAAAATACTCAAGTAAAAAAGCTTCTTTAGTATTATCCTAAAAACCTACAGTAAAAACATATCAGTAAAAAAATAATTTTTATATGGTTTTTATCTACTAACCGTTATTTTTTTTGTTTGATCTTCTGCCAAAATATAAATTTCATTTATACTAAACTTTGTCATTCAAGTAAAAAAAGCTGACTTTTAAAAACAGGGAGCGAAAAAAAAATTTATGAAAATAAAAGAACTTGTACGTACTATTGAACAGGCCCAAATGAAAGATGTATTACCAAAAATTTCTATAGGTGACACAGTTAAAGTAGGTGTCTTAATTCAAGAAGGTAATAAGCAAAGAGTTCAGCCTTATGAAGGAACAGTTATAGCTCAGCATCGTGCTGGGTTAAGCACAACAATTACAGTTAGGCGTATTTTTCAAGGAATTGGGGTTGAACGGGTTTTTACCATTCATTCTCCTTCTATTCAAGATATTGAAATTGTAAGATGTGCTCAAGTTAGAAAAGCTAAATTATATTACTTGCGAAATCGCGTTGGTAAAGGTACTCGTCTTAAAGAAAAATTTGGTGTTAATAAAAATATTTAATTTGATAACTAAGATTAATCGGGTAATCAAAATTCCTACAAACTTTAGATAATCTTACCCCTTTGGGGTTATCAATGGGGAGAGGTTTGCATTTTTACAGCTTTGTTTATTTTTTTTACTAAATAATAAAAGCTTGTTTAAAAGCTTAAAAAGCTCGCTTTTATTAGCATAAAGCTTTTTTTCTGTGTTCATTATAAAGTTTCCCGGTCATGTCGCCTCACTCCGAAGGCTGCCCCTGAAAGGGGTATACAAACGAAGTTTGTCAACCTTGCTACTAACTTCGTTAGTAGCTTAGGCACCTTTATAACGAACTTAGTTCGTTATTTAGAGCAAGATTATCTAAATAAGCTTCGCTTATTTTGATTACCCAACTTGGTTTGTCTACCTTTTTGCGAACCTTGCTTTTTTAGAGTGAGGGTGAGGCTTTTGTTTAGAATGTAAGAAATCTAAGAAAATCTTAAGATCAACTAGTTTAGCTAAGCTACCAATTTTCTTAGATTCTAAACCTTCTTCCCACTCAAAATAAAGTAAAGAGTTCCGAGTTAGTGTTTTAATAGAATATTAAACGTTTATTTAAAAAATAAATTATTAGTCAGAGAGCAAAGCTACCGAATCTCAGAGAGGCGCAATTATCTAACTAAGCTTTGCTTATTTATAACTACCAAGCAATAAACGTTATTTTTTTTAAGATTAATAAAAAGAATAATTTAGTAATTGTTTGCAAGCAACACCCAAGGTGGCTACTATATAAAAGTCGTTTTTTAGTAAATTTATATTATATGGTTGATTTATACGAAACTCAAGAGTCTGATTTAATTCGTCGTTATATTGTAGTTGGATCACGTAGATTTAGTAATTATTGGTGGGCCTCTGTTATTTTTTTAGGTGGTTCATGTTTTCTATTAACGGGCATTTCCAGTTATTTACAGTTTAATTTGCTTCCTTTCATAAAATCAAACGAGATTTTATTCTTTCCACAAGGGTTAGTCATGTGCTTTTATGGAATTTTAGGATTTTTATTTAGTGTTTTCTTATGGCTAACCTTATTTTGGAGTGTAGGGGGTGGTTTTAATGAATTTAATAAAAAAGAAGGAATTGTACGAATTTTTAGGTGGGGCTTTCCAGGAAAAAACCGACGTATTGATTTAGTGTATTTCATTAAAGATATTGAGGCTATTAGAGTTGAATTAAAAGATGGGCTGAATCCACGGCGGACAATCTATCTTCGTGTAAAAGGAAAGCGAGATATACCATTAACTCGAATAGGACAACCTATGACTTTAGAAGAAATTGAAAAACAGGCTGCTGAATTGGCAAAGTTCTTACAAGTGTCTTTAGAAGAAAGCTGATTAAATTCTAACTTATCTATTAATAAAATTTTTAATTTTGATGCATGTAGAACCCCTCCTTTGGTCTAGTTTTAAGTTGTATCGGCAATAAAACATTTAGTATATTGTCGCTACAACGTAAAACATAGTTACCATAATTACAAAAGTTATTTTTAATTAAATTCATTCTATTCAAATATTGCCGTGTTATTTATAAGATGTGAAAAGTGACGGAAATTACATTTGGTGTAATTTTAATTTGGGGTATCTCAAAATACTTTTGGGGTAAGATTTATATTAAGTTTGTTACGAGTTCGTAGCTCAGTGGATTAGAGCTCGCGTTTCCGAAGCGCGGCGTCGAGGGTTCGATTCCCTCCGTACTCAATCACTCTTTTTTTTAAAAAAAGATTGAAAAAAATTTTAATTTTGAGTAAACTACTCATGTAGCTTTAAGCCTGCTTAACTCAATTGGCAGAGTATCGGTTTTGTAAACCGAAAGTTATCGGTTCGACTCCGATAGCAGGCTTTGTGTTTTTATTCGTTAGTAACGAAAGGTACTATTTTAAAATTAGTCGCAACTAATTTTCTAATACTAACTAGTTTTAAAAATTTTAAGATTTCCTTTTACAAGCCCAATTAAAAAAAATAATAAAATTTTGTTTTCTCCCTTCAATTTGAAATAAACTTTTTTTCATTTTCAAATTAAAGAATAAAAAAACAAAATTTTATTTTAAATTCAAGTTATTTTCTGTAAAGAAAAGCTTTAGTGCCCTCCAACTGAAATTTTTTAATAGATTAATAGACTTCAGTAAATTAAAAATGAGGAGGTTTAAGCGTAGTTTTTAGTTTACTTTTCTAGATTTTTTATTTCTTCGCTTTACCTTAGAGAGAGACGGTTAGTTGCGTAAGTTTTTTTATTTTGATTATTAAACCTTAATCAAGATTTTTTACTTTGAAAGGGGATATAAGTAAAATTTGTAAATCTTACGTAGAGAACTTTTTTCTACGCGCCTAACTAAGCGCAGCAGACAAAATAAGTCCAGAACAAACAAAGTTGGTTCAGCATAAAACCCAAGTTTTCTATGTTTTGTATTTCCAATTTTCGCTTATTGTGATTCTCCAGAGGGTACGCAAGCTATAAACTTTACTACTGACTTTGTTAGTAAATTAGGCAAAATTGGCTAAACATGTCAAGGTTACAATTTAGTAACGATAAAAATTTGACTCTATGTCTTTGCTTAACAAAATAGTTTTATTTTACTCAATCATACTATGATAAGTCGCAACTGTGGATGGCGATATTTGATTTAAATAGCGGAAAATCCAATATTTAAAAACTGTATCTAATAAAACAGGAAATGTTGCAACAAATAAGTAAATAAAATCTTGATTTTCTGGAAAGCCAAGATGCCGCAATAGAAGTTCCAGACAAATTTCCCAACCACGCGGTGAATGAAAACCAACAAGCAAATCCGTTCCTAAAATTAATAGAAAAGATTTTGTCGTATCACTTAAACTATAAATTGATTCCGTTAAAAATGATTTTAAAATTATAATTTGGGGTTTCATCCAAATAACTAAAAAACTAACTACCCCAAAGGTAATAAAGTCACCAAATAAATTAGTTAAGGCTATAATGCTTTCTTGATTATAATGAATGGCTAATTCAATTGTCTTTTCTTGAATTTCTTCTTGTAAGAATTTTTTTGATGGAACTAGTTTTTTTTCTGTTACTTCATGTCTATTACTATTTAAGTGATAATCTTTAGTAGGTATAACAAGCAAATTACTATCTATATCATTAATTAAAAATTCAAAATAAATTTTTTCCTCAAATTTTTTAATTTCTTCAAAAGCCCTATCTTGTTGGTAGGAATTGAGAAAAATCTCATTTTGTTGTCTATTCCAAAAATTTTCTGTTACTGGTATTAGTAAAAAATTTTTTAATAAATAATTAATAAGTAACGGTATAATTGTTAAACTCAATAAACATTTAACAGAAACTAAAACTTGAAATCTCGAAATACGAAATTCTTGGATAACTAACTTTTCCGAGCCGGGCAAAAGTTGTTTCCTAAAACGGTCAAACGTACGGATAATAGATCGTGGAATAATTCCGGTTTGCTCAATTGCTTGTTTTGCCATATCAATCTTCTCATTATAATAAACTTAAGCTTTAACAACGTGGCTTACTATATTTGTTAAAAGAGTGATGTTAGAATCAATTAGATGCAAAATCACCCTTTTAAAAATAAAATAGGACTATATTGTTTAAAGAAATCTATTAAACTTTAATAATATTAAAGTAATTTACAATAACAATAAAAACTTTCAATAAAGGTTCTTATGAATTTCGGGATACTTTATTTTAAATTGACTCAAGTTAGGTTATAATTTGGTCAAATTTTACAAGCTATGCTTATAAAAAGTGAATACCTTAACACATAAAAAGGTACACAACAAACATAGAAAACTTTTTTCTATACTTAGGGAAATCTCCGCAAAATACGTAGTATCTTATGTATGAATAGCTAAAGGTTATTTTTTATTTTAAGATGTAAAACTCATATTGCAAATTAACAATTTTTCTAAGCCTTAATTTGCCTTTGAGAAAAAAATTTATAAGAAGTCTACATTCTTTTTGAAAATATACAAGACAAATGCGTTAAAGCACATCCGGTTAACTAGATCTTTAGCAAATAAACAACGGCTAAAACTAGGTGTTTAAAAAGCTAGGCTTATAATTATAATAAATGAAGGATTTTGTTTATACAACAAGATTTGTGATTTCAGTCAAAAATTAAATCAAGGATAAAAAAATTTATGATGATTGATTTAGTAAAATACCCTGTTTTAACAGAAAAATCAGTAAGATTAAGTGAAAACAATCAATATACTTTTGATGTAGAACCTAAACTTAATAAAATACAAATTAAAAAACTAATTGAGAGCTTGTTTCAAGTCAAAGTTATTGCAGTTAATACTCATAGACCACCACGTAAAAAGAAAAGACTTGGTATTTCACAAGGGTATCGGAGTCGTTATAAACGAGTTATTATTACCATTAAGTCAGGTGAATCTATTCCCGGGTTTCCAAAAAATGAAAAAGAAACTCAAATTTAACAATAAACCCGAATAAGTTAACATCTATTGCATTGGTATAATACAAGAGTTTAAATAAAGTATCATTATTTCCAATTAATATAAAAAAGTAGCAGTTAGCACTTTTTTATTTTTCAATAAAAAAACTTAAGGATAGCTTTTTTTAGTAATAATTAAATATTATGGGAATTCGTCTTTATCGTGCTTATACACCTGGTACACGAAATCGCTCTGTATCAGAATTTACTGAAATTTCACAAACGAAACCCGAAAAATCTCTAACATATTCATTACATCGCTCTAAAGGTCGTAATAATCGTGGAATTATTACTAGTCGCCATCGTGGAGGAGGTCATAAAAGACTATATCGTCAAATAGATTTTAAACGAAATAAAATTGGTAGTAGTGCCAAAGTAGCAACCGTTGAATATGACCCAAATCGAAATGCTCGTATTGCTTTACTTCATTATAAAGATGGAGAAAAACGCTACATTCTTTATCCTCGTGGATTAAAATTAGGTGACACTATTATTGCCGATGTAGAGGCTCCAATAGTTATTGGAAATTCTCTTCCTCTTTTTAATATGCCATTAGGAACTGAAGTTCATAATATTGAGCTTCATCCAGGTTCAGGCGGTCAATTAGTAAGGGCAGCAGGGACTGTCGCCCAACTTGTTGCTAAAGAAGGTAACTTTGTAACTCTTAGACTTCCTTCTGGTGAAGTTCGTTTAATTTCTAAAGAGTGTTGGGCTACTATTGGCCAAGTGGGTAATGTAGATGTTAGTAATTTAACGTTAGGAAAAGCTGGTCGAACGCGATGGCTTGGTCGTCGCCCAACTGTACGTGGTGTTGTTATGAATCCTTGTGATCACCCCCATGGGGGGGGCGAAGGTCGAGCTCCAATTGGACGATCACATCCGGTAACACCTTGGGGTAGACCAGCCTTAGGCCAACGAACTCGACAATCGAAAAAATATAGCAATAAATTAATTCTAAAACGACGTAAATAAATTAAGTAGTTGTCACCCTTAACGAGTTCTAGCTTTTTCTGTTCTAGCCTTCTTTTGAACAATTAATGCGAAAGAGTATCCTGGATAAACTTCACCAATCCTAGAAAAAAAGCCCAGAATAAACTCAGTCTAAGTACTCCAAAGATAAACAAGTTTTAGTGGATAAGCTTGTATACGTTTTTATCATTACTTTATTTTAAACGTTGCCCGGAATAAAGTTTTCTTAATCTACCACTTCAGTTGAAAGTTTTATTTATTAAATAAAACTTAGTATTGTGTCATTATAGACAAGCTAATTACATAACATTAAGGATAATTAAACTCTGTCGTATGACCGAAGGAGAACACTGGATTTAAACCGCTGGTTTAAATTTATAAATTTTATATAATCCTTTCTAAAATAAGTAAATAGAGTTTATTTGTTCAGTATCTCTAAGAGTTATATTTAGCCCAAATGACAAATTTTATTAGCCATACAGTGCCCTTGACCTTTGTTATTACCGACAAGGTAATGATCGGAGGGGGTCTGCGGTAATCAACTAGGAGTTGAGAACCTTACCCCTTCGGTTAGTTGTGACGGGTGAGGTGAGACGAAGTATATAAAAAAAATTTTGTTTTTGGTCAGCATCTTTTCCATGTTCTATATTTATTTTGGATTTTTTTTTCACAGAAACCTTCTCTATCTCGCGATACTGGGGGTTCTCTAAATTTCGCAGAAATTTAGATTATCAAGAACGCAATTTAAAAAAATAAGTAAAATACAATAAAGAAATTACAGCTTATCCAGTTTTAAGATAAGATTTTATTACAAGAAAAAACCTTTAAGCAAAATAGTTTGCAATAGGTAGTGTAGTTTGAAACTATAGGAAAAAACGCTCATGTCACGCTCGTTAAAAAAAGGCCCTTTTGTAGCCAGTCATCTTTTAAAAAAAATTGAAAAATTAAATGATTTAGGAGAAAAAAAAGTTGTATTAACTTGGTCTCGAGCTTCGACAATCGTACCTATTATGATTGGGCATACAATTGCTGTTCATAATGGACGTGAACATATTCCAATTTTTGTTACTGATCAAATGGTTGGACATAAATTAGGAGAATTTTCACTGACACGAACTTTTCGAGGGCATATTAAAAGTGATAAAAAATCAAAACGTTAATTAGAAAGTAGATAGAAGTTTAGATTAAATTCGCCATGAGTATTTCACAAATACATCATACTAAAGATATTTTTACCAAAATAAAAATATGTTTAAATTTTTTTCTCAAGAAAATTTTACAATATGTTATTTTTAGAATTGAAATTTATAAATTTTAGTCTTTTAGACCAACTAAGCCGTGGGATAACTAAAGGAGGTTGTATAATCTTAGTATAGAAAAAAATGTGTGTGCTAATCTCAAGGAGTCAGGTAGGTATTTCGTCTTAAATTTAGCTTTTTAGGGATAAATCTTCACCAAATTTAGCGTGCCAAAATAATTTGTCACAGAGATCTCACCCCTACCTCCGAAGGCTGCCCCTGAAAGGAGCACCTTTATAACGAACTTACTTCGTTATTTAAAGCCAGGTTATTAACCTCCGGTTGATTTTACCCAAGGGGTAATCAAACTTTGTTTGATTACCCTGGCGGACACGGCAAGGGTACTAACTTGGTTAGTAGCTTAGGCAAGGTTAATAAGCTTCGCTTATTTACCACTTTAGTTTAAATTTAAAACAAAAATTTAAATTTAGTTTTATTAATGATAAAAAATTTAATTTGCTTCTTGAGAGTATGGTTACATTTAAATTTAACAGATATTTAATATTGTCTAACTCAACTACATTTATTCTAATTTTGAAAAGTTATAAATTTAATTGTAAATTTATTTTCGATTAACTAAAGATTATTACTTGGAACAGAAATTAGAAGATTTTACAGTCCTAAAATTTAATTCTAAGCTAAAACTAATAACTCATTACTTTCTATTTTTTTAACTTCGTCCATATATTTTTTAAAACTCGAACGTAGTTTTACCTAATTTAACTTGTTTAAAACTATTTTTATTGTTTAAGTTTTAAAGCTCTATTTAAAAATAGAATTAAAGCCACTATTATTATAAGATATCAAAATAGGATTACTAATTACAATCTCTAGTCATGCTCTAAGGCAATTTTTTAGTCTTAGTTCAACAAAAATGAAAAATTTAACTTGAATAAAGTTAAATGATTAGTAGATTTTGCTATTTTGAAAGTCTCTACGTTATTATAAAAAATCCGTAATATTTTTCAATTATCTAATTGATGTTTATCCCGTTGATATTAAAATAAAGTAAAGCTTATTTTGAGTATATTGCTTTGAAAAAAGGAAGGAAAGCAAAATGGGAACCCCGACGCCGACCATGATTCCTCTTAAGGTCAAGTAAGTCAACAAAATTTGATTAACTTTTGTTGTAAGTGCCCCTATAGAGTGAGGCACTTAATAGCAATGGCTCATTAAGGAAACCAAAACTACAAGCTTATATTAAATTTAACAAGCTTTACTTGTTAAATTTAATACTGATCCACTCTAGAATTAAGTGTTAAAACATAAGTAATCACTTAGGTAAAAAATTCTGCCTGATAAAACAAAATGTGTTTTTAGAAATATTACTAATAAATTTCTTAGCCACTGAAATTCAAGCTTGTGTTGGAAGTTCAAAGCTTTTCACGCCAAAAGGTAGCCTTTATTTAATTTTTTCAGGGTAAATTTGAGAAAAGCTATAAAAAATGTATTTTATTGGGTTATTTAAAAAAATCCTTCTTTAATTGCTATCTTATATAAAAGAAACAATAAAGTGTCTTTTAAATAAGATAAACAATTAACTTTAAGGTTTGAAAAATTACTTATTAGAAAAAATTATACCCTTATGGGACAAAAAATTCATCCTCTCGGGTTTCGTCTCGGTATTACAAAAAAGCATAGATCTCAATGGTTTGCAAAAACAGCTCAGTATCCTCAACTTGTACTTGAGGATAGCTTTATACGACAAATTCTTCTTGAAAAATTTATTGACGCTGGAATAACTCATATTGAAATTCAACGAAAGTTAGATCAAATAAAAATTGAAATTCGTGCAGCCCGACCAGGAATTTTAGTAGGAAGAGATGGTGTTAATTTAGAAATTTTAAGAAAATTATTAGAACAAAAGTTAAGCACATATCGTTTAAAAACTATGCCGGGTTTAAAATTATCTAATTTATTTTCTTCAAAAAACGAAAATATTACAGCGCCTATTCAAGTTGCAATTCATGTCACAAAACTAGCTAATCCTGATTCTGAAGCAGGCTTTATTGCTGATTTTTTAGTAGAACAACTAGAAAAGAGAGTTGCTTTTCGACGCGCGGTTAGACAAGCTATTCAACGTGCACAGCGAGCAGGTGTCAGTGGTATTAAAATACAAATATCAGGGCGTTTAAATGGGGCTGAAATTGCGCGTAGTGAGTGGGTTAGAGAAGGACGTGTACCTTTACAGACTTTAAGAGCCGATATTGATTATTGTTATAAAACGGCAAAAACTATTTACGGATTATTAGGCATAAAAATTTGGGTTTTTAAAAATAATTAAAATACTATTTAGTCTTATAAATTATCAACAAAGTATAATTTAAATTATTTATTAAAATAGTAATATTCTTTTCCTAAGTCTTTTTTAATTAAAAATTTTAAAGTCAATCCACTATGATGCAGAAAGCTTGGCGGATAACAATTTTCTTAAAAGCATCTTTTAACCTGTTTTGCTTAAAAAAAATAATACAGAAAAAAGTTTAGAGAGCAAACAAAGTTTGTTCTGAAGTTTTTTCTGTTCTTAGCAAAGTTTGTTCCGTATATTTCGTATCTTCTGTGTTGCCCTTGTCGTTATTTTATTACAAATTTTGTTTATAATAAAGTGTTCTCTAAAAAAAGTTTATCTAAATAAGCTTCGCTTATTTAGATAAACTTGCTCTAAATAACGAACTAAATTTGTTATAAAGGTGCCCCCATAGGGGGCATCCTGCAGAGGGAGGGAAACCTTGTTGGGAATGACAAAAGCAAAATTCGGCCGTGACACAGATAAAACAATTAAAACTATTAGAAAAATTATTATGTTAAGTCCAAAAAGAACAAAATATCGTAAGCAACATCGTGGACGTATGCGAGGAAAAGCTAATCGAGGTAATACAATAGCTTTTGGAGATTTTGGTTTACAAGCCTTAGAATGTTGCTGGATTACTTCTCGACAAATCGAATCGGGCCGGCGTGCAATGACTCGCTATGCTCGCAGAGGGGGTAAACTTTGGATACGTCTTTTCCCAGACAAACCAGTTACAATGCGACCAGCAGAAACACGAATGGGTTCTGGTAAAGGCTCTCCAGAATATTGGGTTGCTGTCGTTAAACCAGGCAAAATTTTATATGAAATGAAAGGGGTTTCTGAAAGTGTCGCAAGATCTGCTATGCGAATTGCTGCCTATAAAATGCCAATACGAACTCAATTTATTATCAAAGATTCTTTACAACTTAAGCAAGTTTAATGAGCTTACTTTCAAACAATAAAAAGGATTAGATAACTTAAATTTATTGGATTCCTTTTAAATGAAGTTTTTAACGTATTGAAAAATCTAATTAGAAAACACCCGACACTTTCAATGCAAAATTATAAAAATTCTTATGGGATTTTAATTAGAGAAGACTTGTAATAAAGTGTGATCAAAAAGATACAATTTTTGTCTCCAAGGAATACACTCTAGTTCAACTTTTCAATTTACATTTAGATTAGTTTTAAATAAAGTTTTGATTCTTTCCAAGGCTTTACCGGCCTAACTCCGAAGGAGCAAGGTTATCAAACTTCGTTTGATTACCCCATAACCTTTTATTTAAATTTTTTAGGTTTAAATTCAGAACAAACTTTATTATAAACTTCGTTTTGAATTTAGAGCAAAAATATTTGCAGATTGACATTTTAGAAGGGAATATAAGCGACGCTTATCAACCTTACTACTAACTTTGTTAGTCATTTAGAACTTAGTTTGTGCTTTGCACAAACTTTGAACCATACAAGATATAAAGTATGCTGAACATACTTTGTTATTTAGGACAAAAATATTGAACTTCGTCTAATTACCGTAAAGTTTCCTCTAAAACCTTTCTTTTCAAGCAAAGCTTAGAGATTTTAAGGTACTTCCTCACCCCTAACCCCTCACCCCGAAGGGGCAAGGTTATCAACCAGTAAACAAGCGAAGCTTGTTAACCGGACTCTTTCAGAGTTTGGAGGTTGATTACCGAAGGGGCAAGGTTAACAAGCTTTGCTTGTTTACCCTACAATTTCTAAACAAACCTTCTACTAACGAGCTCCAAGCGACTTTTAGAAAACTTTATTTTACAATAACGATATTCTCAAATTTTAAAAATCGATCAAATAATTTCTGATCCTTTTTCTACCAATATAATAAGGATAGTTATGATTCAACCTCAATCATATCTCAATGTAGCGGATAATAGTGGCGCGCGAAAATTAATGTGTATTAGAGTTTTGGGTGGAAGTCATAAGCAATCTGCTAATATTGGTGATATTATTATTGCTGTTGTTAAAGATGCCATTCCAAATATGCCTTTGAAAAAATCTGATATTGTTCGTGCTGTTATCGTACGAACTTGTAAAGGATTACGACGTGAAAACGGTATGACTATTCGTTTTGATGAGAATGCTGCTGTAGTTATCAACAAGGAAAATAATCCTCGAGGAACCAGAGTTTTTGGTCCCGTAGCACGCGAACTTCGTGATCGAAATTTTACAAAAATTGTTTCATTAGCGCCAGAAGTACTTTAATTTAAATTAAGACTTTTGAACCTAAAAGCGACGCTTTTAGTTACAAAACATGACGCACCTAGTTCATACAGTATCTTAAAATATATTTAAAGATAAAAGCCAACCAAACATAACAACTAAAAAAAGTTTAGTCTAGAATCTATGTTTTATTTTTTTCGCGAGCATTTGTCTTATAAGCTTTTTTAAAGATTAATATCCTTGAATTTTAAATTTATCTTTTTGAGATTATTTTTTATTTAAACTCTTTAAAAAAATTTCTGCTATTTTAGTTTTCTGCGTTTTCGCTTAAGGTTAACACCTTAGAAGTGAACAACTAAAATAAATTTAATTTCTACAAAATAAACTTGGTTTATTTTAGTTTTACCCAGTTATATCGGCTTTTCGATTTCTTTACTACTTATTTTATATAGAAACTTGGCTTCAAATCTCATACTTTAATGAGAAATTACTAGTTATAGCATTTAAACTAAAAAAATTTTTTATAATCTTCTTTCCTATTGAAGAGCCAAGAAACTCTTTTATTTAAAATTATAACTTTGTCTAATTTTAATAAACGTCGTTTAGGAATGAAGCTTATTGTAGATTCAACAGTTTTACCGAAAATCTCTTTTCTAGTAAAAATTGTCTAGTTAACTTGTCGATAAATACTAAGTTGACAAGACAATTTTGTTATTTTACCGGGCAACGTGGTTTAATCCCTCGGTCCCATTGGTCGTTACCAATGGGTAATCAAAAGACGCTTTGCTTATTTTTATAACCTTGCTCTTTGATAGTTAGGTAAGGACTAAGCGTCTAGAAAAATTTTTTGGTATATTAAAAATTAAAATAAAAATCATTATGGCACAAAGATTGAAAAAAATTTATTTTCAAAACATTGTTCCAAAATTATTAGAACAATTTGACTATAAAAATACACTTCAAGCTCCCCGAATTCAAAAAATTGTAATTAATCGTGGTTTGGGTGATGCATCGCAAAATGCAAAAATACTCGACTCATCTTTAAAAGAACTAACGATTATTGCAGGTCAAAAAGGAGTTATTACTCGTTCAAAAAAAGCAATTGCAGGATTTAAACTTCGTCAAAAGATGCCTGTTGGGGTCTCCGTTACACTTAGAGGTGAACGAATGTATGGATTTCTTGACCGATTAATTAATTTAGCATTACCTCGAATTAGAGATTTTCAAGGAATTAGCCCAAAAAGCTTTGATGGACATGGTAATTATAGCTTAGGCTTAGAAGAGCAGCTTATGTTTCCAGAGATTGATTATGATAAAATTGATCAAATACGTGGAATGGACATCTCCATTATAACAACATCAAAAAATGATCAAGAAGGATTAGCGCTTTTAAAAGAATTTGGAATGCCGTTTAAAAATTAATTAGTTTACGCAATTTTATTTATCTTATTGGTTTAACTATCGACTTTATCAAAACTAGATGTCTTTATTAAGTTCCTGATACTAAAGTGTTTTCTAAATGATAAACCTTTACCTAAATAATAAATTTTATCTCAGTTACGAACGACCTTTGTAGTTCCCATCAAGGAGTAAAACGAAGCAAAAAAAAGTTCGTTATTTAAGACAAAGTTATAAAAAAAGTGAAGCTTTGGTTCCTAACCTTTGTGTGTAAAATTGGGTTAATTATTGTCAACCAGTTATATGTTTAAAAATTTAGATTAGAACCCAAAGCATAACGTCTAAAACTAATGATATTTATTTAGTGTGTATCGTCCCCAATTTGTTCATCGATAAAAAAAAACAATATTTAACTCTTAGGAAAAAATAGCTTTTACTTAGTTTCCAAAGTGAGCTTTTAGAGAAAACTATCTTTCTAGGCTAAAAAAAAAGTATAATAATAATTATTATTTTAAGGAAATAAAAAAAAATGGTCAATGATACGATTAGTGATATCTTGACTCGGATTCGAAATGCAAATTTAGTAAAAAGTCAAACTGTAGCAATACCTTTAACTCGAATCAGTCAAAAAATTTCGATAATTTTAGAAAAAGAGGGATTCATTGAATCTTTTCAAATATTTCCGTCCGGGGAGATCGATTTACGTTTAAAATATAAAGGTCGCGAGAAAACACCTTGTATTACTAATTTAAAACGAATTAGTAAACCTGGTTTAAGGATTTATGCAAATCATAAAGAAATACCTAAAATTTTAGGTGGTATGGGTATTGTAATTCTTTCTACGTCGCAAGGAATTATGACTGATCGCGAAGCCCGTTTTTTTGGAATTGGCGGAGAGATTTTATGCTCAATTTGGTAATATGTTTTTATTCTTTACGACTTCTTACTTAATGTTTTTTATGATAAAAAGATTAGTTTTTTCCGTTATAAAAACTCCAGATTTTATTTCAAAAGTGAAAAAAAAGTTGCAATGTAAAAGCCCAAATTTTACTTAAATTTTTTATTGAAGTGCTAATTTAAGTACCTACAAGAACAACAAAACTAGTATACTGAATACTCCCAATTTCTACGGAATCTAGGTTACCTACGCGACAAAGTTCTCAAAATTACCAAGATCAACGCTTTAATTTAAATTTAAGCAATACTTTAGCTGCTTTTTTTAAGAAATTGGAAAAATTTTAATAAGCTAATCTTATTTTAGTCAAAAGCAAAAATTTTATTTATGTTTATGATAAAAATTTCATTTACAATTAAAATTATTAAGTAAAGCACCAGAATCTGAAGTCTTTACATTTGACAAAGTCTAATTTTTTTTCTTTTTTTTAAACGCTTTTTAAAATTTAAAAAGCGTTAGAAGTAATCAATCAAGTTACGCTTAATTTAAAAAAAGAAAAATAGTAACAAGCTTGGCTTCATCAAAAAAGAGTAAACCTTAGGAAAACTCGTTCGTCGCAAATAAACCATAACAATAAAAAAATTGAATAGTGAAAAACAAAGTCTTATTGAAATGCAAGGTGTTGTGACCCAATGTCTCTCAAATGCAATGTTTCGAGTGAAATTAGAGAATGGATTTCAAGTGCTTGCTCATGTCTCTGGGAAAATACGACGTAATTATATACGTATATTATTAGGAGATCGCGTTACTGTAGAATTAAGTCCATACGATTTAACAAGAGGACGGATTGTATATAGATTAAGACAAAATGAACAAAAAAATGAAACTTAAAAGAAAGCTATTTTAGCTAATATGTTCATTTTAGTATAAATAACAATAAAATATGCGACCCTGTAAAAAAAATGTATTATTTTTACATGTTGAACAATGTTGTTTTTATCAGTTACATTTATAAAAATTTAAAAAAGTTTCAAGCAAATTAAAGTATCCAGTCGTTATTAGAAAAGACTAAGCTTAGTATTATTTTTTTCAAGTTCTACAAAAGCTTTTTTAAAAAAGATTTTGATATTTAAACTTTTTAATTTATTTTATAAGCGAAGCCTCTTTTTATTACCAACAAGCAGGATGCTCAAAAGAGTATATTCAACTAAGCTTCGCTTGTTTAAAATCTCTATTATTTAATTTAAAAAAAACTAATTATATGAAAGTTCGTGCTTCTGTTCGTAAAATTTGTGATAATTGCCGATTAATCCGTCGAAAAAGAAAAATAATGGTAATCTGTTCAAATCCTAAACATAAACAAAGACAAGGCTAATTTTTATATCTTCGTTAGAGTTAAAAAATTTAATTCGCAAATAACAGTTTTAATTTTACAGACAAGTTACCTTTTAGGCACTAGCTTTTACTTTGCCTAAAATCATAATTTTATATTTTGTTTGGAACCTCTGTTTTACCAGCTAACTTTGTAAACTAATACTTTAAAATTATGTTTTAACTCTTGCATATTTCTCCGCGAAAAAAAATCCCTAGCCTCACTTTGAAAGAGTAAACAAGCAAAGCTTGTAAACCTGACTACTAACGAAATTAATAGTCTTGACAAGGTTATCAAACTTCGTTTGATTACCCATTTAAAAGTCGATTTATTTACTTGAAAAATGTGTAAGATTCTAGATAATCTAGCTCTTTCCAACTAAGTTTATCCAAATAAGCTTAGTTTATTTGTATTTTCCATAGCACAGTCGCAAAAAAAAATCTAGAACAGACGAAGTTTGTTCAGTATAGAATCTAACAGAGAAGACTTTTTTTTCTCTGCTTCGGTAGTTAAAACAAGCCGAGCTTGTTTTAATAAACCTATCCCTACGGTAAACAAGCGAAGCTTGTTAACCTTGCTCTTTCAGAGTGAGGGATTAGGTCTTCTATGTGCTGTTAATGAAAAAGTTTAAAAAATACAAAAAATTTTTTTTATCACAGAAGACTTGTGTTCTGTGCTGCGGTGCTTCGCAAAGAGTGTAATAAAGTAAAAACAGTTAGTAAAATTATTCTGTCTCTGTAAAACTAAAGATTTAACTTCAGCCTAGTTCCTATCTTGCATATTTACTAGTAAGACAAAATCATATTTTTTCTTTCTTGTCAAAGATATTTTTTTACCAAAAAGTTATTAGTATGTTGTAATTGTAATGTCATTATTTATTAAAATGTAAAAAATTATAAACTAAGGAATTGTTATTATGGCACGACAAAGTCGAAAATCTCTTCAAAAAAAAATAAAACGCAAAGTCCCTAAAGGTGTTGTACATGTTCAGGCAAGTTTTAATAATACAATTATTACAATAACTAATTTGAAAGGGGAAGTCATTTCATGGTCCTCTGCTGGTGCTTGTGGTTTTAAAGGGGCGCGTAAAGGAACTCCATTTGCTGCTAAAACTGCTGCTGAAACAGCAGCTAAACAATCTTTAGACCAAGGAATGAAGCAAGCTAGAGTTATGGTAAAAGGTCCTGGTGCTGGTCGAGAAACTGCTATTCGAGGTCTTCAAGAAGCAGGTTTAACAATTACCTTAATTCGAGATATTACTTCGATTCCTCATAATGGTTGTCGCCCACCTAAAAAACGGCGAATTTAATTATATTCTTTTTACGACACTAATATTTTAGTAAATTTTATTTATTTAAACAGTCCTAATTTTTGTTCTTCACAAACAAAGCTCTTCATAAAATCTTTTCAAAGTGCCAAATCTTTATCTTGTATAAAATTTAAAAAGCTGTTTCCAGCTGCAAATGTTAGGCTCTTGAAGTTAATTTAAAACACGTTTAAAACCTAATAAACTTTGGTAATCACCCTTTGGTTGATAACCTTGACCTCACTCTGAAAGAGCAAGGTTATATAAATCCCTACGGGATTTTGATTACCTTTCGGGTTGAAGGGTTTATAAAAAAGACTTTTTTAATCTTTTATATTTCCATTTAAATCGGCCTTAAAATTTAAATATCAACTTTTGATTTACAAAAATATGTTTTTGGCAATTCAAGCTTTTGCAGTTGACACAAAGTGTTAACTCTATTTTAGCCGGCCATTGATGATGAGTAATGACTAAGATGTCATATTTTAATATTTTGGATTTAAATTGAAGTACAAATTAAGAATTTTTCGGAAATAGAAACCTTTATTATAATTTTTGTGTGTAATTTCGACAAAGGTGCAAAGCGTAAAACATTTAGAAAACCTGTAGATAATCTAAATGCGTACGGAATTTCTAAAATCTGGAGCAAAAAAAAGTCTGCTGCGTTGTTCTTTCAGAGTAAAGCGTTTTTGGGTACGAAAAGGATACCTAAGAAACGTACCCACTTTGATAGAAAATATTTAATAGCATTAAACTTCGTTTGATAACTTTTCCCTAAGTTATGAACTTTTCTCGTAACTATGAATAAGAAACAAAGGAGAGATTAAAAGTGGAACATTTATTGCTTTCCTGTATTGAGTCAAGAGTTGAAAATAATCGAAGTTTTTATGGTCGATTTCAATTAGGACCCTTTGATTTAGGACAAGGTCTAACGGTTGCAACAGCTTTAAGACGAACTTTACTATCAGAATTAACAGGCTTAGCTATTACTGCTGTTGCGATTCGGGGTGCAAGTCATGAGTATTCTACTCTATGTGGAGTGCGAGAATCAGTTTTAGATATACTTCTTAACTTAAAACAGATTGTATTTTCTCTTGTTGATTCAGAATTGGAAAATGATTCTTTTTATAATTTATCAAATAAACAAAGTCTAGCTGAATCACAAATAGGTTTTTTAAAAGTTTATGGGCCTGGGATTGTAAAAGCTTCCGATATCAAATTACCTAGTGCAATTCAATGTGTAGATCCTGATCAATATATCGCAACCCTTGCATCTAATGGTACTTTAGAGATAAGATTTATTATTTCTGAAGGTAAAAATTATATTATTCAAACTACATCTCCATCAGAGCTATCATCTCCACTATCCCAGCAACATTTTTCCAATAGATCGCTTAATCTAGTCTCATTTACTGATCCAACAGTTTTGCAAACTCCCCAATCTAATTTTTTAGAAAAAACAAAAAATCCCATAAAAGACAAAGTCTCTATTAAAGAAGAAAATAAGAATCTTAAACACTTAAAGGTAGAAAACTTTAATGCGGACTCAGTTGTTCAAATACAAACGCTGAGAAATCTAAATGAAACTAGTATGAATGCGCAAGCAGTAAATTCTAATAGTATTTCCAAATCTAAAGAGTTAGACCCAAACTCAGCTTTTGCTTCTACTAAAGGTCTAACTCTGAACGAACAAGGGTATGAAACCTCATTGAATTATAAAGGAGTCGCGCAAAGTTTAAACACAGCAAAAAAAGTAGTTCCTATAAGTGGAATAGCAAAAAACAAGTTTATTTCAAAAACAAATGTTGCGGAATCTAATTTATTTTCTAAACGAGACTCTATAAAAAAAAGCTCAACGGAGTTTTTAAAAATAGATAAAATGACAAATGTTCTTCTAATTGATGCTGTTTTTATGCCCGTGAATCGAGTAAATTTTCTTCTCGAAAATGATGATGAGTCTATCGAACTTAAAGAAAAAGTAATTTTAGAAATTTGGACTAATGGTAGTATTCATCCACGAAAAGCAATTCATGAAGCCACTTCAGCAATTATTCGCATCCTTCTCCCTTTCCAAGAACTAAATTCATTCCAATCGTTTATTTTAAATTCCAATTTAAAAACTCAACAAAATTCGCAAGACATATCGCGTCGTCGAGAATTCTACTCAAATAAAAAAAAGGTAAAGTTTGCAGCAAAAAAAGATAATTTAGCTATTAAAAAAAATAGAGCTTTTATTGATATTGGGAATTTAGAATTATCTTTAAGACCATATACGTGTTTAAAACGAGCCAATATTAATACAGTAAATGATCTTTTACAATACTCTTCTGATGAATTACTTCTACTTAAAAATTTTGGTAAACGTTCATTAGAAGAAGTAGAAACGACTTTAGCTCAGCTTGGTTTAAAACTAGGTAAAGCCAATTCAAATCAATTACTTCCAAAAAATATAATTCAATAATTATATTTACTACGTTTTTTCTAAATTTAATTATTTAACTAGCGTGACTTAGATCTTTAATTTCTAATTTTATTCATTTATAGTCAATTACCAACATATTTAAGGAGGACACACATTGTCTGTTAACATTTTAGCTAAAGGTACTGGACGTCGAAAATCGGCTATTGCTCAAATCCAACTGGTTAAAGGAACTGGTGAGTTTATTATTAATGGAAAATCAGGGGTTTTATATATGCAAGAAAATCCCGCTTCTGTTTTATCTATTCAAGCTCCTTTAGAATTATTAAGATTACAAAAAACATATGATACAATTGTAGTAGTTCAAGGTGGTGGGCTTATTGGCCAAGCTGAAGCAATTAAGTTAGGAATGGCTCGAGCTCTTTGTGATATAGAAAAGTCTTATCGACCCTTTCTTAAAACTAAAGGCTATCTTACAAGAGATTCTCGTTGTAAAGAACGTAAAAAATATGGTTTAAAAAAAGCTCGAAAAGCTCCTCAATTTTCTAAACGCTAATTGAGTTTAGAAAATTAAACTATTTTTTATAATGTAGGTTTTTATCTTTCATTTTTAGTTAGCAAATAAGTGTTTTGACCTTTTTTAAAATAAAAGTTTAAATTTTACGTCAAAATATAAATAAGCTAATTTGCCTAAATAAAATGTTTGAAGCCATCACTAAAAACAGACTCTTTATTTTTCAAATTTAGATTGTTGATAACCCAAAAACTTCGTTTTGTTACCAGAAAGCTTAAAAAAGCCTTCTTAAATCTAATTTTATCTTTCATAATTAAAATTTTGAGCCAAAGTTTACCTTCTTTTTATGCTAACTGGACAAATTTTTATAGTGGAAGCTCTATAAGTAAACATTGGCTTAAACGGCGAAAAATTTACTCTACTACCAAATTATTTGATGGAACTCTAAATAAATCACTAAAAAGTGTCAACGACGAGTTTTATTCCAAATTTTTTTATACTTAGAACAGTATATTTTTAGAAAAAATAGTGTTACGTCTCACTCGGAAGGTTTTCTCTGAAAGAGAAAACCTATGTTTTATCAAAGATAAAAAATTTAGAGCAAGGTTATCTAATTAAGCTTAGCTTATTTTGATTACCCCATTAAAATTTAGATTGGGTCGACAAAATTATCTTATTTAAAAGTATATTTTTTTAATTTAGTACTTAAAGAATGTAATAATAAAGTATAGTTTAATAAGATGTTATCTTTGCCAACAAAGAAATATTAAATTTAAAACGTTTGTTTTTTTTTACTTAAGACTATTCAAAGTAGACGGTCCATACGTTAATTAAAGTTGAAGCTTTTGATTGGCGTTTTTATCTAACCTTAATATTACTAAGGTTGTATAATTCAACTCTACAAATTGTCTCTCTGTTCAGATTTAATTTGTCAAAATTTTTTTTATAGTTGGTTGAACCATGATAAGTTTGCAAATACCAACAAAAAAGCCAGGACTTTAAATAAGTTCTAAAAACAACTGTCAGCACGTGTCAAATTGAGTTTATTCGAAACTAATTTCAGATTTAACTTTTTCATTTAAGGCTCTGCTCAGTTACTACTTTGACAAAATATTTGCTCATTGAATACACAATATTAGAAGTAAAGAACAAACTTTCTACTTAAAGAAGATATTTTATTGATCATTCTAACTCCAGAATTAAACGTGGAAGAAGGTAAATCAAAAATATAACAAATCCAATAAATTAATTAAAATTAAAAAAAATTATGTCTACTACAACTAATGAAATTATTGAAAAATTAAAATCAATTACTCTATTAGAAGCTGCTGAATTAGTTTCTCAAATTGAAGAAACATTTGGAGTCGATGCTTCAGCATCCGTGGGAACTAGCTTTTTACCCGCTGGTGGGGAAGGTGCTGGTGGGCAAGAAGCTGCGGAAGAAAAAACGGCTTTTGATATTATTTTAGAAGATGTTCCAAGTGACAAAAGAGTAGCTGTTTTAAAAGTAATTCGAAATCTAACTTCGTTAGGATTAAAAGAAGCGAAAGAATTTACAACTTCATTACCAAAAGCATTAAAAGAGTCAGTATCTAAAGAAGAAGCTGACACGGCAAAACAACAATTAGAAGAAGCAGGAGCTAAAGTAAAAATTCAATAATTAGTTTATTATTTGGAGACTTACTAACTCATTCGTAAAAAACAGCACAGACAATACGTCCTATCACAAATTTTTTCTATGCCGCGTTTCACTTTGAAAAGGTCTACAAGCGAAGCTTGTCTAGGAAGCGATCGTCGATCACAATCAAGTTTTACACCGAAGACTTTTGTTCTGCGCTGCGCCCTTCGGGTAAAACAACCTTGCTACTAACGAAGTTAGTAGCTTAAGCAAGGTAATTTAAATAAAAGTTGTCACACTTAACCGAATAGTGGCAGGTTAGTTAAACCTACCACTATTTATTAAAAATGCTTAGTGCTTCTTCTATATTATAAACTTTGTTTTAAACCACGGTTCCCTCTGCAAGAATACACTTCCTCTGGAGGAAGCCTTTAGGAGGGAGTTGATGGAGAGTATTTTATATTTTATTCTTATTAACGTAAAAATTTTATGGTTGCTAACTGGGTTGGTCAGGTTTTTGCCAAATGTAAAATTAGGGGGAAGGTGTAAACTTTGTATAAAAGTACAAAACGTAAAATAGTTAGAGCAGAGCCTAAATTTAGACAGCTTGTTCCGTAATTACAAATTAACTATAAAATGAAGGCTATGACTTAGACAGCTAAGATTCTATTTGTATCTTCGATGAAAAAACTATTTTTGTATAAAGGCTTTTTTTAGGTAAATATTAATTTTAGCTCTTGGGTTATGATTTTCTAAGATTCCAATTTACTAGTGACGAAGCTAAATTTACAACACTTTGTGCCAGCTGTACTTTTAACTCTAGTATTGTTAAACCTAGTTTAATCTAAGGCAGGGAAATTATTCCGATAATCTAAAATTTCGGCTTTAAGTAAATTTAACACTAAAGTCCTAATTTCTTTCTTAGTTTGTTTTATTTCCAACTTTTTTTATGGTTTCTTTAAAATACTTATTGTCCTAAAAAAAGTTAAAATTTTTATATTTTTTCTCTATAAAAGAATGTTAGGGTAGATTTCTAAAGGTATAGTGTACATACTAATTAATTTTGAAGCTCACAGGCTGTATATACAGGATTTTTATATGAAATTTAAATATGGGTTCGCTTTGTGGCTAAAATATAAAATAAACTAACCATTTTATCAATTTACTCTTCTTATCTTAAAGGTAAATCTGCTAGATTTATATAAAGCGTCTTTTTGAGAGGGAATCTTGCCTTATTCTTTCATCGTTACTAAATTACAAATGTAATTTAGTAACGATGAAAGAATAAGGCTATAAACCTTAATTATATTAGGGAGGGGCCAAAATAATTTAAATAAGCGAGCTGTATTAAAAGTCTAGCCTATAAAACTTAGAATGTCCTCCCCAAGCTTTTTGTAGCAACGAGATGACCAGTACATTGCTAAACTTTAATAAGTGAGGTTTAGTAAAGTTAATTTTTCATTTCTCTAAAAATTAAAATAAGCCAAGTGTTAATGAAATATCAATTGGTAGTGTTGCACCAATTCCTAACCAAATAGCAACAAGGGTACCTACTAAAAAGACAGTTGTGGCAACTGGACGACGAAAAGGATTTTGGAATTTATTGATATTTTCAATGAAGGGAACAGTCAATAAACCTGCTGGTACCGCAGCCATGAAAAGCACGCCTAATAATTTATTAGGCACTGTTCGTAAAACTTGGAAAACAGGATAAAAATACCATTCAGGTAAAATTTCTAATGGAGTAGCAAATGGATTTGCAGGCTCTCCAATCATAGCGGGGTCTAGAACTGCTAACCCAATAACACCAGCAAAGGTACCTAGAATAACTACTGGGAAAATATACAATAAATCATTTGGCCAAGCGGGCTCTCCGTAATAATTATGACCCATACCTTTTGCTAATTTTGCTCGTAAAATAGGATCGGATAAATCTGGTTTTTTTGTAACTGCCATAGAATCTCCTTAAAAATTAAGTATAATAGATAAAATAATTTTCTATAATTAGCATTAGATAGACTTTTCTTAACTAAAACCAAAATAGGAATTACCTCACTCGGAAGGTTTTCTTTGAAAGAGAAAACTTATGTTTTCTCTTTGATAAAACATTTAGAGCAAGGTTATCTAAATTCCCAAAGAATTTAGATTACCCTTTTTGACAATCTTAAGTATTTACTTGAAAGTCTTTGCTAATTTTTTATATAAAGTGTAAAAGATAAAGTGATACTTTTCAAGCAAAGTATCACTTTGAAATAATGCGCTAATTTAAATAAGTTTCGGGTATTTTGTTTAACAAAAGACCAACACTAAAGTCAAATTGGCTATTGCTGATTTGCAATGTCTAATTCTTTTTCTAAAAATTTTTTCTTACGGAAAAAGTGTTCCTAGAAAGTTTCGGTTTAAATTAAATTTATAGGTTAAATTAGACAAAAATTTTTTTAAAATTTCTACTTTTAAACCAAGATTGAATTATTTATTTCGTTGAAACATTAAACTAGCAAGGTAAGCTTGTTTTAAAGAGGTCCAGAAATACCTTGTTTGCGAATCATTAAGAAATGCATAAGCATAAATACAGCCGTTAATAATGGTAATACAAAAGTATGTAAACTGTAGAAACGCGTTAAAGTAGATTGTCCTACACCAACCCCTCCACGTAAAAGCTCAACAAGAGGAGGTCCTACAAGAGGAATTGCATCAGGTACACCAGTTACAATTTTTACAGCCCAGTAACCAACTTGATCCCAAGGTAAAGAATATCCGGTTACTCCAAATGATACTGTACATACAGCCATAATTACTCCAGTAACCCAAGTTAATTCACGAGGTTTTTTAAAGCCACCAGTTAAATAAACCCGAAAAACGTGTAGAATCATCATTAAAACCATCATGCTTGCAGACCAACGATGAATTGATCGGATTAACCAACCAAAGTTAACATCTGTCATAATATATTGTACTGACGCAAATGCTTCTGCAACAGTTGGTCGATAGTAAAATGTCATAGCAAAGCCAGTAGCCACTTGTACAAGAAAGCAGGTAAATGTAATCCCACCTAAACAATAAAAAATGTTTACGTGAGGCGGTACGTATTTGCTGCTGATATCATCTGCTATTGCTTGAATTTCGAGACGTTCTTCAAACCAATCATATACTTTACTCATAAAAGAGAGCTCCTTACGGTATTAAAAATCACAATTAGGCTAAATTTTATTAATTTTATGGGAAATATTTTATATTAAAATAGTCTTCTTAAGTTACAATTACCTATTTTTAGGCAAAAAAAATTTCTAGTTGTAGTTTTTTTTTAAGTAGAGTTACTTGACTTTAGAGGAGCTATGTTACGGTAATTTTATAAGAATTTTGTTGACGCAAGGTTTAGCTCATTCACTTGAAAGTGGTAATCTAACTAACGCATTTTGTTAGTCATAAAACCTCCCTTGTAATGAGGAACATACGAGTTATCTAAATAAGCTTGTCTTATTTAGATACTCTTGGTCAAACTATTAACTTGATTAGTAGTAAGGCTATTTTGTTTGAAAAATAAAACCTTATTGAGATCTCTAATTATTTTTAGAATTACTAAGTTATACATTTCATTTATAACCAATTTTTGCCTTTCCTTTGAAGGATGTTTGCCCCAAAGGACAAACGTTATTTGAATTAAAGTTCTATATTTAGCAAAGTAAAAACTTTAGATTCGTCCAGAGGGCCCAACTTTCTAGCAAACTTCGCTTGTTATTTCGACAAAAGTCTGCCTCTGAAACAACCAGGTAATAGACATTCTGTAGAAATTTTGATTACCAAAGTATAATCATAGTTGGGTTTTCTATACAAAGTTTATTTTATTTAAAATAAACAAGTTGCTTCAGAAGCAAAATTTACTTTAATGATCTGGCTTTCTTAAGATAAAGAAATTGCTTCAACTGCCTCGGCCTCACCCAGAAGGGTATACAAGCTCCGCTTGTCTAGGAAGCGATCGTAGATCGCAATCAAGTTTTACGCAGAAGACTTGTGTTCTGCGCTGCGCCCTTCGCGTAAAATAAGCTTGCTACTAACAAAGTTAGTAGCAAGCTTATTTTGATTAGCTTTTGACTTAAAAGCATAAAGGTATTAATATCTTTCGAATTTTTCTTATTTTAAATTACAAACTTTGGTTTTTTTGTACATTTTTTAAGAATTGCCTAGAATAATAAAACTTTAATAAGCTAAGCACAGTATAGTTCAGCAAACATCATTTTTTAAGAACCAGACCACTTTACATCCACCGCAACTTGATCAACGATTCCATAGTCTTTAGCTTCGCGTGCAGACATAAATTGATCTCGATCCATATCTCGAGAAATTCTACTTAAAGTTTGGCCAGTTCTTTCAGCGTAAATTTTTCCAACTTGGCGACGAATTCGCATAACTTCTTCCGATTCTGAAAGGACCTCTGATGCTTGACCTTGACTTCCTCCCTCAGGTTGGTGAATCATTATTCGTGAATGGGGTAAAGCAATTCGTTTTCCTCGATCCCCACCCGCTAAGACAAATGAAGCCATAGAAGCTGCTGTTCCAACACAAATTGTTGTAACATCCGCTTTTACATAATTCATTGTGTCATAGACGGCAATTCCACAAGTTACCGATCCTCCTGGTGAGTTTATATAAATATATAACCCTTTTGATTTTTCTTCTGCATTAAGATATAGCATAATACCAATCAATTGGTTTGCTAGCTCATCATCTAAATCTTGACATAAAAATAAAACTCTTTCCCTATAAAGTCGATTGTATAAATCGACCCACTGGGCTGAAGGCTCGCCGGGCAAACGAAATGGGACTTTAGGTACTCCAATGGGCATAAGTCGTATCTCCTTAAAAAAAATATATATATAGCTAGATCGAATTTGTTTTAGCAATAATCTAGTTGAAATTTGCTTGCGCGAAGTTGCATTGAAAATAAAGTATGATATTGTTTTCCAACTTTTTTTGCAACGAAAAGTAGGTTGATTAATTAAAGGAAATTTATTTTAAGTATACAAAGAGAGTAAATTTTATTTAAATTTTTCAAGTTTAAATAAAGATAACCTTACTCTATAAGAGTAAGGTTAGTAAAGCTGTTATACATAGTTCCCGCTAGTTTAATTTTAATATTTTTATTACATTGTTACAAGCTTTATTTTATTAAATTAAAAATGATATAAGATTTTTAATATTTTTTTTGATTAATTTTTATTTGTTGATAGCTACTTAATATTATTTCAATTAACGGAATTTAGTTTGGCTTAAATCTTTAAGCCAAACTAAAATAGAATTTTTAATAAATTTATTTTGCTAATGAATCCCAGCTAACAGTTAAATCATCTAGAAGAACCGAACTGTTATAAATTTCTAAAATAATTACTAAAAAGACTGCAAAAAGAGCCATAAATACACCCATCAGAACAGTTGTTCCCCAACCAGGTGCTACTTTTCCATATTCTGAGTTTAGTGGTTTTAGTAAAGTTCCTAGAGCTGTTACTTTACCAGTATCCAATGGACTTTGTTTACTTTTAGAGGTAGTTCCTATTGCCATAAAGTTTTCAAAAAATTCGTAGAGTTTTTACTTTCTGTAATAATCTTAAAAAAGAGTAAGCGAAATAAAAAATTTGTAATTTTTAACTAGTTTATTTGCTAAAATATATAACAAGTAAATTAATTTACCTTTTTAAATTGTGAGCAAAATTTTCTTACAACTAGAGTTTCTTATTTTGACAACTTAAAACGAAACTTTTTTGTTTACGTTAAAACTTTAAATATAGCTTTGTTTTCAAAACAGATTTTATTTGATAAACTCAGTAACATTGAAAATGATATTTTTTAAGTGACGAATTTTATTCAGCACAAATCTCTTCTCTCTAGAGGAAGCCTTATATACTAACTAATAAAAAATTACAAATCTGTTGAGTTTAAAATAATTATGGAAAGTCCTGCGTTTTTTTACACAATCTTCTTATGGTGTCTTCTTTTAAGTATTACTGGATATTCAATTTATGTCGGATTTGGCCCACCATCAAAGCAGCTTCGTGATCCTTTTGAGGAACATGAAGATTAACTTTATGTGGGTTAACAGTCATTTTTAAATATTTTGACTCGAACAAAGTTCGAGTCAAAATATTACTTCAGTGCATACCTGTAGTAAAAACAAATCAGATTTTTTAATAAAATTTATTATGTTTTAGGTAGTCACCTAAATTTAAAATTTAGGCTTCTAATAAAATTTTATAAGTGTAAAGTAGATATTTTTTTAGAAAATATCAATAGCAAAATAATTTTTTGGCTAATACTTAAACATAATTTTTTAAATTGTTAAGGAATTTAACAACCAAGCAGTTTATCCCTATTTGGTCTCACTCTGATTGTGCTAAAATTACAAACTTTGTTTGTAATAAAATTTTCCTTAAATGTTTTAGACAAATTGCAAAACATAAAGTGGGAAACAGAAAGTTCCCTTCTTAGGAGGAATACTTCTGAGAAATCTTTGTCGATAACGACAAAGAAAAAGCCAGATTAAAAAATTCCAAAGATCTTACCCTATAGTAGAATTCGTAAAATCTTGCTAATAAAAATCTAATCTTCTTACTTATTAAATTTTCTTTGATTAAATAGTTTCTTAAAAAAAATTAACAGTATTATATTTTAAACTAAAAATATTTTAGTATTGTTATTTTACAATACGAGGAGGTTCTCTAAAGAAAATGGCAAAAAAGATAATTCCTAAAGTCCCTACTAATAAAAAGGTATAAACTAAAGCTTCCATAAAAATAAAGTTTTTATTTAATTGGCAACAATATTAAAGCAAAAAAATTTCCCTAGGCTGCAATTTCAACACCAATTATTCAATATAAACGTCTAAATAAACATAAAAATTAGTTTAGAAAGTAAAAATTTTTATCCTTGAAATTAAAAACGAAATTTTTACTAAATTGATTTTCTCTCTAAAAGAGCGATACAGAAGATATGTAATATACTGAACAAGGTTTACCAAGCACAGAAGAAAATCTTCTTTACGTATTTTCTATGTTTACTCTGGACTTTTTTCTGTGCAGAGGTGCTTCGGTTATCGAAATAGGTCAAGCTTATTTCGATAACTAAAGTTTATTTAGATAACTAAAAATTTTTATTTTAAAAAAAATTTAATCTTAATGAGGAAATATTTCTTCTATTACTATGAGTTTTAACATATTGTAAAAAAACCACCTCCTCAACTACATTTATAATGTTGTGGAAATATAAAAAAGAGTAGAAAAAAATTTTATCTAAATAATAATTTTAAACTGATTGGCGTCGAGTAGAAGAGTCACCTAACTTTTGGAAAGCTCCAAATTCTACTTGTTCGTCTAAGTCAACACCAATACCTGCAAAAACATCACGGAAAATTGTTCTTGAACCATGCCAAATATGACCAAAGAAGAACAATAAAGCAAAACATAAATGCCCAAAAGTAAACCAACCACGTGGACTACTTCTAAATACACCATCAGATTGTAAAGTTGCACGATCAAATTCAAAAACTTCGCCTAATTGCGCTCGTCTTGCATATTTTTTAACAGTTGCTGGATCGCTAAAAGTAACTCCGTCTAGCTCTCCACCATAGAAACTAACAGAAACACCTACTTGTTCAATACTATATTTTGATTCAGCTCGACGAAATGGTACATCTGCTCGTACAACACCATTTTTATCAATCAATAAAACTGGAAATGTTTCAAAAAATGTTGGCATACGACGGACATATAATTCATTTCCTTCTTTGTCTTTAAAAACAGCATGTCCTAGCCATCCTACAGCAATACCATCACCACTATTCATTGCACCAGCTCGGAATAATCCACCTTTTGCTGGATTATTACCAATATAATCGTAAAAAGCAAGTTTTTCCGGAATTTCTGCCCAAGCTTGTGAAAGTGATTTACCTTCAGATAAACTAGATTGAACTCTTTTTTCAATTTCTTGTTGGAAGAAGCCTAAATCCCATTGATAACGAGTTGGCCCAAATAGTTCAATAGGAGTCGCCGCTGAGCCGTACCACATTGTTCCAGCAACAATGAAAGCTGCCCAAAAAACTGCTGCAATACTACTTGAAAGTACAGTTTCAATATTACCCATTCGAAGACCATTATATAATCGTTGAGGAGGTCGAACGCAGAGATGAAAAAGTCCAGCTAAAACACCTAGAATACCTGCAGCAATATGATGAGCAGGAATACCGCCTGGATTGTAAGGATCAAATCCTTCTGCTCCCCATGACGGCGCAACTGGTTGAACACTTCCAGTAATCCCGTAGGGATCAGAAACCCAAATACCAGGTCCAAATAAACCAGTGATATGAAATGCACCAAATCCAAAACATAAAAGCCCAGAAAGGAATAAATGAATACCAAAAATTTTTGGAAGATCTAATGCAGGATCCCCAGTTCGTGGATCACGAAAAAGTTCTAGATCCCAATAAACCCAATGCCAAATAGATGCAGCAAATAAAGCACCAGATAATAGAATATGCGAAGCAGCTACACCTTCATAACTCCAAATTCCAGGATTATTAGCGGTTTCACCACTAATAGTCCAACCACCCCAAGATTGTGTTATTCCTAAACGAGTCATAAAAGGAAGAACAAACATACCTTGACGCCACATTGGATTCAAAACAGGGTCAGAAGGATCAAATACGGCAAGTTCATAAAAAGCCATAGAGCCAGCCCAACCAGCTACAAGCGATGTATGCATTAAATGTACAGAAATTAAACGACCTGGGTCATTTAATACAACTGTATGGACACGAAACCAAGGTAATCCCATAAATATTTTTTATAACATAAAAACTTTTTTACTTTCTTTCTTTTGTATAATTGTTTTTAATTATACCATAACTTCATAGACTTTTTTTCAACCTTTTATAACGTAATTCGTCAAATTGCTTATTAGCGCTTTTAATCAATCAGAAAATTTTCTCTTAAAAACTTTAGTAAGACTATCAACTCTATACTTTATTAACTAAAGCCTTGTCGGTAAGATTTGTGTTTTTACCTCTCAATAAAGTTCAAGCTGTGATCGAAAAAAAGAAATGTTGATTTTTTTTAAGTAAATTGATATAATAGACAAGTAAGTCCAGTGCTCTGTAATCTTAAAGCTAGAATCATGTGAGGACGTAAAAGTAGCAACATTAAAGGTTATTTGAGATAGCCAGGGTTACTGGGCTTTTATTAAAATTAAACAATTACAATTACTGTTTAAGATTTTTAGGTCTTATAATTAAAATGTTAGTTTGACATTTTAAGGTAAGATATTGGTAAAAAAAAATATGGCTAAAATAAAAGAAAATTAATGAAATTATATTTAAAAAATAATTGAATAAAAATTTTTTTAAAATAAAAATTCCTATTTAATTATTTAGAGCAACCTTTACCTTTAGGATTAATTTTTGGTATCAACAAAAGTCATACTTTTGAAAAACATTGCAGTTTTATATAGTGGATTGTCACTTCAAAAATCAGTTTTCTTTACTACGGACTTTCTAATTAATTTGGTGCATCTAGCATTATTTTAAATTCTTCATTCGTTTAGTAGGAAACTTATTTTGTCCCAAATCTTATATTTTTAGCAAAAAGAAAAATTTCTTCTTAAATAAAAGATTAAACTTTTGCAATCACTAAAATAAAAGTTTCCCCTAATTTATTCAGAGCAAGGTTACTAAAATGTCTACGGAATCTGCATTACCTTACCCCATAGGGGTAAGGTTATCTAAATAAGCTTGACTTATTTTAATTACCCAAAAGCTTTTTTTGTAACACGTTGGCTTTTTTAGAGGAAGTCTTTATTTTCAATTGGCTTTAGAACTTTTGAACTTTTGTGCAAATTAGATTTGCAAGTTAAAAAAAATTTATATGACAAATTTAAATGTTTTACATTTTGGCTTCTCACTTAAATTATAAACGAAGTTTGTAATAAACGAAGTTTGTAATAAACGTTCTTGTTTCCCCAAAACCCAAAACACAAGCTTTACTTAATTTAAATTTGACAGGTTTTAAAAAAGTGGATTATAAATTGCAAACGACATTTATAATTAAATGGTTAGATTTAAATCTTGAGTTGGAGTTTAGTTTGTCCTAAATGACAAATGTAGGTTCGTTATAAAGTTTTACTTAAATATAAACTTTTCAAATTTAAATAAAATTGTCGACGTCGGGAAAAATTTAAGGGTAAGATAGCATACAAACTTTAATGGCGAAGATTTTATTAAATAGTTTATTTTCTCAGTGAAATATAAAGTTTTAGATTTTATACTTTTACTGAAAAGAGAAACCAGCCAACTATATCTTGTTACTTTCTTACAAATCTCCTTTTTAAGAATGTTTTTTCAAGCAAGGTCTTGTGAGTAATATTATTTATCCTCAGTTTATCTTTTTTATATACTTTTGAATTTTTCTTTGTAAAAATTTCTATTTTAAGCTTCATTTTAAATTAATACAAAAACAAGATAGTACTAAAGATAAAGATTACGATCAAATTTTTTATCTATATCCTAGACTTAGTTTAGAAGCTAGATAATAAAATAACCTTACCAAACCATAGACAAAAAAGTTTCTCACTAATACAGTTAACCTTTTAAGAAAAAATTCTTCCAAAGTTTATGTGTAAGTTAATAACAATACAATTTAAAGTTTCTTTTCCATATTGTTAATACGAGTTAAAGCTTTTTAACAAGGGCAGCTTTAAAGTTAGAGTATAAAAGCCGATAATATCTTTATCAACTTTACTTGTAGCTTAAATCAGATAATTAAGAGAAATTAAGCTTGGTGAGGTCAAAAATTTCGTATTAAAAATTGTTATAAATTTAAGCAAAAAATTATAATTAAATTGACATAATTTGGTTTACTTTTATTCAAGTAACTTAGTAAGACATTTAGAAGAAGGCTAGACACAATATAACGTTGATAAGTTTATTAGTAAAGAGGTTTTAGGCGGCACCCAGATTCGAACTGGGGATCACGGATTTGCAATCCGATGCCTTACCACTTGGCTACGCCGCCTGTTTTAAATAATTATAGCATACTTTTATAATTACAGCTACTACTTGACACATAAATTTAATAATTTTTAATGCAAGAATAGAAATACGCTAACATTTTTTCTTAAATGTTTATTTCGAGGCATTAGTATAATAAAAAGCAACATATAAAGTTTAACTGTTTACGAATCCAAAATGTTAAAATTCAGTTTATAATATTATTTTTAGGGTTTCCTACCTCGAATTTTTAGAATGATTTATAAACTTATAAAACCTTAGCAGAGTTTCTTATTTAGTGCTTGGAAATTAAAATATTTTAGACACAAGTTAAAGGTTATAGGGGGAGATTAGCAGTTGGTAATCAGGTAGTTTTTAGTATTGTAGCTTTTAAATAAAAATATTACTCTTAAAACAAATTTTTTATTAGGAATATCTAGTCGATATGCCCCTTGAATTAAAAGAATTGGTGATCGAGCATTAAAAAAAAATTTATGATAAATTTAATTTTATATCTAAACGGGTTTTCCCTACGTCTAGTTTTTTTAAAATAATTATTGTTTCGACTATCTTTCTCTTATTACTGCAAATTTTATTATTATCCTGGTAAAAATTTTATTTATAATAAAATTTTTGATAAATGTTTTACGTTTTTCCTAAAATATTAAATGTTTAATATATTGAAATATTTGAGGTTTCAATAAAATTTCCCTCGAAGGGTAATAAGTTTGCTTGACGTTTGTTAGTAATAAGGCTGTTTTCCTTAAAAAAACAAAAGCTAATTATAATATCTAATCCCATTCTATATAAGCTTTTCTTATATACCCTTGCAAACTACCATTTGCACGCATTATAGTTTAAAACAAAGCTTGGAATTAAAATTTATATCTTCGGAATCAACGTTACCGGCAAGGTCAAAAGATAGGCTTGAGATCAGACGAACTCTAGCCCCCAGCCTGAACGAGCAAAGCGATTTAAATAAGTAAAGCTTATTTATATTATCAAAGACCTCAGCCTGATTTCTAACTCTTCTAAATCATCTTTATAAAACGTCGCTTCATTATGAAGGTCCTTCCCTGACCCCAAAAGGTTATGTCAACCTTACTACTAACCAAGTTAGTATTTTAGGTAAGGTTACCAACCAAAGATTCATTACCGAATGGATAGGCAAGCGAAGCTTCTTCAGTTTACTACTAACAATAGTAAGAGGAAGGTTTTCTAAATAAGTCTAGTTTATTTAGCGAACCCGTAGGGGGGCACTGTATTTGAATCTTTATGATGTATCTTTGATAAGATATTTCGCCTGATCCCTCACCCCTTTTGAGCAAGGTTATCTAAATAAGCAAGGTTATTTAGATAACCTACCAATTTTTCCCTGAAAAGCGTCAAAAAAAATTTAATCAAACATCTTAAATAAGTTAGATTTGATGCAGTTTGTTATTTCAGAATAAGCAGATTGATTAAAAATTAAAGTGGAGCTTAAAAAATGTCATTTTCTTCATTACGAAGTTCTTATTTTATACCTGATTTTGTAGAGATTCAACGAAACAGCTTTTTACATCTATTAGATAAAGGTCTAATTCAAGAATTATATAAACGAAATCCAATTACTAATGTTAAACAAAATTTAGAACTTATATTTTATCCAGAATATTATAAATTAAATCCACCAGATTGGACACCAAAAGAAGCCATCTTAAAATCTAAAACCTATGCTTGTCGATTATATGTTCCTATTCAATTAGCTAATAAATCAACTAAAGAAATTAAAGTACAGTGGGTGCTGCTTGGTAATTTGCCGTTAATGACCAAAAGAGGCCATTTTATTCTAAATGGTTCCCCAAGAGTAATTATTAATCAAATGGTTCGAAGTCCAGGAATCTATTACCAGAGAGTACTTCAAAAAACTAAAAAACGGACATCTTATACGTATTATGCTGATTTAATCTCTCATCGTGGTGCTTGGTTGCGACTAGAAACAGATAAAAACGGGAAAGTTTGGGCTCGAATGAAAAAAACACCAAAAGTTTCAATATTAGTTTTTCTTCAGGCACTAGGATTAACTAAAGAAAAAATTTTTCAATCCATTAATTATTCCAGTTTTTTAAAGTCTTCTTTTCTAAAAAAAGATCATCCAAGTTCGAGTGATCAAGCATTAAGGACTCTTTCCTTTATCATCCATCCAAAAAAAGATAAATCAGAAATTACTCCGGAGTTAGGTCAAAAATTTTTACTTAGAAAATTTTTTAATTCTCGTACTTATGATTTAAGTGAATTGGGCCGTATTCAATTAAATAAAAAGTTAGGTTTATCTGTTCCATTAAATAAATCTACATTAACAGAACAAGATATTTTATTTGCTACGGATTATTTACTAAAACTAGAACATGGGCTTGGGACACTCGATGATATTGATGATTTAAAAAATCGACGAGTTAGAGCTTCTGGTGAGTTGATTCAAAACCAATTAGGTACTGGATTTATTCGATTAGAGAAGATGATTCGAGAAAAATTAAAAAAACCGCGGAAAAAATTAACTGTTCGACACTTAATAACAACCAAGCCAGTTAACGGGGCCTTAAGAGAATTTTTTGGCTCAAGTCCACTTTCACAATTTATGGACCAAACAAATCCTTTGGCTGAACTTACTCATAAAAGACGTTTAAGCTCATTAGGCCCAGGTGGTATAAGTCGAGAAACAGCTGGCATGGCAGTTAGAGGAATTCACCCTAGTCATTATGGTCGAATATGCCCGATTGAAACCCCAGAAGGGCCTAATGCGGGACTTGTTAATTCCTTAACAACCTATGCAAAAGTAAATTCTACAGGATTTATTGAAACACCTTGTTATAAGGTTTATAAAGGGCAAATTCAAACATCTGCTGGGCCTATTTTTTTCTCTGCCGCTCAAGAAGAGCAGGTAATAATCGCTCCCGGTGATTTAAAACTAAGCCAATTAGATTTTTTACCAAAAAACGCCATTCCAGTTCGGGCTACTAAGGAATTTAAGAAAATAATCCGTAATAAAGTTGAATATATTTCAATATCTCCAATTCAAATGATCTCAATTGCAACTTCCTTGATTCCCTTTTTAGAACATGATGATGCAAATAGAGCTCTTATGGGTTCCAATATGCAACGTCAAGCTGTTCCTTTGATTAAACCTGAAAGACCTATAGTTGGAACAGGATTAGAAGGACGCGTGGCAGCTGATTCAGGACATGGTATTCAATCGAGAACAAGCGGCTTTGTTTCTTATGTTAGTGGTGAACATATTATTATAAAAAAATGTATAGAACCCACTTTAGAAACAAAGTCTATGTTTTCTCCAATCTTAAGAAAAACAAAAAAATCTACCAGCCAACCAGAAAGCTCTTTTGATTCAAATTTTTCAGAAAATAGTTACCGATCTTATTTAAATAAAGTCCAAAGTAGCTCCAGTCAATCTTTACCCCTAAGTAAAGAAAACGTAGCCCCTTCAAATAATGTTGTCAAAAGAAAACCGCTTGCTTTAACTGGTTCTCAAAATAAGAAAACTTTAAAAGTTAAACCTAATTTGGGTCTTAAAACTTTAAAAATAAAAATATCGCCTTTAAGAACCGATCTTAAATTTAAAAAAGTATCAGTTCTAAAAACTCTTTTTTCGTTTATTGATCGAGAATTAGAGGAAATAACGTTTTTTAGAGAAAATCAAGCAAGCGAACAAAAATTTTTTAATAAAGAAAAGCAAAGAGTTAAAGTCTTCATACATTCTAAACAAAGTTCACCCTTTAGATTTTTAACTATGAAGAATTTAAATCAAACAAAAATCCCATTAAAAAAAATAAATTTTTTAGGTAATGTTGTTCCCAATATTTCTCAACGCACAACTTTTTCTAAAGGTCTTACATTTTGTTTGAATTTAAAAAAAAATAGTGAAAAAAAAATTACAGAAAAAGTAGAGCAAGAACAATTACAACAAGTAAACCTATTATTTCGCGAGAAACACGTTTCAAAACAACAGCGTTCTTTTAAGAAAAATAATTTTATATACCACTTAAAAAAAGTTTTTGTATTAAAAAAAAGTATTTTGAAATTTAATCTCACCAATAAATTTAATTGGTTTGACTTTCTACACTTACCCTTGGGTAATAAACCTCCGGTTGATAACCTTGCTTTTTCGGAGTTAGTGAATCAAACAAAATTTGATAATCTTTGTCATTTAAAGTTAAAACAGGACTTCCCTCACCCCGAAGGGGCAAGGTTAACAAGCTTTGCTTGTTCACCCGTTACCTCGTGGGTAAAGACAAACGGTATACAGTGGAAAACTTTTTTTAAGCTAAGATTTAATGAGATACAAAGTTGGAATCAATTTTATAAATCACCAAAATTATATTTTTTACATATGTCACCTTATAATTTAAAAATTATTGGATATTTATCATATGTCGATTATTTTATTGATTTTGGGCTACCCGCTTTGCTAGTTAATGAACAATATGGCTCCCTAACCCCGAAAGGGCCAGGTTATCAATCTCCAGTTGATTACCCAATTATTAATAACATAGTAAATAAACGTACCCCTTGGCCGTTGGCAGAAGCAAAGACTAGTTTATTAGAAATTAAATTACGTTTCTCAAACAAGTTTTCTTCTAAATTTAAAATTCGATCTTTTAATCTTAATATAGAAAAAAATTTTAGTTTATCTTCTGTAACTTACCCTCTTGCAGAATATCAACGATCAAATCAAGATACATGTGTAACTCAACGGCCTATCGTTCATGAAGGAGACTGGGTTCAAAAAGGAGATTTATTAGCCGATGGAACAGCTAGCGTTGGAGGCGAATTGGCTTTAGGCAAAACTATTTTAATAGCTTATATGCCTTGGGAAGGGTATAATTTTGAAGATGCCATTTTAATTAGTGAAAGACTTATTTATGATGATGTTTATACTTCAATCCATATTGAACGATATGAAATTGAAATTCGTGATACAAAATTTGGTGTGGAACAAATAACAAAACAAATCCCAGAAATTGAAGCTTCTGAAATTACACATTTAGATACTAGGGGCATTGCAAAAATCGGGAGTTGGATAAAAGAAGGAGATATTCTTGTTGGAAAAATAACGCCAATTCAAAAAAAATCACTTTCACCACATGAAAAACTGTTATATGACATTGTAAAAAAAGAGATTCCTACAACACGAGATACTTCTTTACGAGTACCTAAAAGTGTTCATGGTCGAGTCATTAATATTCAAATTCTTGAAACTGAAAATATTCCACCCGAAATTAATTTTGAAGGGCCTGGTCGTGTGCATATCTATATTGCAGAAAAAAGAAAAATCCAGGTGGGGGATAAAATGGCTGGACGTCATGGTAATAAAGGAATTATTTCTAAAATTTTACCAAGACAAGATATGCCGTATTTACCTGATGGGACTCCGCTTGATATGGTATTAAATCCCTTAGGTGTTCCATCTCGAATGAATGTAGGCCAAGTTTTTGAATGTTTGCTGGGTTTAGCTGGTAAGCAATTAGGTCAGCAATTCAAAATTATTCCTTTCGATGAAATTTACGGTCCTGAAGCCTCTCGAAGTCTAGTGTACTCAAAATTATTTGAAGCAAGAAAAAAAACTGGACAAAAATGGTTATTTGATCCTAATTTTGCTGGAAAAACAAAACTTTTTGATGGTCGTACTGGAGAATCTTTTGATCAAGCTGTAACGGTTGGTCAAGCCTATATGTTAAAATTAGTTCACTTAGTTGATGAAAAAATCCATGCTCGTTCAACTGGACCATATTCATTAGTAACTCAACAGCCGCTTCGAGGAAGATCTAAACATGGTGGACAACGACTGGGTGAAATGGAAGTTTGGGCACTAGAAGGGTTTGGAGCAGCTTATACTTTACAGGAATTATTAACGGTCAAATCTGACGATATGAAAGGACGACATCAAGTAATGGATGCAATTTTAAATAATCAGCCTATTTCATTAGGAACGCCAGAATCGTTTAAAGTTTTAATACGTGAACTTCAATCTTTATGTTTAGATGTTGGAGTCTATAGTATTGAGTCGTCTGGACGTCGAAAAGAAATCGATGTAATGAAGCTTGCTTAAGGTCGTGTCTTCAACTCTTTGTACTTTTGCTATCCTGTTTCTCTTAATTCCAAGCAAAGTTCGGAATAAATTTTTCTGATGAGTCTCTAAAAGCCTTTGAGTGATCAAACGAAATTTGATAACCTTGTTCCTTTAGAATGAGGTCATCAATATGCCTACGGAATTTAGATAACCTTGCTCTAAATTTTTTATCTTTACTAAAATATAAGTTTCCTCTTTCACAGGAAACCTTCGTAGTGAGATGATCAACATCAGATTCGTTTATTTTGATCACTCTCCTGTAAATGATATTTCTAAGTCACGGACGAAGTTAGTAACCAAATTTTATCTTTCAGACAAAACCTCGCAAAGTGCTCTTCGGGTCCTCTAAATAAGCAAAGCTTATTTAGCTAACTTTACCGAAACTACTAGCTTTCTTAGTAGTAAAGTTATTTCATCCCAAGCTTTTATGCTCTTTGCGTAATAACACTTGGTTTTGATAACCTGGACCCTTTGGGTTGAGAGGTTAGGCGACACGTTTTTTGGATGAAGCTAGGAAGCGATCGTCGCTCGCAACCAGGTTTTTAAAAAATACAACAACCGGACTACTAACAAAATTAGTAATTTAGCCTTTGCTCCTGCCTTACTCTGGAAGAGCAAGGTTATTAAACTTCGTTTGATTACCAAAAGCCAAAAGGGCAAGGTTAGTTAAATAAGCTTAGCTTATTTTTATTCTTCCAAGAAGAGCTTACACCTCTAAGGTTTAAAAAGCCTTGGTTGATGCTTTGCACAAATTTTTCAACAAAGTTCCTAATAAAATAGCGATATAAGCTTAGTGTGTAGATGCCTAACTTGGCACTTTTCAGCCTTAAGCAAGTATCTTCTAAACTTCAGATAAACTTTACCATAAAGTAACCATAAAGTAACCATAAAGTAACCATAAAGTAACCATAAAGTAACCATAAAGTAACCATAAAGTAACCATAAAGTAACCATAGAAGAGCTTTTTCATTATCGAGTAATCTAAATCCCGTAGGGATTTAGATAACAACCTTGCCCTGAAGAGATGAGGGGTGAGGGATGAGGCATTACCTATTAGAGGAATAACTTAAAAAAAACGTTTCTGTAGGCTTAGTCAGTTTCGACTTATACAATTCGGTAAATTTAATCTCTCTTGTTGGTTAAGTTATTTAAAAGTTTAAGCTTAATTTTTAGTTTTAATAAAAATTATCAACGCAGGTCTTTATTAAATTTCGAATAAGCTTTATTTATTTAAAAGTTAATACTAAATAAAGCTTTACTTTATTCTGAATTAAAGATGTTATTTATCATATAAACTTACATAAACTTTATTTATTTTAGAAATAATAAAAAATTTTACTGCTAAAATTTAAATTCAGTGATCTTTATGACTATAGAAAATACAAGCAAGATTACTAAAGTAGACTCGATTCGAGTTGGTTTAGCGCCTCCTGAGCTTATTAAAAAATGGGCAGAACGAACTTTACCGAACGGCAAAATTGTAGGACAAGTAACAAGTTCCCAAACTGTTAATTATAAAACATTAAAACCAGAAAAAGATGGGTTGTTTTGTGAACGCATTTTTGGTCCCGTGAAGGATTTTGAATGTTCTTGTGGCCGAAAGAAAAATAAAACTCAACAACAATTTTGTCCAGATTGCAATGTTGAATTCACCTCGGCTCGAGTTCGAAGATATCGTCTCGGGTATATCCAATTAGTTTCCCCAGTTACTCATGTTTGGTATTTAAAAGGACGACCCAGTTACATTTCAATTCTTTTAGGAATGCGACGAAAAGAAGTAGAAGCAATTACTTATTGTACCGAACCAACCAATATTTCAGGAATTAATTTTGCAGATTTATATAATGATGAACCCAGTTCAGACTTGGAGTCAAAATCTTTCTATCAAACATTTAATGACTTCTCTGTAAATTCTGATCCGCGGACTAAATTAAATTCTGCGCTAGAGTCTCACTTCGAAGGGGCGAGGTTAACAAGCGAAGCTTGTTTACCAGAGTCTTCTATTATGAATCAGCTTGAAAATGACAGCTTACAACCTCTGGTTAAGTCAAATTTAAAAACGACATTGGAAACAAAATTGCTCCTTTCACAAGAATCTTCTAAACTCAGTTTAGACAATCTAAGGAAAATTACATCGTTCCAGGATAACCAGCTAAATAACTTTAGCAAAAAAAAACAAATAAATAATTATTATACGGTTTTTCAAAATACTGCATGGGAAAATCAAGAAGATATAAACACATTTTCATATTACATGTCTGCTTCGTTTGGAACTGAGGACATTCCAATACCAGTTTATTTTGATCGAATAAAAGATCAATTTATGCTTTTAAATAATATTTATCTTAATCCAACTCAGTTTGATATACCTTTGATTGGTGCAGAGGCAATTCGTTTTTTTCTTAAAAATTTAGATCTTCAGGCTTTAGATCGACAAATTCGAGTAGAGCTTTTTGATTTAAATGAAACAATTCCTGAATTTGAAAATGAAAATTTTACATTTTTTAGTGAATACCGCGATTTATTTTCTTTAAGAGCTAAAAAGTTAAGACAATTAAAATTAGTTCGCCATTTTCGCCAAACTAAAGCGCGACCAGAATGGATGATTTTATCAGTTCTTCCGGTTCTTCCTCCTGATTTACGCCCAATTATTCAATTAGATGGTGATCAAGTAGCAGTTTCTGATTTAAATAAACTCTATCAGAAAGTTTTATTTCGAAACAATCGAATGAAACGCCATAAAAAGAGTAATAGTTCCAATAAATCTGATGAGATGAAATACGCTCAAAGATTACTCCAAGAAGCCGTTGATGCCTTAATCGAAAATGGTAAGGGGGGGGCAAATCCAATTTGTGCTTCCAATGACCGCCCTCTAAAATCTTTATCAGATATGTTAAAAGGAAAAAAAGGTCGTTTTAGACAAAATTTATTAGGAAAACGTGTAGATTATTCCGGTCGTTCAGTAATTGTTGTTGGGCCTAAATTAAAACTTCATCAATGTGGACTTCCAAAAGAAATGGCTGTCGAACTATTTCAACCTTTTTTAATTAGACGGCTAATGACAACTAAAATTGTCCGAACCATTGTAAGTGCAAAACGATTGATTCAAAGAAAAGATCCAGTAATTTGGGAGATATTACAACAAGTTTTACAAAACCACCCAATTTTATTAAATAGAGCCCCTACACTCCATCGTCTGGGGATACAAGCATTTCAACCAAAGCTAGTCGATGGTAGAGCTATTCTTTTACATCCATTAGTGTGTCCTGCTTTTAATGCTGACTTTGATGGTGATCAAATGGCAGTTCATGTTCCTTTATCATTTCAAGCACGAGCTGAAGCTTGGAAATTAATGTGGTCTCGAAATAATTTATTATCACCAGCAACTGGTCAACCGATTCTTATTCCCAGTCAAGATATGGTATTAGGTTGTTATTATTTAACAACTACAAATTCACAAGCATTACACGGAATAGGTCAATACTTTATTGATTTACATGACGTATTAAAAGCTTTTGCTAAAAAAAAAATTGCCTTACATACGCCAATTTGGGTACGATGGTCAGATCGTTTGGAAACAGGTAATTTAATTGAGCAACCATTAGAAATTAGGATTGATTGCTTTGGAAATATCAATAATTTATATTTGAGATATCAACGTAATTTTGATAAAGTTCTAACGGAAAAAAATAAATTTATTAGAACAACTGCAGGTCGAGTACTCGTTAACCAAATTATTTTGAACAAATAATTATTTGGCATAGTAGTGTATAAGATAACATGTATCTCTTAGAGTGCTTCATCCCCATATTATCGATTTGTCTAAATAACAAACTGGGTTTGTTATCGACTTAGTCTCTTGGGTAAACAAATTTTATTTGTAATTTAGTCTTTGCCCCTGCCTTACCCTAAAATGGTAAACAAGCGAAGCTTATAAACCTGACTACTAAGTTCATTAGTAGTCTTGGCAAGGTTATCAAACTTCGTTTGATTACCAAAGGCCTCAACCCGAAGGGTAATCAAAATCCCGTAGGGATTTAGATAACCTTGCTCTTTCAGAGTGAGGTCAAGAGTCTCAACCAGAAGTTGATTACCAAGGGGAGCTTTATATAAAGGTCACATTTAGACCAACTAGACCCCCTAAACAACAAATTTTATTCGTCATAAAGTGCCGTCAGTCTTTGTATAATGCTGAATAAATAAACAAAGTTTATTTATTCTGGATAACCTTGCACTACTAAGTTGATTAGTAGCGCAGCGCAGAAAAAAAGTCCAGAACAAACTACGTTTGTTGAGCATAGAATCCAAGTGTTCTATATTCTGCGTAAAGATAGTTCACCCGAAACTTATATCCCACTTCGGTAATCTAAATTCCTACGGAATTTAGATAACCGGAGGTTGATAACCTGGCTCTAAATAACGAACTAAGTTCGTTATAAAGGTGCCTAAGCTACTAACGAAGTTAGTAGCAAGGTTGACAAACTTCCTTTGTATACCCCTTTCAGGGGCAGCCTTCGGAGTTAGGGGTGAGGGAAGGGGACACGTTATTTAAATCTTTCATATTTAAATTTAGAGAAGAGTTTATTCCAAACTTTGTTTGGAATAAAGTAATCATAGAACATTTAAGAAGTTACGTTTTTAAATTTAGATCTAATTAAATTTTGCATTATTTTAATATTTGATTATTTTTTAATAGAGTTAAATAAAATATTTACTATTTTTTAAGTGAGTTAGCTAAAATAATGGGTATTTCTTTATACCGGAATAAAGAAGTAAATTTTTAAAAAATTAAAAAGGGAGTCACGTAATGGTTTCAAATTTATCTTTTTTTAATGGTTGTTTTGATAAAGGACGGTTAAAATCTCTTATTTCCTGGTCTGTAATTAATTGCGGTGAGCAATTTACCATTGAATTAGTTGAAAATTTAAAAAACGTAGGTTTTGAGTATGCAACGCAAGCCGGCGTTTCACTTAGCCTCGATGATCTAAAAATACCTCCTACTAAAGCGCAATTAGTTTCTGAAGCTGAATTACAAATTATTTCAGCACAAATCGAATATAAGAGAGGACATCTAACTGCGGTTGAGAAATTTCAACAACTTATTGATACATGGCATAGAACAAGTGAGACGTTAAAGCAAAATGTAATTCAATATTTTCGAGCAACTGATATTTTAAATCCCGTTTATATGATGGCTTTCTCAGGAGCACGTGGTAATGTTTCGCAAGTTCGTCAATTAGTGGGGATGCGAGGGTTAATGGCAGATCCTCAAGGCCAAATTATTGATTTCCCTATTCGAAGTAATTTTAGAGAAGGGTTAACTTTAACCGAATATGTTATTTCTTGTTATGGGGCACGTAAAGGCCTTGTGGACACTGCATTACGAACAGCTAATTCTGGATATTTGACACGACGTTTAGTGGATGTTTCTCAACATGTTATTGTTTGTAAATTTGATTGTGGAACTCCACGTGGGATTTTACTAAGTGATATGACAGAAGGTCCAAAAGTATTACTTTCTTTACAAAATCGATTAGTAGGACGCGTTTTGGCCGAAGATATTTATACCAATTTAAATACTCCAAATGATACAATACTAGTGAAACAATCTACTATATCTTTAAACCAAAATTATAATACAAATAAAAATTCAAAGTTAAGTTTTCCTAATAAAAAAATACCATTAATCAAAAATTTAACTTTCCCTAAGTTAGTCGATGTTACTGTACCTCAAACTAATTTAATTGCAAGGAAGGATCAAGAAATTTCTTCAATTTTAGCAGAAAAAATTGCTAAATTAAGAATACAAGTTCTTGTTAGATCTCCATTAACTTGTGAAGCAAAAAGTTCTATTTGTCAATTATGTTATGGTTGGAGTTTAGCTCATGGAAATCTTGTTTCTTTAGGTGAAGCGGTTGGTATTTTGGCAGCTCAATCCATTGGAGAGCCTGGAACACAGCTTACTATGCGAACTTTTCATACTGGGGGGGTTTTTTCAGGTGATTTAATGACGGAAATCCGAGCACCATTTAATGGTGTTATAGAATTTACAGAATTTTTACAAGGCGTTCTTATTAGAACACCTCATGGGAAAATAGCGTTCCTTACTAAAATCCAAGGTGAATTTTACATTACACTTTCGAAAAAACCTCAGCAAGCTAAAAATGCTAATTATACGCCCAATGCCTTCCTTGGTACCTCACTAGTAACGCCAAAGGCTTCATTAATCGCTTTGAAAGAGCAAAGTGAGAAAACTTCGTTTGATTCCCTAGGAGACAAAGATAGCAAATCAAATTTTAGTATCCACGGGGTAAACTTGGTTAAAAACGAAGGATCTATTTTAAAACATAAATTTAAAATACCAGCTTCCACTATTTTATTTGCTCGTCAAGGTGAATTTGTTCTTGAAAAACAGCTTATAGCGGAATTTTCTTCAATTTCGACTCAAACTAATCAACGAATTCAAGAAAAGCGAAATTTAAATTCCGAACTAGAAGGTCAAATTTTTTTTGAAAATGTTCTTTTAGGCGTGACAGTAGATAAAAAAAACGAGATAACCCGCATTGCAAAAAAACTAGGTTCTATTTGGATTTTATCTGGAAGAATTTATCAAACCATGGTGCCGACGTCTTTCTTTCCGAAAACGGGTGATTTGATAGATTCAAGTTCTGTAATCAATCAGATTTTAGTTGTTAGTCCTTATACTGGCTTTTTAGCTAAAAATCATAAAAAAAAACTGTTTAGTTTACTCAAACCTACCTTTGCTTCAGCTACTAGTGAAAAAATTGTTTCTACTATTTTTAAAAATCCTCTTTTAAGTACTAAATCTAATATTACGAAACCAAATGAGGACCAAATCGCAAATATTAAGTCGAGATCCAATTTGACACTTCCTTTATCCCCTTGGCCTTTGAAAGGGGCAAAAGCTAAAGCATTTGTTTCAAATTTAAAAAAAATGCAAACTTTTCCTGTGGTAATCAAACGGAATTTTATAACCTTGTCTCTTCGAGATAAGGGTTTTAGTAATCAAACCAAGTTTGATAATCTTGCTCTGAAGAAGCAAGGCAGAAGTAAAAGAAAGGTTTTACAAAAATCAGGAAATTTAGCATTTGGAAAGCATTTATCTTTAAGTTGTACTTTATTATCTTTTAGTGTAAAAGCCATTTCTTATTATAAACTTGGTTATTTTGTAACTTTATGGAGCAACAAACAAGTAAGTTTTGATTTAACTAAAAGCCTTTGTCAAAAAGCAGAATCTTCTTTCAATTATCATATTCTAGGGGCGGCTCCTGGTGTACGCCAAGAATCTAAGCTTTCTGATTGGAACCAATTTTATATTAAAGATAATTGGAAGTTTCAACAAAATTTAGCAAACAGTGAAGTCTCTAATTTTAAACCTGATCTATTTTTTTTATCTACTTCTTTAAAACAAGAAGTGACCGACTCAGCCTTTGCCCCTGCCAAAGGTATAACCCTGAAAGAACAAGGCTATCAAACTTCGTTTTCTTCTCAAGGAGGCAATCTAAAAAAATTATTATATATTCAAAGTTTTCCAAAAAATTATAAAACTCAAACAGGAGGATTACTTTTTTATGACTCTTTATATTTCGATGATAACGGTGGACAAATTTCTTGGATTTCCGAGGAAAGATATCAATTAGATCCTAAAACTTTTTTTATTCCTACTAAGACAGGATTTACTTTCTTTTCCTTATTTAAACTTAACGAAATAAATTTAAAAAATTTTTGTCAAAAATATTCAAAAAAATGGGTTAATAATAATTTACCACTGTTATCCAAATATAATTCACAAGGAAAAATTAGTAATTTTTCATCGAAAATGAGCGGCTGGGTACAAATCAAGTTAAATAACAATTCAAATAGTTATAATAAAAAACCCAATACACCTTTAAAAGTAAAAACATTTTCGGTTCAGATACAAAAAAAATTAGTTTCAAAACCAGCTAGCCAGAAATTAATTACGTCTTCCCCAAAATGTGTATTTTGGGAAATTCATAGATTAAAAACTTTATTTTCTAATCAATTTTTAACTTTTGAAAATATAGCAATATTACCAATAAAAATTATTTCTTTTCGTAAAAACCCGTATATTTTAGTTAACCAAAGAAATCTTAAAACGTATAAAAGAATACCCTATAAAAAAAATTATTCTAATGAGTTGAGGAAATTTGAAAAAAAATTCCAATTTAATTTTTTTTTAAGAAACTGGTTTTTAGAATTTAAAAAATATAAATGTAATAAAGCTTTTTTAAATAAAGAAAAATCTACAAGCCTCACATCAAAAACACCATTTATAAATTCTCCATTTTCGTTTATTAATAAAAAGTCTATTCTAACTAAATTTGAGATTTATGACTCAAATAAACTTTTTAATGAACCAATATCACAAGTAAATTTAGATCATAAATTTTTAGGAAAAAATCAAGTAGCCAAGCAAGCCCCGTTTGTACAATCTTCTTGTTTTAACAATAATAATACCAATTCTTTTGAAATCGGTATAAAATCTGGTTGGGTTTATTTTCCTCGCAATACAACCCATTTTTCAAATTATCATAAATCCATACTTAGACCTGGCTTTGCATTTACTGATAATATTGAATTTGACCAGCAGACTACTTATATAGAATGTATTTCAATTCCTTTCTTTTTAGTCGATAATTGGACATCTTATTTTAATCCTTTTCAAGTTAAAGAAAAAAATGTGTCTTTAAAACTTCAACTAAATTGTCAAAACCTTATTAAAGATTTTCCAATATCATTTTTAAAAACAAGTAATCGTTTCTATTTTTCTCAAAAAAATAAAAAACAAGTTTGTTATAAAAAACAAAATTACAAAAATCTAAATTCTTTCTTAGTTAAATTAGAGAAATCTTTTTCTCTAAATAAAAATATTTTTAATAATAAGCGAATCGACCTGTACACTTTTAACCGTGAAGAAATTGATTTAGTAAGACAGGGAATACCCAATTGGATAAAGCTTGGTTCAGATATAACACTATTTTGTGACAAAATTTATTATATAAAAAATAGGAATCATCGTTATTATGACCTTCCCCAAAATAAAAATTTAAATTTGACTCACTCGTTTTTTAGAAGAAAATTAAATAAAAAAATTACAGTGGAGAAGCCAGATTTACCAAATAAACTATCTTTATCCCTGGGCAATCAAACAAAATTTCATACTTATTCGGATTTCCAAATAGAAAAAAATATTTTAGTTAAAAAAAATAGCTCTTTTTATTTGTCAAAATCGTATCTAAAATTTAAAAATGTAAACCTTTTAAAAAATCGGTTAATTAACCAAATTGCACCTTTAAATATAAATTCATTTGCCTTTGACAACTTTCTACCTAATAAATTAGTTAATAAACCGTTGTCATCTTCTTGGCTTTTGGCAGGGGAAAGCGCTGAGTTAAATAAAGTAAATAGCCATTTTTTCACACCTAGCTTTTTTATTTTAATTCGAAAAGTAAAACAGTATTCTAGTTTTAAATCAAAACATTACAAAAAAATACTTTCACAAAATAACCAGCTCGGAATAGTTTCTAATACTTTAAATTATAGAAGAGTTCTAACAAATCTAACGTGGTTTAATAAACAAGTCCAAACAAAACTTTTTTCTTCTTTTCCATCTGGTGATTTACAAATTAATTCTTCATTTCGTTTTAAAAACTCTAAACAAATATTTGTTACTAAAGAATTAAATATTTTTGAATTTTTTATCTTATTAAATATTCCAAAACTATTTCCATTTAAAATAGCAAAAGTAGGTTTTACCTCAAAACAAACATTTTTTACAGATAATTCCCTTGATTACCCCCATTTGACATCAAAAGATAAATTAAGTAGCAATTATAAGAATCAGTTCCTTCGCTATTTAGAGATATTTTCTCGAACTAATCGTTTAGAATTTACATTATCTCGTAAGATTGATAACTCGAGTTTCATCGTTCCCGCCCTAAAAAGTAAAGTTACGCAATTTACAAATACGAAAGTAATTTTACACTCTCCAAATTATATTTTGGCTAATAATCCATTGAGTTTAACAGATTTTTTTTCACCATACCAGGGTGAAATTATGGATATCAAAGTAGATTCTTTAGGGAAAAAAAGCTGTTTTTTTCTAACAGAGAAAGATCAATTAAGTTTTGCTACAGAAAAAAGTAAACCGTTGAGATTTGTTGGGACATTAATCCGATATGGAGAACAAATTGCCGAAAATTTATCAATACCGCACTCAGGGCAAATTATTCAAGTGGATAAATCGAAAGTGATTTTACGTAAAGCGCAGCCAATTCTATTTTCATCAAAAGGTGTTTTATATGTTCGTCATGGTGATTTTATAGAAAAGAATTCCCCGCTTCTTACCTTTTTTTACCAACGTCTAAAAACAGGTGATATCGTTCAAGGTATACCACAAATTGAACAACTCTTTGAAGCTAGACAAACACAAGAAGGTGAAGTTTTACCAGAAAATGTCCATGCTAAATTACATGACTTTTTCTCAAAATATAAACAAAAATATAGTCCCCAAGATGCGGCTCGTAAAAGCTTAGAACAAATTCAACAACTATTGGTAGATGAAGTTCAGCGAGTTTATCAATCACAAGGTGTTACTATTGCAGACAAACATCTTGAAATAATTGTTAGGCAAATGACCTCAAAAGTGAAAATTATAGAAGGTGGTAAAAGTGGCTTATTACGGGGCGAATTAATTGCTTTAGATTGGATTGAGAGTGTTAATAAAAGTATTAATTCACAAAAAGCAGAATATGAGCCTGTAATACTTGGAATTACAAAAGCTGCTTTAGAAACTGAAAGCTTTATTTCCGCAGCTAGTTTTCAAGAAACAACACGGATACTAGCTCGAGCAGCAATTGAACGAAAAACTGATTTTCTACGTGGCCTAAAAGAAAATGTTATTTTAGGCCATTTAATTCCGGCGGGGACAGGTTTTTCTCTTTCCTTTAATCCCCAAAGCTTAGATTATTCAACGGAAATTGAAAAAGTAAAAGTTTTTAGAAAGATTTACTTAGGGCTGACAAAAAAGTAATACGTAAATGTTTGACGCTTTGCGCTTTTGTCGCTAACCACTTTTTTTCTAACAAACAAAACCTCTCAAAGAGCCACCTTTAGAGTTTATGTTTTATATTTGGTGTAAAACATTTATAAGTATACCCCCAAGGTCTTCCTTAACCTTAAATGTAAACCTTTCAAGGTTACAACAAGTCTTCTCCTTCGGTAATAAAACAAAGTGTGATAAACTTGCTCTCATTCTAAAAGAGCAAGGTTATCGAAATCCCTACAGGGTGAGGCCTTTGTTGTCATCAATAAGGTAACGAAGAAAACCGAAAGGAAAAGTATTGAAAAGAAAACTTCGGGTAATCCAAATAAAATTCGCTTATTTAGATAACCTTGCTCAAAATGTTTTATCTTCAAAAAAATCTAAAGTTTATCCGTATCATTACCTTGTCGGTAACGACAAAAATGGGAAAATTCTCCGGTAATCAAACAAAATTAATAATCTGACCTAAACTAGTAAATTCCTTAGTAGTAAGATTATTTGATCCGAAGGATTCCACTTTATCTAACTTTTATATAAAACTATAAGGGTTACATTTAGAAAAGCTTGCTTTATATACTCTAAATAACGAACTTTGTTTGTAGTGCTCTTTGCATTTGTCTAAAGTTTGTGCGGAGCACAAACCGAGCGCTATTCTTTTAGAACAAGGCTTATCGATAAGGTAACGGTCGGAGGGGGTCTTCCGGGTAAGGGGTGTAGGAAAAGCTCTCAAGAACAGTTGTTTATGACGAACAAAATTTGTCATTTAGGAGAACCTTAAGTTAATTTAGGAGACTTTGTTTATTAAAGTTAGTACTAAGCAAACTTCGTTTGTTTTGGACTAACTTTTTTGAATTGAATTTAGACATTTTGGTTCTAAAACAAGTTTATATTCTTCGCAGAGTTATATACGAAAGATAAAACTTTACTTAACCCCAAAAGCTTGTAATTTAAATAAAGTTTATAATATAATTTAGCCAAAAGCTTTTTCCTAAAAAATCAAGATTGTTTTGGTACTAAATTATAAACTTTGTTGGTAACTTAAAGAAAAGCATGACATGACCCAAGATATATAATATGTTAATAAAACTTCGTTTGTTTTAGATTGCAATTAGATTTTTTACTATAAACAAAGATAGATAAAACAGCCTCCCTTCTGCATAGACAAAAAAGTTTCTGTATATAAATGGTGTTTGTACGTTCTTAACACTACAACACAAATATTCTCTTTCAGCTAACAATTTTAAATAATCAGGAATATGCTTGGAAAAGTACCCTATTTAGGGTATATAAGCTTCGTTTAATTACCAAGCAGTAAAGATAAAAGCTAAGGAGGCTTTTGCTTCAAAATTAAAACTTTAGATTTTAGACAAAATATAAAATATTTAAATAAGTTCGATTTGTAAGACTCCTTCGGTAACCACATTTCGTTTGTCTAAAATATTTTATACTTAGTTTGAAGTTATATAGTGTAAGCTGTAGAATGTAGGCTAACTTAATAGTAAAATAAGGAGTAATTAAAAATTATGGTAACTACCATCGATGAAATGGTTCAAGTAGGTATGCATTTTGGTCATCAGGCGAGAAAATGGAATCCGAAAATGGCACCGTATATTTACGCGGAAAGAAACGGAATTCATATTATTGACTTAATTCAAACTTATTATCACTTAAAAAAGTCAAATCAATTTCTAAGTGAGTCAGCTGCGCAAGGTAAAAAATTTTTATTTGTTGGAACAAAAAAACAAGCAACTAAATTAATTGCTAAAGTTGCATTACAATGTGATTCTTATTACGTTAACCAACGATGGTTAGGAGGAATGTTAACAAATTGGAAAACCATAAAAAGCTCAATTGCAAAATTAAATCAATTAGAAGCTCGAGATAAAAATGGAGAGTTAGCAAACCTGCCGAAAAAAGAAGCCGCTTCGTGTAAAAAAGAAAAAGACCGCTTACAAAAATATTTGGGTGGTTTAAAAAATATGGCTTCTATTCCAGATGTGGTAATTATAGTTGGTCAATTAGAAGAGATGAATGCTGTTCGAGAGTGTCAAAAATTAGGGATAAGAAGTATTACTATTTTAGATACTGATTGTAATCCAACTTTAGCAGATCTTTTTATACCAGCAAATGATGATTCCGTTGCTTCTTTACAACTAATTTTAAATAGTTTTTTAGAATCAATACGTCAAGGGCAAAAATTAAGTTTTGAAAAAAAACTTCCAAATGAATTTAAAACAAAAAAATTTAGAAAAAACTAAATTACCAGTAATCATTGACCTATTAACCTTTCAAACTGTGCGAGACTCTTTAGCAAAATTAAGGATTAAAGTAAGTCGAAAATTTTTACAAAATTCTTGCCTTGCGTAAAATAGTAAGTTGCTAATTTTGAACAGAAAAAGGTTAAAGCTAGTAACAAACAAAATACTATGCCTACTAACGAAGATAGTAATTTTATTGAATAATTTTCTATTTTATTTAGTAAAATATGGACTGCTAATACCTCCAGGTACTCAAAATCAATTTGATAATAAATTTACTATCTTTTAGTGGAATTGGAAAATTTATTGTCAAATTGGTTTTAAAAGATTATGATTTTATGGAGAGCATGTTTTAAAATAAGCCTAACTTATTAGGCTATTTTATGTTCTTACAATACGTTCTGCTTTATTTTTTTGTATACGAAGTGTTACTGTCATGACTTTTCTCCGTAACCATAAAGGTAAAAGAAGGAAAGTAAGTTAAAGCGTTTTATTTTTGGGTTGAGCTTTATAAATTTTAGGAAAAACTTTTTCTAAAAGTAACGCTCTTTGATTTTTAAAGCTTCTGGAGTTCTTAGACATCCCACCTAAGTTCGAAGGGATGTTTGTAACTAAAATTATTATTAAGTACTATTTTATATTTTTAAAATAACGTTATTATAATTTTTATAGAATTGTTATAATCTGAGACTTTTATAAATGTTTTATCCACTGATCCGAAGCTTTTTTTAACGTGAAATATTTAGGAAACCCAGTTTTTACTTTTTGATAATCTCCAGGTACCGGCAGGATACAATTGACTAACACAATCAGGTTTTATTGCTATTATAAACAGAATTTGTAATAGCAACCAACTTAATTACTGACGAAGTTAGTAGTCTAGTTGCCCCCCTTGACTTATTTCTTTTGTCTCAATTACAAACGCGGCTTATGATATTTTTAATAAAGATTCTTCCTTTGGAAGAACCCAAAGTTTACGCTTTGCTAAATTTAAACGTTTAAATTTAAATTTAGCAAAATTTTATCGACAATGTTTTCTAGACACCTAATTGGGTAATAAAAAAAAGCGAAGCTTATTTAGATAACTTTGCTTAAGCTACTAACTTTGTTAGTAGCAAGGTTGTTTTACCCGAAGGGCGCAGCGCAGAACACACGTCTTCTGCGTAAAACTTGATTGCGATCTACGATCGCTTCCTAGACAAGCGGAGCTTGTATACCCCTTCGGTAAACAAGCAAAGCTTATTAACCTTGCCCCTTCGGTAAACAAGCAAAGCTTGTTAACCTTGCCCCTTCGGGGTGAGGGGTGAGGATCGTAGTAAGCTGTTTTATTTAAAAATATAACCTAATTCTGCGCTTTGATTACGACCTGGATTTTAAGTTATTAACCAAATTTTATGTAAAAGAAAAAACCTCCTTCGGAGGTTTTTTCTTTATCCCGAAGGAGTCCATCCGTAGAGAAATTATCCCGAAGGCTTCCCTCTTTATCTTACCGAGAATGTTTGTTCACAGCACAAACTTTGAATTTTTTCGAAGGAATAAATTAAATAGCAAACGAAGTTTATTATTTAGACAAAGGTCTCACCTCTCCCTTTGAAGGTCTCATTCGATCATCACAAAGGTGGGGGGGCTTTATGACGAACAAATTTCATTATTTAGGGTATACAAGCTAAACTTGGCTAAATGTAATTGTTTAAGGATTCACTAAAGTCTCATACTTGAGATAAAACGACCTTACTAATAACCAAGTTCGTCATTTAGGTAAGGTTAGAAAACTTCGTTGGATGATCGAAGCGGGCAATTTTATGACGAACTTGGTTGATTATTTAGAGAAAATTTGATGTAAATCTAAGAAGGTTACATTTAAGATAAACTTTATTCAAACTAAAGGTTTAAATTTCTAAACTGTGTGTTTTATTTAAGATAAAATATTTAAGGCAAGGTTATCTAAATAAGCTACGTTTATTTAGATTGCAAAAGGGAAAACCTACATTCAACTTTTTTATTTAAATTTTTAAGATTTAAATTTAGACAAGAGTGGATTATATAGCTTTTTAGGAAAAATTTAATTCCAAATGGAAGTTGTAATCAAGTAACGACGTAAGAGCAAGGTTATCAAACCAAGTTTTAGTACTCAGGGGTAAACAAGCAAAATTTACTAACCTTACCCCTTCGGTAATCAACCTCCGGTTGATAACCTGGCCTCTTCGGGGTTAGGGGTGAGGTCAACGTTATAAAAACTTACTTTAATTACTATCCTAAAAGCAAAAATAAACTTTTGATTTTTTAGTAGTTTCTAATTTGAAACATACTATTTTAAGAAAAAGTGGGTTAAATCCTTTTCTTCCAAAACTATAAAGAAAAACTAATCTATTAGTATTACATTAATCGAATATTAAAAATTATTGAAACTTATTTAGAAAAAAATTTAATTAATATGGTTATAATGAATCAAACCTTTGGTGCTATGCACCAATTTAATTCTAAAAATCCTTTATTTGAAGTATCCGAAGTATCTGTTGGACAACATTTTTATTGGAATTTTGGGGATTATCAAGTCCATGGTCAGGTTTTAATAACCACATGGGTAGTTCTTGGCTTAATTATTTTATTATCGCTTTTAGGAAACCGTGACTTGAAAAAAATTCCTACCGGTTTTCAAAACTTAACTGAATATATTACAGAATTTATACGTGATTTGGCTAAAACTCAAATTGGGGAAGAAGAATATTTAGCATGGGTACCTTTTCTAGGTACAATTTTTCTTTTCATTTTTGTTTCAAATTGGTCTGGAGCTTTAATACCGTGGCGACTAATTGAATTACCGCATGGTGAATTAGCAGCTCCTACTAATGATATCAATACTACAGTTGCTTTAGCTTTATTAACTTCTATAGCGTATTTTTATGCCGGGCTAAGAAAAAAAGGGCTAGGTTATTTTAAACGTTATATTGAACCGGCAGCATTCTTATTACCAATTAATGTTCTTGAAGATTTTACAAAACCTTTATCACTTAGCTTTCGACTTTTTGGAAATATTTTAGCAGATGAATTAGTTGTAGGTGTTTTAATTGCCTTAGTTCCACTTGTCGTTCCTATTCCATTAATGCTTTTGGGTTTATTTACAAGTGCTATTCAAGCACTTGTTTTCGCTACATTAGCTGGTGCATATATTGGGGAAGCTTTAGAAGGTCATTAAAAGTTTTAGAAGCTACGGTCTATCAGTTCTCAAGATAAGTAGTGTAACTAAAGCAATATTTGCAAGTCTCTCTGCAGTACCCAAATAATTGAAACTTATTAAAAGTATTTTTTCTAAACTACTAACGAAGTTAGTAGTCAGGTTTCCGAAAATAAAACTGCCTTTTTGAGAAAGAAGACTAAGCTTGTTTTAGTCTATTAACAAAAAATAAAAAAAGTGACTAAAAATTTAATTATTAAGAAAATTAAATTATTTAAAAATAGACATTTTTTTATTTTTATATGTAAAAAAATTATGGCAAAAAACAGGGTAGACTTCTTTTTGAATAAAATACATGTGGGTTTTAATTTAATTAGTTATCACCCCACTAGCGATCTACTCAACAAATAGATGGATTTTTTATGTAAATTTATAACTCGAACACGTCAGCGTCGACTCGATAGAGGAAATCTCGGGGTTTATAGAGTTGTTTGAGAACTAGTAATTTTCTTTTTTACTAAGTTTATTTAGCAGAGAAAAAGTGCATATTTTTTTCATAAGTTACTACTTATAAAAAAAAGTTTATTCTATATTTTTCTAAAAAAGTGACAACCTTGTCTTAGCAAATTAGTTGTTACCAAGGTCTTCCCCGTAGGGGAAGACTTTATGTCCACTTAAAAGGTTTATATTTAAAGCAAACTTTATGGGTTAAATTTCCTAAATTTCAAACTTTGTTTATAATATTATTTTCCAGGCTTTAATGTTGTCGGCAACGTTTTTTAACTTTAAATTTGTATTTGTTTTAAATGACATATTTTTCTAAGTACCGCTGCATAAAAAAAACGTGTTACGCTTTGAAAGCAAGACGGGCTTTCGATCACTTAAAGAAGGGTACTCGATTAACTTTGTTAGTATATCGAAAATTTTTTTCTTTGGAAAGGTAAGACTATTTTATCTATACTATAAACTTCGTTTGTACTTGAGTAATTAAGATATCCTACAGGCGGCAAGGGGGGTAAGATTAAATTTAAAGGATGCCACTTTGTTACAAATAAAGTTTATAAAAATAAAGTTTATAAAAATAAAGTTTATAACTTAGACAAAAGATATATTGAATTTTTAACAAAATAATTAGCTATTACTTGTTGAGAAACTTAATAAAACCATAGTTTAAGCTAATAAATTAGATTGGACAATAGTTTTATATCTAGAATATGTGTTACTTTGGTAGCAAAATTGAGCAAGATTACTCGTTTATCTTAATTTTTGATAGGGAGTATTTTACAAACATTTTTTGCTTATTTGCAACGTGTAATAGATTGCCTACTTGGATAACCTACGTTAGTACTATGACTAAAAATCTAGCTTTATTCAATTGTTTATAAAATACCAAGAAATTTTTTGTGCCTTCATTAACTACCCCTTGGCTTTTAGTAATCAAACCAAGTTTAATAACCTTGCTCTTTCAGAGTGAGACAGGGGTAATAAAAATTCCTACGGAATTTAGATAGCCTAACCCCTACGGGGTTAGGCAAAAGCTAAAGTCCAATCAAAAGCTAGAAATTATAATTTAGAAAACCTTATTCTTTGATCGTTGCTATATTACACATTTTGTCTGTAATTATGACAAAAGGCGTCAGATAAGGGCAAAGCCTATACTACTAACTTCACTCCGAAGGTTGCCCCTGAAAGGGGCACCTTTATAACGAACTTAGTTCGTTATTTAGAGCAAAGTCATCTAAATTCCTACGGAATTTTGATTACCAAGTTAGTAGTAAAATGTAGTTATTGCAATTGAAAATTTTTTTTGTAATATAAATAAAATTATATTATGATTTTTGATTGCAGCCTAGATCTAACTCTGAAAGAGCAAGGTTATTAAAATAAGCGAAGCTTATTTAGATTATCCGTTCGGTAATTTAAAGTTCGAGAGAATTACGGGCACTTTGTTTAAAATTAAGGAAAAAAGCAAATTTAATTTTTAAAAAAATTTAAATAAAATATTTAGTTATTATAAATCACTAAATATTTTGAAGAAAAAAGAAGAAATTTATCTTCTAACTGTTTATAAACTTAAAATCAAAAGAGTAATAAAAAATTAGCTACATTTAAATGTTTTTGTTCTTTGAAAATTAAGTTATAATTATTTTAATTTACTTTTTATTTGATAAACTTTATTATTTAAGTGTTGGTCTACACGTAAATAAGTGTTTAACCATATCGTAAAAATTAGTAAACATATTTTAAATATAAAAATTGGAGGAAATAATCATGAACCCACTTATTGGTGCTGCGTCTGTTCTTGCGGCTGGATTAGCTGTAGGTCTTGCTGCTATTGGACCTGGAATGGGTCAAGGAACAGCTGCTGGTTATGCTGTTGAAGGAATTGCTAGACAACCTGAAGCGGAAGGTAAAATTCGTGGTGCATTATTATTAAGTTTTGCTTTTATGGAATCACTAACTATTTATGGCTTAGTTGTAGCATTAGCTTTATTATTTGCTAACCCTTTTGCTGGCTAAAACATATATTTTTTCAATTTCATAGAAAGAACCTTTTAGTTCGTACTAAACAACTAGTCTAAAAATTTAAGTTTTAATAAGTCAGTATGATTATTAAAACTTAAATTTTTAGACTCATTTTAATTACTTAACCATAGTATAAACTAAACTTTCAGGTTAAAGTTTGTAAATCGAAGGTTTGTGCAAAGCTCAAATCCAAGTTTTTACTTTTAGCAAAAAAACCTGACTATGAATTATTTTTATAGTCTTGGTGAAGCCTATATAGGGTTTACAACCCAAAACATAAATTTTGAATCCAAAATAAACAACGTTTGTTTAATATTTAATTCTAAATACCGAGTATTCAGAATTAAACCAGGTTTGATAAAATTTAGTAGTTTTAGATATAGAGCATTATAAAGACGGAGGTTTTTATGACTTTTTTAACTCTCTTTGCTCATATTCCATCTGGAGAAGGTTTTGGGTTTAATGGTAATATTTTAGAAACAAATCTTATAAATTTATCAGTTGTAATTGCTGTTGTTGTTTCGTTTGGAGGTGACGCTTTACGATCGTTACTAGATAATCGTAAGCAAACAATCTTAAATAATCTTCAAGAAGCTGATCAAAAAGCTAAAGAAGCCGAAGAAAAATTAATTCAAGCTCGAGCGCAATTAGAGCTTGCTAAGAAGAAAGCTGTTGAAATTCGTGAACAAGGTATTCTTAATGCTGAACAAGAGAAAAAGCAATCTATTCGACAAACAAAAGAAGATTTATCACGTTTAGAAGAAGTAAAACAAGAAACTATTCGTTTTCAGCAACAAAAAGCAATTAGTCAAGTATCTCAACAAGTAGTGTCACTTGCTTTAAATCAAGTTCGAGAAAAATTGAATAGTCGATTAGATCCAACATTTCATTCTTCTGTAAATAATTTTAATATTGTACTTTTTACAAATTATAAACCTCGATAAATTCCAAATTTTCTAAAATAAATAAAGTTTGTTGAAATTAATCCCGCAGGTTTTTTTTTAATTTTATTAGTACTATATTTAATCTTATTTAATTTATAACATTTTCAACGCATAATAAAGAATTAGTGAATTGAATCCAGTTGACCAAACACATAAAAATTTTTCTATGTTTGTTCTTGATCCGAGGCGAAAATGTTGTAGATTCTATAAATTTCGTAAAAATTCCGATTACTTAATCATTCAATAGAGATATTTAGTCTCTTTGACTACTTTGAATCTACTATTGCAAATAAAGCCTAAGAGTAGCTTAGTTGGTAATCAAAATTTTTGTTGAAGCATTTAATAGATTGCATAATTTAATTGCACAGGCTCCGCGTGTGCAATTAACGAGAGTATGGTAATCTTTCCTAACTAATTAATAAAATTAGGAGTAATGGTAATACGCTTAAATTTTATATTCTCCTTCGTGTGAATTCTTTGTTAATGAATACTATTCATAAACTAATAAAGAAATCCGTGGTAATCAAACGAAGTTTTATAACCTTGCCCCGTAGGGGTGAGGGGTGGATAAATGAACAAGTAAATTTCTATTTAACGGAATTGTAAGAATACGAGTATACTAGAATCGCTTTTTTGTTTTCATACTCAATATATACACTTATTTAAAGAAGTTACAGTTAGATTACTCAGTAAAAAAAACTTAGATTATATTTATACTTTTAGGGAGTCTATTTACCAATGGTTAAAATTCGACCTGATGAAATTAGTAGCATCATTCGACAACAAATTGAGCAGTATAATAGTGAAGTTAAAGTAGTAAATGTTGGTACGGTTTTCCAAGTAGGAGATGGTATTGCGAGAATTTACGGACTTGAAAAAGTTATGGCTGGGGAACTTTTAGAGTTCGCAGATGGTACAATCGGAATTGCGTTAAACCTTGAATCTAAAAATGTAGGTGCCGTATTAATGGGCGAAGGGTTAACAGTGCAAGAAGGAACTTCTGTTCGAGCTACTGGAAAAATTGCTCAAGTTCCCGTAGGTGATGCGTATTTAGGACGTGTTGTTAATTCATTAGCTCGACCTATTGATGGAAAAGGTGAAATCCCAACTACTGAAAATAGATTGATTGAATCCGCTGCACCAGGGATTATTTCGCGACGTTCGGTTCACGAACCGTTACAAACTGGTTTAGTAGCAGTAGATGCAATGATTCCTATTGGGCGTGGCCAACGTGAATTAATTATTGGAGATAGACAAACCGGAAAAACTGCAGTAGCTGTAGATACCATTTTAAACCAAAAAGGAAAAGATGTTATTTGTGTTTATGTAGCTATCGGTCAGAAAGCTTCTTCTATTGCGCAAGTTGTTAACGTTTTACAAGAACGAGGTGCACTAGAATACACTATTATTGTTGCGGCTACTGCTGATTCTCCAGCAACTCTACAATACCTGGCTCCATATACTGGTGCTGCATTAGCAGAATATTTTATGTATAAAGGTCGTCATACTTTAGTTATTTATGATGATTTATCTAAGCAGGCTCAAGCTTATCGGGAAATGTCTTTATTATTAAGACGACCTCCAGGAAGAGAAGCTTATCCAGGTGATGTATTTTATTTACATTCTCGTTTATTAGAGCGCGCAGCTAAATTAAGTGATAAATTAGGTGGAGGCAGTATGACTGCACTTCCAATTGTAGAAACTCAAGAAGGCGACGTTTCGGCTTATATCCCAACTAACGTTATTTCTATTACTGATGGCCAGATTTTTTTATCAGGAGATATTTTCAACGCAGGTATTCGTCCGGCTATTAACGTTGGGATTTCAGTATCTAGAGTTGGTTCTGCAGCTCAAGTAAAAGCTATGAAACAAGTCGCAGGTAAACTAAAATTAGAATTAGCTCAATTTGCTGAACTTGAAGCTTTTTCTCAATTTGCTTCAGATCTCGACCAAGCTACTCAAAACCAATTAGCTCGAGGTCAACGTTTACGTGAATTACTAAAACAGGCTCAAACTTCACCTCTTTCAGTTGGCGATCAAGTTGCAAGTATTTATGCTGGAACGAATGGCTATCTAGATAAAATTGCAGTAGGTCAAGTTCGCTCGTTTTTAGTTGGTTTACGTCAATATTTAGCGAATACTAAACCAAAATACGGTGAAATTATTAGTGCTACAAATACCTTTACTGATGAAGCTCAATCAATTTTAAAGGAAGCTATTCAAGAATATACTGAAGAGTTTTTAGCAATTGCAAAATAACTTCTATCTAACGTGTCATATCCCCTTTTATATTAAGTTTTACACTAAAATATTTAAATAGAGATAAATGATTCATCTTTGCTTCCTTTAACCCAAAGGTCCTCTCCAGTCGTTACCGATAAGGTAACGATAGGAGGAGACGTTAGGATGAGTAAAGTTCGTTATTTAGAGTATACAAGTTAAGCTTATCTAAATGTAATCCTTTAAGGGTTATATCAAGTGAAAGTGTCATCGTTCGGTCGAAACAACCTTATTGCTAACCTCTCTTGGAAGGAGCAAGGTTATCAAACTTTGTTTAAGTACTCAATTTTTTCATCAACGTAAAAATTTTAAGTAAGAAAATACTTAAATTTTATTCTTAGCTATTGCACTTTCCTTTAATATGCTTGTTGAGTAGCAAGCATAACTTTCAAATATTAATATATTATCTTCCCGATATCTAGGTCAAGCTTGTATTTAAATTAAAAATTAAAGGTTTCTCATACTAATAGATAGTTTTTTAGTTTGAAGTATATCAATGCTGGACTAAAGTCGATAATCATAGGAACTGTTAACCGTAATAGTTTGCTCACAGATCTTTAGTGGTCATACAAGGTATCGTATGTATCTTTTTTTTGTTATAGAAAGGACACTATACCTTTTTATTATTTTATTAATCTATAAAGATTCCATCTGCCATCCCATTATATCGTACTCTTTGCTAGCAATAGTATTATTACTAAGTAACATTAAATTTAAGATGATAGTAATTATCTTTTTTTAAGAACAAAATTTTTAAGAGCAGATTTCTCTATTGGGTTAACCAGTTGAAATCAGAGTATCTTAAACAATAAGAGGAACTACTGAGAGAATAAGTATAAATTATCTTACATCTTAATAAATTACTAGTCGATATATGCTAGCCTAACTCCCAAGGAGCTAGGTTATCTAAATTCCTACGGAATTTAGATTACCCACTTAGTTAAATTTTGATCAATTTTATAATATAAAAAATACATAGTAAATACCATTACAGAAGAATAGTTTAATTTGAAAAAAAAAGTTGTCCATAAAGAAGTTGAATACCCTATTATAGCTTTCTTCTATTAAGCTTTTTTTAACAAGTAAGTCGGTGGAGCCATGAATGAATAAGGTCTCTAGTGGAGTTTATCAAGCACTTAACCTAAAGAATTGCTAATAAAAGAAACCACAAATTAGATAAATTCTTTACTCTAGTTTTATTTTAAGATGTAAGGCGGTTACAGAATAAATAACAAATTTATTAATTTAGGTGGGTTGTACTAACTAATTTATTTCTTAATTTTATACAGTTAAAAACTTATCTTTTTAAAATTACAAAAAGTAGTAAGTTGAGTTTTTAGAGTATCCAGAATTATAATAGTCAATGTCTTAAACAAACAAAAAAAATTTCTATAAACTGGATTTTTCATAATTTAAATTAAAGTTTTTGAGTACTTTTTTTATGACAAAAACTATTTGTCCTAAAATTATCATCCTAAATACTAAAGTTTTTTAGGGGAGCAGTTTTGCTCGATAACTCAAAAAAAATCGTCTTTTAATTTTTTTAATAATATTTTGGAGATTTACGCTATGACTATAGCGATTGGTAAAACTGAAGAAAAACGTGGTCTATTTGATTTAGTAGATGATTGGTTACGTCGTGACCGTTTTGTATTTATTGGTTGGTCGGGACTTTTATTATTACCAAATGCTTATTTTGCATTAGGTGGTTGGCTTACTGGGATTACCTTTGTAACTTCTTGGTATACACATGGACTTGCAAGCTCATTTCTTGAAGGTTGTAATTTTTTAACAGCTGCAGTGTCTACTCCAGCAAATAGTATGGGACATTCTTTACTATTTTTATGGGGGCCAGAAGCCCAAGGTGATTTTACACGTTGGTGTCAATTAGGTGGTTTATGGACTTTTGTTGCTTTACATGGTTCTTTCGCTTTAATTGGATTTATGTTACGCCAATTTGAAATTGCTCGTTCAGTAAAATTACGTCCATATAACGCAATTGCGTTTTCTGCACCTATTGCTGTTTTTGTATCGGTATTTCTAATTTATCCTTTAGGGCAATCTGGCTGGTTTTTCGCACCTAGTTTTGGTGTAGCTGCTATTTTTAGATTTATTTTATTTTTCCAAGGATTTCATAACTGGACGCTAAATCCATTTCATATGATGGGTGTAGCTGGTGTTCTAGGAGCAGCTTTATTGTGTGCAATTCATGGTGCAACTGTAGAAAATACCTTATTTGAAGATGGTGATGGAGCAAATACTTTTCGTGCATTTAACCCAACACAAGCAGAAGAAACTTATTCAATGGTAACTGCAAATCGCTTTTGGTCTCAAATTTTTGGTGTGGCTTTTGCAAATAAACGTTGGCTACACTTTTTTATGCTTTTTGTTCCAGTAACAGGTCTATGGATGAGTGCTATTGGAGTAGTAGGGTTGGCTTTAAATCTAAGAGCTTACGATTTCGTGTCACAAGAAATTCGTGCAGCTGAAGATCCTGAATTTGAAACGTTTTATACAAAAAATATTCTTCTAAATGAAGGTATTCGTGCATGGATGGCTGCTCAAGATCAGCCTCATGAAAAACTTGTATTCCCTGAGGAGGTTTTACCACGTGGAAACGCTCTTTAATGGTACATTAACTGTAGGTGGTCGAGATCAAGAATCTACTGGTTTTGCTTGGTGGGCTGGTAATGCTCGACTAATTAATCTTTCTGGTAAACTTTTAGGTGCGCATGTAGCGCATGCTGGTCTTATTGTTTTTTGGGCAGGTGCAATGAATTTATTTGAAGTTGCACATTTTGTTCCAGAAAAACCAATGTATGAACAAGGTCTTATTTTATTACCACATTTAGCAACTTTAGGATATGGTGTTGGTCCAGGTGGAGAAGTTATTGATACTTTTCCATATTTTGTTTCTGGTGTTCTTCATCTGATTTCTTCAGCTGTTTTAGGATTTGGTGGTGTTTATCATTCATTAATCGGACCTGAAACTTTAGAAGAATCTTTTCCATTTTTTGGCTATGTTTGGAAAGACAAAAATAAAATGACTACTATTCTTGGTATTCATCTTATTATGCTTGGTATTGGTGCTTGGTTTTTAGTTTGGAAAGCTTTATATTTTGGTGGAGTTTATGATACTTGGGCTCCTGGTGGTGGAGATGTACGCTTAATTACTAATCCTACTATTAGTCCAGCTGTTATTTTTGGTTATATTCTAAAATCTCCATTTGGTGGAGATGGTTGGATTGTTAGTGTTGATAATATGGAAGATATTATTGGTGGTCATATCTGGATTGGTACGCTAACTATCTTAGGTGGTGTATGGCATATCCTAACAAAACCATGGGCATGGGCTCGTCGTGCGTTTGTATGGTCCGGTGAAGCGTATTTATCATACAGTCTTGCATCTATTTCATTAATGGGCTTTATTGCTTGTTGTATGTCTTGGTTCAATAATACTGCATATCCAAGTGAGTTCTATGGACCTACTGGTCCAGAAGCATCTCAATCTCAAGCCTTTACATTTCTTGTACGTGACCAACGTCTTGGTGCGAATGTTGCATCTGCACAAGGGCCAACTGGTTTAGGTAAATATTTAATGCGTTCACCAACTGGAGAGATTATTTTTGGTGGTGAAACTATGCGTTTTTGGGATTTCCGAGGACCTTGGTTAGAACCATTAAGAGGACCAAACGGATTAGATCTTAACAAATTAAAAAATGATATTCAACCTTGGCAAGAACGTCGAGCGGCAGAATATATGACGCATGCTCCGTTAGGATCATTAAATTCTGTAGGTGGTGTAGCAACTGAAATTAATGCTGTTAACTTCGTATCTCCTCGTAGTTGGTTAGCTTGTTCTCATTTCTGTTTAGGATTCTTCTTTTTTGTAGGTCATTTATGGCATGCTGGGCGAGCTCGTGCAGCAGCTGCTGGATTTGAGAAAGGGATTGATCGTGACAATGAACCAGTTCTTTCAATGCGACCACTTGATTAAAATTACACAGAATATAGAAGACTTGTGTTCTATACCCCTTGGTAATCAAAATAAGCTTCGCTTATTTAGATAACCTTACTCTTTGAGAGTTAGGCTTTTGCCGAGCGGCAAAGGCTGAACAAACTTCGTTTGTTCTGGACTTTTTTTCTGTGCTCCGCAACGTAATTTTAATAAAACATAGGAAGAAGAAATGCAAACTTCTTAAATGAGTTGTGTTTTTTATTTATTACCAGTTTTTACGATAATTAAAACTTAGGGTTGAGGGATTTTAATTACCTAATTCCTCACCCCTCACCTCGAAGGGGCAAGGTTAACAAGCTCTGCTTGTTTACCGAAGGAGTAAGGTTATTAAACTCCGTTTGATTACCCTGCCGGACACGGTATACAAGCTTCGCTTGTCTAGGAAGCGATCGTAGATCGCAACCAAGTTTCAACCTCACTTTGAAGAAGCAAGATTAGAAAAATAAGCAAGGCTTGTTTTTCTTACCAATGGGTAATCAAGCCAAGCTTGTTAACCTAGCTACTAACTTCGTTAGTAGCTTAGGCAAGGGTACTAACAAAGTTAATAGCTTAGGGAACCTTTATAACGAACACAGAAGACTTGTGTTCTGTGCTTCGCTACGTTTGTTATTTAGAACAAGGTTATCAAGCTTCGTTTGATTACCCATTGGTTTTTATTTTATTTTTGGAGAAAATATGATAAATGAAAAATTGATTTATGCTAAATTATTGTTGTTAAAAATCGAAAAACACCCACTATTTGGTATTAATAAAAAATATCATTGGCCGTATCAAGGTGACTATGAATTAAATACTGCTGAGGAGCTTATTTTACAAAATACTCCTATTTTTGAGACTTGGGAAGATGTTTATTGTATAACTCAGTTCATTGATGATGATAATGAGTCAGAATGCGATTCCACAATCTGCTCTGGACTATTAAAACCAAACGGGCTTGGTCTAGCTGATGCGTTATTTTTTAAACACGAACTTAAAATCAAAAACTGGCCTTACGATATCCTTATTTGTTCTGTATTTTTTCATCAACTTGAATATAATTTAAGAGAATATATCGCGTTGAAGAAATATGATGAATCCTTGTTAAAGTTTGCTTATCCCACAACTGTTTTGGGTGAATGCATGCCAGTTCAAACTCACGAGCTTTTTTACTTGTGCACGAACTTTAAAACGGGATCTCGTTTAGGTGGGTACCTTCAGCAACTTAATTTATTTAATGAATTGGAGTTCGTTATCCAAACTCTAAGTTTTTTGCTTTCAGGGTTTTCTTCATCTGGGGATTGGTTTTTAGAACGCTCAGGGGCAAGTGCCCGTGAAAAAGGCTTAGTTACTTTCTTAACTTGTCTTCATATAGATATTGTTGATGCTTGTAAACTGGCAAAAGAAAATATCGAGACTAGCAGTTCGGCTCAATTACGCCTTTTTTTAGAAAAATATAAAATAGAAAAACAAAATCAACTTGTTATAACAAAAAATCGGGAAAAAGAAGTTGGAGAGCTTAAAGCGTTTTTGGAGTCTTGGACTATTTCACGGCAAGAATCAAATTTAATAGTTCAATCTGCAAAAGCAAAATTAGAAACGTGTGAAGCAATAAATATTTGTTCCTCGTTTGACGATTTTCAAGCAGCGTCTATGGTTGACTATGATTTATTGTTTCAAGATTTTATAAATAATAAAGTAGTTTATTTAGCCGAATTTTTGAAACAACAAACCAGTGTAGACAATTCTATAAACTTTAACAAAAGTGACTTATCTGAGAAATTACTAGTCCAAAAAATATCTCAAGAAAATATTATATCTTATGTAAATTCTTTAGAAGATAAGAAGTTTGCAGCACTTGAAAATAACTATTTAAACCAGCCCTTACAACAAAGAAAAATAACTCTTGCTTTTTTATTAGAAACATTCTCTCTAGGTTTATTAACGGCTGGTGCTATTTTTTTTCCTTTGCCTTCCAATAATTTAAAAAAAGGTTTTGTAAATAATCAAGCTGAGGTTGCTTTTCAAACATCAAATAACATATTTGTTGAACAACAACAGACAAAAAGTAAGCAACGGTCTATAATTTTAAAAGCAGTGCCTTATACCTCTATTGATTTTGAAAAAAATAAGTTAGGAAAAAAACAACAAATACAGTATGTTGTAACTGACGGAGTAGTTTTATATGATATTTACGGTAATTCAGGATCCAGAGATGTGTTAAATCGTTTAGAGGCTCGAGCTTTGGCTCATTTGTCTGAAACATTTCCAGGTCCACAATTTATACTTCAAGCAGCCCCTGGGCAAGAGTTTGATCATGCATTAAATAACAACCTTGCGGTAGCCACCGGGTCAAGAAGTTTGTCATCAAGCAAAAAAGACTGGGACCCTTGTCATGGTACTCGCCTTTTGAAACAGGCCAATCTAGCTAAAACTGGTACAAAATCTGATAGTTTAATTCGATGCCGTAATTTTAACTATTCAACTGGCGATCTGCATGACTTACTTAATGACCACGGAAACCGGGGTATTCTTTATGTTTCTAGGCAATTTTATAGTAATCCGTTATTAATGCCTTATGCTCATCAAGAAGGGTATCAAGTTCTTGGTATGCAAAAAGCTTTAAAAGAGCAAATAGCGTATATAAATGAAGTGTTTGTAAAACGCTACACTATTCACGAGAAGGATGAGATTTTAGGGTTAGATCTTGCTTTGGTAAGAGATACGTTTGCTCCTGATATCCAAGCTACAAAGGATTTTCCTTTGGTAAATGCTGATCAAGTGGAGAAGCATTTAAGACAGTGTTCAGCAAGAGCTATTTCCCGCGCTCAATTTTTACGAGATGGTATAGTTCATATTTCAGAAAAATCGCCTAACTATGGTGAAGCTGTCTATAAAAGAACAAGGTTAGGGTTACAGGGACTCACTTTGGAAATTCAAGATAGGATGGCTCAAGCTAAAAGTAAATTTCCGGAGTTTTCAGAAGAAAATTTACAGGAAGATCTGGCGAGCCTGGAGCAAGAAATGAGATTTTTCTCAGCAAATTTTGCAAATATGTCAAAAAGAAAAACAATCAGAACGCGCGAAGAACTTTTTACGGAGGGAAAAAAGAAGCTTAAATTAGGCCAAATTCATAAAAACTGTAGTTATTGGGCAGGTCAATCTGTAGTTAACGAACCATCTGTAGCCAAGCGCTCAGTAATAAAAAAACCTTTAGCCTCGAACGTTTTTGTGGATTAAAAAAAGTCAGGAAAGAAAAGTTGAACAAATTAATGAAGCACAAAAAAAAACATAAAACATAGAATACTCTTTTTTTCTGCCTAACTCCCTACCCCGTAGGGTAAACAAACCAAGCTTGTTTACCCTACGGAATTTTGATTACCCTACGGGCTCAGGCAAAGGCTAAGCTACTAACGAAGTTACTAATAAGGTTTCTTTATCCGAAAGCTAAAACTTGGTTACGGTCTATGATCGCTTCCTCGACAATTTAGGGTTGTATACTTGTTGGTGTTGATTCGTTACCTTTGTGAGTAACCCTTGTTCTTTTAGAACAACGATAAGTTACAAACACAGTTTGGAGCTTTAGACAAAGGCAATAGGTAAAGATAGAGCCCTAACTGTAAAATAATTTGGTAATAGATTTTCGAGATAATTTGCGCTTTTTTTAACTAACTATTTTTTCTTTTTTAAATATTTACTTTGTA